TTACATCACCTTGGGTTACTTCCCTCCGAATTTGGCGATTCGTTTCTATACGCAAAAACTGGAAGTCTGTCCCTTAACCCCCTGAGCCTCCAGGTGCTAGGGCTAACTTGGTCTTTCATTCTTATCTCTTTTCTCTTTCACCTCCTGAGACTGACTACGAATGCAATGGCTGCTCACTCTCCGAGACTGACTATGAAACGGATGTCACTCCTCTCAATGCAAGGGCGTTCTCAGACTCTCTTTTTATCTTATACCAAACGGAAGAAGAGAAATGAAATGACTTCTTTTTCGTCCAGTAGTTTGACTCTTCTCTTATTCACATTCCCTTTGAACATTACACCTGCGGATTTCGATCTGACTGAATTGAGTGAAAACGAGTTCATTGATTAGAGGTATCCATTTCATCCAGACCAGGCTATCATACATTCCCGACTTTTGTTGACAGCATAAAGCTTCTCGTCCTGCAGTTTCCTTACCTAGGAAAAGTGAAACATAAACCTACTCGTTGGAAAGTGACACATACCAGTTATGAAAATCTGTCCTGCAGTTTCCAAAAGTGACACACGCTTAGTATATTGCTTGCTACGAGGCCACATGCCAGGCTATTTGGCTGAGGAACTTCATCACAGGACTTCAGGTGATGGGTACTATCTCTAGACCGCTGAAAATCTATTGTGAGAACTCAGCAGCCCTTTCCTTCTCAAAAAAAAAGTCTAGCAGGTTGAAACATATAGACGTCAAGTACTATGTTTTTACGGAAATTGGGGAAGATCATCTAGTGTCGATAGATCACATTAGCACCAGCATGATGATAGCAGACCCTTTGACCAAGAGGCTAGCACCTGGCCCACTGCCTGGAGACATTGATTTTCGTAGGCTATTCTCTGGTCTTTTCCCGCTTTTTCATCAATTGGAGAAAGACTTGGAATCCCTTCGTCCATAAGCTAGTGAAATACACGTGCAACCGATCCATCTGCACCACAGCGCTCATCTCATCTACCGCTCTCAGTCTTGACCTATAGGTACGAGAGTCAAGCTCCCAAGCACCATTAGCTTTTTTAGCCCTAGTAACAAGAAAACATACATTGCGGAGTTCTGCTTTGCTTTGAACCACTCTGACTCCTGTTCTCGTGCATAAGCTCAGTCTTTACTGCTGGACTAGTCAACATAGTAGAGATTACTAGGGGGCCGGATGAGCTGGCATAGATAGGTCATTGATTGCTTGGGTCTAAGGACTTGATGTTGACTAGATATGAGTTTGAACTTCTGGTCAGATTTCTTCCTTTCTAATAGTAAATTGTAGGATGGCAGGTCCGCCAGGAATTACCTGAGGCTGATTTAGAGAGGGGCGCGCAGCGGGGAAGAGATTCTCGTGAACCGCTTGCCCCGGTTTGAACTCATGAGATTGAAAGAGAGATGGGGAAGTAAGCGAAGCTGTTTCAGTCAGAGTTATCTAAGTGATTAAATAACAGTCAATTTGCCACAAGAGCATACTCATGCCACCAAATTTCATTGCCTTTGATGCGGCTCCTTTAACTGCTAATCTGATTCCACCCGAAGGCTAGTTGGGTTGACGCATATGCCACAAAGAGAGTATTATCTTCATCTGTATCCGATGAGGGCTGCAGCGGCTGAGTCTGTGGTAGTATGAATTCGAATTCATTCCCTCCTCGATTAGTGTATATTCAAATGACCAAAATCTCTGCCTCAGTGAGCGGTGGCTGGACAAGATCTGAGTCGTCTGGTGGAGGGACGAGGACGTAGCCCTTGAAGGTCTTGTCCCTGTCCGGGGGGATATTTTGATGAAGACTCTCGGTGATGGTAGGGGCGAGCTTCTATCATTATCCTTGGGTGATCTTACCATGGAGAAATGATAGCTGTTGTTCAGTAAGCTGGTGGTCCGGTTATGAAAAAGGTCTAAACACAAATACGACTGCTCTCAACAATAACACGACTGGTCAAACTAATTGGAAATAAGACGACTGGTCTCAACAAGAAAACAAAAGGATATAGGAGTTAGAGAATTGTGCAGTCCTTTTACTAACCATACTGATTCTGCCCTATTACAGACAGTGGTACTTTCATTTCAGAATTGGGGAGTACTTTTTTTGAGTAGCCATACTGATTCTGCCCTAGTCACATAATGACTCTACCCTATTGACATCTCTTCCCTCTCATTACCTTCACACGACCCTTGGCACTTTCCCTTTCATTACCTTCACAAAAACTGGGGAGTGATAATTTGAATAGCTACTTTGAGTGGTCATTTGAATAGCTACTTTACTGCCTTCTTTCCACGAACAAAGGAGTTTGAATACCTAATTGGCAGCCTTCTTACAACGAGCTAAGGAGTGGAGCTTTCCCTTTGAACTTGAATCATCACGTGACTGCTAAAGCAAGCTAAGCTTCACACGGTCCTGAAGTCGAATCTCCCATTCCTGGAAAAAGAAAAAGAGGGTGGGTACCCTTTTGAAAAGGTCTAGTCGGATCTACTTCCGCTGACGAATTGCTCCTTTTCTATCCTGCACTCCAATACTCGCACTAGCTGCTCTGGAGCGAACTCGGGCTTGAACTTCAATTGGCGCATGAGCTTAAGCTGTTATCGCTCTTTTTTTCTCTTTGTTCATGAGTCTCACTCAGGTAATAGAGATGTCCCTGTCTATGTTAATGGAGAAAAGGCTAGGGAGAAGGTGCTGTCTCTGTTGCAAAGAAGTAGCTCTTGCTGCTGGTAAGTCATTCAATTGGTATTCCCTCTTGCCCTTTCTTCTGTACATTGAGTCATTGGAATAGTTGTTCAAAGGGCTACATCGCCTCATCGGAAAAGTGGTTCAAAGGGCTACATCAACTCCTCGGAAAAGTAGTACTCCTGAAGTGGTGCCAGGGGTGACATCGAGTCATGGGAAAAGTCCATAGTAGTGGCAAGGGGAAGCAACGAGTCATAGGCAATAGTACCTCTCGTGGGATGGGGAAGGGAAAGGACAAGACAAAGAAAGCAGGGAAGGTGGTGGATTCTTCTAAAGGCTCAGCTTCTTTGGTGTCCTACGATACAGATGATGAAAGGGATCGCCTCACCTCCCATTGCTGACTCTCCGGAGAGAGTTGACGCGAGGGCAAATTCTGGCAAGCAATAAGAATCAGCGGATACTTTAGGCGGGATCATTTTCAAGTGAACCACGACGACGTGATTCAGGGGAGTCCTTTTCGGCACCACGAAGGTCAGATGATTCTGGGGTGGAGGATGGCAGTCATCATTACTCTTGAACGTCGAGCCATATCAATTGGTGAGCAAGGTTCAGCCTATCTCTGAAATCTGAGAGCTTCAATTGCTTCTTTTCTCGATTTGGTGGAAGGGCTAGTCCTTCTTTGCTTCAAAGCTTGGTTTGACAAGTCCCAATGAATGGACCGAAGCTGCAGATTTGATGAGTTCGGGGCATATATCTGACTATCACTCGTCCGGCGCTTTCATTTCCCTATGTTGGTTGTGTGGATTGGTTATCAATCGTAGTATGCTATCTCATAAAAAGAGAAGAGATTGGGATCAAGTCAAAAAGAAGATAATGGAAAGAAGACAGGGAAGTCTATAGCGACAAATCAATGTTCAATAACCAAGAAGTTGATTAATGAATTCAATATAAAGATCAAGTTGATCCAATTTCTTTCTTTCTTCGACCCATCCTTTGCTTCCTTCGCTCGAATGGGAAGATGGTCCTTTGGTTGGTGCTGGCCTTCCTTCGGATAGTTTATTTACAAATGAATTGGTTCAGAAGGCATGGGCTTGTTGGATTTCCTTGCGAAAGAGATAGGCGTGAAAGCGAAAGGCATCTTTGTGAGTGAATTGGAAAATAGAAAGTCCGATCCCGCTCACAAAGTATTCAAAGTCATAATAATTGAATCATTTGTCTTCCCGCCTTTCGATGAATCCATTTTGTCCTTCAAAAGTTGACCCCGAGGTTGAGAATTTTGATACCACCGGTCACAAAAGCAATGAAAATGGGCCTCTTTTCGATCCACTTTATTAGATAGAGGAATTGGTATTAATTCACAAAATATGCTCTTTCTTTATCAAAAGCATTTTTTATCTTCTTTATTAGGGGAATCTTGGTTGACTACTTTTGACCTGGAATCAAAACGTTTATGTTTCGTTCCACTCTCTCTTTGGACCTAGTCGAGCGCTCCATCATAATATGAAATCCCGCCGAACCACTATAAAGAGGGGTTTTGAAGTCAATCAAGTACGGGGGGAAAGAGTCGATATAGATCTCTTCCATTCACGCCGGCTTGAAGCCAACTTCCCTAGATCGGAAAATGTACTCTCGTGTCGACCCAATAGATCTACCTCTCGCCGCCTATTCAATCAGACCCCTTGGTATATCTTTCTTCCTGTGCTATTTTGGCTTGGCTTTCGTCACTATCGTAGCCAAAAGCGGTATATCATCTTCTCTCACCGAAGCGGACACAAGGGATCAGTTTACGCCGGCTCCTTCAAGCTCAATCTGTCTGTGCGTACTTCCTTGCATTTCATCTCGCCGGTTATGGGAAAGGCTGAGCCAGAATATTCATCTAGCTTGAAGCTAAAGTAAGAGTATGAAAGCAGTTCTTTCTGGCTGGATCCGGGCCTCTTTTTCTTGTTCGGACTGAAAGAACTTTATTGAGTAGAGAGAGGGGCCTTTTCGAAAGGCTATCAACATATATGTCTAATTGGAGTGTGCGTGCGAGGTCTAGGTATATGACCTACGAGAAAGAACCCCAAGTAAGTCAAGTAGTTAACCAAACACAAATAAGTAGTTCGTCAGTCCTTCCAGCTATACGTAATTGCGCCTCCCGTTCATTCTTTTTCATTTCATCACAAAGAAAAGTGGAGCCATACGTACCCTAAACCCTGACAATAGTATCGGTAGATGTCCGGTACCGGTAGATGTGATGTGTTTTCGGAAAGAAGAGGCTATGGGTTAAAGGCAGCCCGTAGATGTGGATCCATGAATGGAGTGTAATTCTTCGGCAAGCTAATAGAAAAAGTAGGAGTTGAAGCCATGTGTGCGATATGCCAGTAAACACCTCTTCCTTCCTAATAGTCAACCTAGCTAGCTTTGGCGTGGTCACCGAACCTTCCTCCGCCGGGGCTAGGCTGGCAGCCTTAGGAACGATGCTTCAATGCCAGAGCAAGCTTCAAGCAGATTGCCTATTATTGCAGTTGATTTGCCCTTATTTGATTATAGCAAACAAAGGGAAAGAGAATGTTTCGATTCCTTTTGTTGGCGAGGAAAAAGAACTGATCTACGAAACTAGTGACCCTTTACTCATTCTATGCTTTGACTGCGTAACCGTTGTCAAAGTAGCGTATAGAAACTATTTCAATCATTCATCAGGAAGTCGGATTCACCCAGTCAGCTATTTCTTGAAGCAAAATATGATTCGAACAGTCTGTTTACAGGCTCGCTCCGAACGTCACACCAATGGTGAAATCTCAAAGTACTAGATGTCGATTCACACGATACCCAACGACCGGGATAACTGATTGATGTTCGGGAAAAAGTAGTGAAAGAAGGGTGCTCGTTCATGAATGAACTCGGTAAAGCCATGACTGGGTTGGCTGGGGTGCAAGTGGGCCTGTTTGATTTTTGGCGGTTGGCAGCCCTTTTGGGCTCTTTGCTTTTACCAGGCCCGAATCAGGTGAGGGAGTTCTGGCCGTTCGCTGGCTAGAATTTCGAAGCCCAGCGGGCAAGAGATCTGTTAAAGAGGTGTCAGGCCCTTTGTGTACGGGCCGTTCAGTGGTATTCTCGTTGGGCCCGCCTATGTCTTGGGCTTTGGGGTTGGAATCTGTAAAGTGATTTTGGTTTGTTGGTGGGCCTGCTGGTGGAGTAGAAAGTTGTGTGGCTGCAACATTCACGTGTCCCATTTTCCGTTTTTTAGGCGCCTCAGGTGTTTGGCGGCCCGAGGAGGCAGAAGCTAGTTTGTATCAGATGTAGCTGTTGGATGGGAATTTGGGTTAGGTGAAGGTCTTGGTTTTGGTGAAGGAGTGTGAAGACTGTGACTCTGGGATTTGCTTTTTGTCCTTTCTGTTGTGTCAGGAGCTAGAGGTCTTCTGAGGAAATGTCATTGCTTAGCATTAAGGAAAGTAAGTCAGAGTAGGAGTTCGGATAGATAGACAGACTAGATTAGAGAATTTCTTGTGATTTTTTCTAATTACTTTCTTGTCCGATCTGAAAACCCTACCTTTTTTCATGTATTGCTTTTTTGGGTTCTTGAAAATAAACATGCTCATTTCCTATTCAGCTTTGACCATTAAGTAATTCATTCCTTGCAATCCTCTAGCTAGCGAATTGACGGTTGCTCTGTACTTTGCTTTCCGCCGCTTTGACCTGAGCTTTGGGCCTGACTCGCTCGCTGCACCGCTCGCTCAAAGCAACGTATATACTTTCTCAGAGTAGCGATTACCGTCCCCATCGCAGAACTGATCGGCAGATTTCCAGTCTTGGGCACGAGTCTTCTTTCTGAATTTCTACGTGATTTTCCTTCCCTCTTTTTGAATTGAGCTTTCTGCTTTCGATTCTTTATTCTCAATAAGCCCTTCTGACTCGTCCTACGGCTATTATCGGCGCTATTCAGGCTGGGGCTAAGCGCTTACCTTTCCTTTTTCAAGAGGTAGAAGGAATACCAACTCACTGACCACCCCGAGGGAATGAAGGTGAAGCTTGATGAAGAAAGTCAAGCAACTTACATTGAACAATAAAGAGAAGATGCCCGGGCTTGTACACCCCTTTCTCATTACAGCGATCACTCAGGCAAACCTATTCGACGATGAAAGAGAGCAGCCTATTTTGCCATATGCGCCAGACTCAGGTATCCCATATCGAAGAAATGCTCTTTTTATGCATGATGATTCTAGGCGCTGGTAAAGAACAGTCACATAGATAGTGGAATTGCCTGTGCCAGGAAAGCTAGAAGTTGTTTGCCAATCGGTAGTTACAGCCGGGACCGGGCTTCGTTTGGTATAAGAGAATGCGTTTGAGGTAGTGACAATGCCCATGTAGCACGGTCCTGCTCCAAGCTAGAACCCCGAGGAGTTCATTCCCGGTTCAAGAACCAAAGAGAGGAAATTGAGACTCCGTTCAAGTTATCGAAAAAGATGCTTTAAGGAAAGGGGGAAGGTAATCGACTTACTCCAGAGTTCTTGCTTCTAGACCTTCCAAGAGCTTATTCGATTCCGTCTGTGGCATTTGAAAACAGCTTATTCATGCCATCTCTTGCTTGCTAGCAAGCCCTTCTATTCCTCAAGTCCCTATGGAAGTTCCTTGCCCTCTTCTTGGTATCTTCCTTGATGTTGTTTCATGTCCGCAAGTCGTATTCATGTCTGACCTCCCTCTCTGTTGGCGAATCGATCAATATCATCTATCTGCCACTTGCTGTAATAGAACGTCAACTAATCTATCATTTCTCCATTCATCCTTCTGACGGCCGGGTCACAGGTCTGTTATCAAATTGGCTTTCGATTTTCTTTCTTCATATTGACATATATGATATTGGTTTGCAAAATCACTGCCAGGTTCCTCAGTGACCTAGTGAAGACCCACGAGACACTTGAGGTGTGTAATCGACATGCATGCATAGTGACAATCCAGTCTGAACTATCTCCCTTCCCGGTGAAAGAAGGTTTGCTGGTCGATCATACGTCGCTCTTGGACTTTCCCATTAAGCATGATTCGCTCTCTTCTCAGTCATCTCTTTCTTCGAGACCAACTATTCTTGCTTTGAGTTTAGATGAAAATAAGACTGTCTCCATCTCCAAGAAAAGATTGGAGAATTTGGAATGTAATATCTTTTTGTCTTATTATGGAAGATTTAAAGTCTATGATGTACAGCCTATCGACCTTACCCATCTTTTGAAGATTGTTCTCAACTGTTTCCGGTGGGTACTGAATTCTATTACCTGTATACAGACTTCACAAATGGGCTAATCCCATCAAAACTAATACATCTTCCTTCTTTGGTATAATAACAACAAATCCATCATCTTGAGAACAACGCTTCGACCCTACCATGAAATCCGGGCGTGGAACCTTGGTACTGTCCAGATAAGTAACAGCCTCATTATGAACGATCTTATAAGTGGATATAAAACATAAGTACCTTCACGGATACTATCTAGAATACTTGACAACATAAGTGGACTAATCAATGTCTGAAATTTTGGATAATTCAAATAAGCGTTTTCAATACAAAGAGACAGAAATTGAGGAGTATATTGAGGAAGATCCCGATTATGAGAGATAGTCCTAATATGATTTAAGACAAACAGAGACTGGAAGAAAGAGCGGTACCGCACTGTATGTATCATGGCCACTACTATAATACGCATCTTTCGTCATTTTCAGTGTCGTTCTCTTTCCCTTCCCGTACCAGGAGAAGTGAGTAATTGAATCATCACTCCTATAAGTACTTCCTCGTTGATAGATGTACGAGTGGAAGGTGGGATTGCGATCAACTTCAATCTTCATGGGTTGAGGAAGAGCCGATAAAGCGGGGTGAACCTCAAGAATGGCAGCCCGGTCTTCGAGAATGAATAGACAGAGACTGAGAATCTATCGATAGATGGCAATCGCTACCAAGTTCTTCAAGCTTCGACTGAGCGCCCTGCTACTTGACATTGGGGTTCTCTTCTTTCCTGCTGACGGAACCAAGTCCAAGCGGCGCTTAAGGAGACGTCGAGAAATGTGGAGTCAGCAAGCATACTGATACTAGACGTTGCAAGGTAGTACATACTGCTTCATTCAAGTGAGTGAACATCAGCTTCTTCTATTTCGAGCAATTTGAGGGTGTACGTACTCTTATCTTATATGAGACGAAAGAAAAGGAGAATTTCGATGATCGGCAATTGTCCTTATCAATCAAACAAAGCTCTCCTCTTTCCAGGAGGAGCAAGAGCTCTTCCTTAAGAAGGAACTGAGCTAGAACGAACATGAGAGAAGGAGAAACTGAATTGAATGCAAGGTGGTGATTCACTATTTGGACTTCAAATTGGAGAGGTTGATGACTTCCCTCTTGAAACCACTCAAGACATCTTGCCAAGCTTTCACTCCGCAGGAAAAGGAGTTTCCGTCCGAAGAGCTTGCTTCAAAGCCAGAGTTCAGAGATTACATCTTCTATTTAGAGTTAGAGTCCGTCCTTTCCGACTATCATACCTTCGACAATAAGAAGATTGTCTTCTGACCCTAGAAAAGAGAGAGTCGACCACCTAAGTAAAAGGACCTAGCGGCCAACTCCAGGAAAGCTAAAGCTCATTGAAAATGAAGAAAGCGTTTGGTCAGCTTCAAGCTAGCCAGATCCGGGTACATATAATATATGATCTTTGGCCATCTTTTCATCAGCTCAGTCCGTCCGTCCTCTTTGGATTTCTTCCCTTTTGATAGCAGGATTGTCAAGCAGAAGGGAGAGCTAGCTGAGTTTTCTTTCTTTCTTTGGTTTCTTGAACTTCAATGCATACATTACTCGCCTAATTCGACTTTATATTGCCTCCACTACTGAAAAGAAGGGAAAGTCAATCCGCCTACACTACTACTTATATCACTAATAACTACTACTCTGGTGCTAGCCTCATTGCTTACTACGAGAACTTACTTGACCGGTAGTCCGTCACTTCTGATTTCTTAACTGCCCTAGCCTATGACCTACTCTTTACTAGTTCGAATTTTCCTGATAAGCAAATCAATCTATTATTCTGAACTATAGGAGGCAGGTCCTGTTTGTCAAAACCTCTTTCTTGAATTCGACGAATGGGAACTTCATATGAAAGTAATAGTACTCAAAGTCATAGACCTATATTGACTTTCTTCATTCACTTTTGAATTTCTTTCGCAGTAGTCAAAGTCATAGAGTATTCTAAGTAAAATACCTCCACTTATATATAGATATATATGATAATAGACATTTGATCACTTACTTTGACTTCACTACCTGACTGGATTTCACTAAAGCCCTACCTACACTACTGAATTCCATTCCACATTCCTGCGTATTTATTAGCTAGCCCCATGCCTTAACTAATTACCACTCTTATAGAAGAAGGCAGAGTAAAGGTCAACCATTTCTTATTAGATTTTGCCAATTTTCTCACTGGCAATTTGGATCTTTGACTTGAGAATGAACTGTATAACTTTGCCCTCCTGGCCTCTTTCAGCTCCCCCGGCAGCATGTGCATCTCTCTCGACATCACACGCAACCTCTTCCTCTTCAAGTTGTCGTTTGTATCGGCTCTTGCTCGGCACTCTATACGGACTGCTATCATGTCTTCTCGTCTTCTTGCTTCACCGTCATGTAAGCTGCTTGGCGAGAGTTTATTGGCTAGCCAACAGATTCTCCAAATTGAGTCAGAATGGTTGGATCGACCACCATTGGATTGCTGTTACCAATGCGCCATACTCGGTCGCATCCCGTTTATGATTATCCTCCACATTATATCCTCGTCAATCTTTGTATTGACATCTAGCTGCTCAATCTTATTGCACAAATATTTGACCTAAAGAAAGTACTCACAGTCATGTCTCTTTGGGAGATGTTCATCGGCTCTCTCTCGAGCAATTCAAGCCCACTCGAATTCTTCTTGGAAACAGGGCAGTAAACGTATCTCATGCCTCTTTCAGCATCTCCGCATCTTCTATTTGCAACAACAGACTACTGTCGACTGTTGCATTGAAGCACAAACAAGGCTCTGCCGCCTTTACCTTCCACTTCTTGTATGCTCGGATCGAATTCGGTGGTAGCTCGGTCTCATCACCACCAACAATTCCCACAAATCCTAGCCTTGCAAATACAACTTCATCCAAGTGCGTTAGTCTCTGGAATTTTCATTATTAAGGTTCTAAATCAGACCACTCATACTGCTAAGGTGTGATATTCAAACAGTTCACTTGACTAAATCACTAACTCACTGACACAACAAACTCACTTATATTACTCTCAAACAACTATACCGGAAGGAAACGAGCTAACAACCCTTAGCAAAAGAGAGAATTGATTGACAAACGGAAGGAAACCAACAGAAGTGAACTGACCAAATCCATACACACTGATCCCTATTCTGGACTTTCTTCCCATTCCAAAGCTCGTTCATTCTTCTTTCTCTGTCCTTATTGCTGACTTGTACTGGAACTTGCTATTGGGTGGGAGCAGGGAAGCCATCTTGGTGCGGGGAAGGTGTAATGTAAAGAGTTGGTGTGTGAATCCGATGCAGTGACTTTTGAGGAAGCCCCCAATTCCCTCTTTCATTGTTCTGGTAATTTATCCACTGACATATTACCCTGCATTCACTATCTCTCCCGTATTTGTTCACTGAAGAGTTGGCTTCGGGCAATGTAAGATCAGGAAGAGCCTACTCTGTCTGTGGCAAGGTGGGGTACCCATCAGTCAGGGCAAGCAGTGAGTCAACCCGGGATTGTTGCGTCAATAGGCTAGGCTGTCAATTGATATCGTATTTGTTCACTTTATTGATCATCAATCTTCCTGTTCACTTTCCATACTTCTCGGATGAAAGGTCATACCCCGCGCCCATATTATAGACTTCTGAATGAAATCAAAGAAGTCGAAATCTTATCTGACTTCTGTTTTCTTCTTGTGTTAGCCCCGCGCCACCACAGCCTCTCAGTCTCGGTCAAGTACATAGTGGAAGTTCCTCTTGATTTTGACCTCTTTCTCTTTATGGAAAGAAGGCCACTAACCCACTCTTCTTTCTCCCCATGGGATGGGGCCTCGTACTCTCTCTTTTCCTCTTTTCTAAGGAAGCAAGATAGCCTACACCAAACCACTTTTTTGACTAGGTGTGTTCCAAATTGATTCAAAATACAAATAAGATTAAAAAAGCCATCATGAGTGCAAACAATGCAATAGCTTCGGTGAGAGCAAAGCCCAAAATGGCATAACCAAATAATTGTTTAGCCAATGATGGATTTCGCGCCACGGAATGAATTAGAGAACTGAAGACGTTTCCAATACCGACTGCAGCTCCCGCTAAAGCAATTGTAGCAGCTCCGGCACCAATTAATTTTGCTCCTTCTAACATCGATCGACTTTTTTTCGACTCACGCTTTTCCTTCGCTGCTTATATTACTTGAATGACAGGTTGATTCCTCTTATTCACTAGAATCTAGAGTATATCTTGTTTTTTTGATTCATTTCGATCAACTATGGCTTTTTTGTTCTGTTTGAAAGTAATCTACTGGAGCATGATTTATGAAGACAAAGTATGATTGCCGAGGACGACGACGAGAAAGACCCTGGCGGTTTGAAGCCAAAAAGTAGTAGCCGCGAGTCATCACCTTTCTCTCTTTGAGCTGGTTGCTCGACAACTATGGCTTGTAGATTCGCAGAACAGAAGAAGAAGTTCATTATTGCGCACTCAAAAAGGCAGCCAACGACTTCGGACGTACTCCGTATTTTGAGCCTCTGTTTAGCTGAAAAAGAGAAGGTCAAACGAAGGCTGCTTTGGTGCGTCCCACCCCAACGTTCTAGTGCTTGACTTGACTCTCCCCCGCCCGCTAGCCCGAGACAATTAATGAATAACCGGCCTATCGATGACCGAGCCAGTCTGATCTCCTTTATAACTGACCTCAAACAACGAGCGAAGTCGAGATGTTGATGAAAAAGGGACGAGTAGGCCAAAGATCTTTGAAGGCTACTATGCATCCAATACCAGAGTGGTTTTTTTGGGTATAGCAGGACTTGAACCTGCGACCATTAGGTTAAAAGCCCAATGCTCTACCAACTGAGCTATACACCCGATTGGAAAAGAAGACGTCGGTGCGGAAAAGCGCCAGAGGGCGGCCTAGCCCCTTTTTCTTCAACTCAAATCACAAGGGCGCGGCTCTGTATGAGGCTCGTACTGCGGAGCAAGTCTTGGAGTCCTTTCCACTCACTAATTGAAGATTCTATCTCCAAAAGAAGGTCAACGGGGGAGACTACAGTAGCTCGAACTCTGACTATCTACGAAAAAGGTCGACGTCGTCTTTTTTGCCTAACTTCCCGGAACTACGGACCCGGAGACAGAAGCACAAGCTAGACAGAAGGGAGTGCTCCTTTCATGCTCCTGTATAGAGGTGTTGATCTCAAGGAATGTATGGAATGCTGTGAGAAAGAAGATGGTAGGAGAGGAGTATAGTGCACAATGGTCCTGAATAGGAAGGGGGGCTCGGATGGGGAATAAGCATCGAGGTTTGCCTGCTCAGATATAGACATGCAGCTCTGCCTATGCAATATCGAATTAAATGTCCGAAGATCAATGCATTTAGGTCCGCTAGAAAAAGGATAGCAAAGAAGGCAGGCGTCGCTAGCTAAGATTACTCATATCCAAATTCTCACATGTTTGAGGTTCAGCACTAAAGAGGAGTCGAGAATGCAACTGCGCCGGGAAAACCAAAAAGTCTGCCTGGCATCAAAGATCGAAAAACATCTTTCTCACAAGAGAATATACCCTCGCGAATTGAGCATTTGACCTAGAATACCCACTTCGGGATACGGCTATGATCGCAGCTTCGAAGGTTATCTCTTTCAGTAGGTGGGTAAGGTAGACACCTGATCCCAAGGTTTTTGGTGGTCAATTTCTACGGTACGTTATTAATGACCCAAACTGAGAAGGAAAGCGATTCAGAAATATAGGGCTGCTTCAACGCGGATTCCCACGAATCGAAAACTGCTTCAACTCCCCCGAGCAAGAGGTTTTTTCTGGGTGCGCAAGGAAGTATCTACGGACCTGGGAATACCTGTTATCAAGCCAGGAAAGCTAGCAAGGGGCGCGCAGCGGGGACCAACCGATTCTGGTGTAGTTATGAAGTTATCATGTACCGTATATATTGGTATATTTGCTTCATCACATTTGAAGACTACGTTACAAGCAATACCGGCATCCATTTGATGTATAAAGTTAGCAAAAGCTGAACGATGGGAATATTACACCGTGTGGTGGATGGAACAATAAGACTCACACGATGTCGCTTCTTGCGCTTATTATCAAAAAGCCATACATAGATATGGTCTTTTTTCATGTAATCCTGTATATGTATAGTAGTCACGTAATTGTTAGTATAATATACTGGGTTCGCTAAGAAAGAAGAAATCCAACCTATTTCGTTCACTAAGGTCATGAAATTGGAAATGGCTGGATATAGCTGTTTCCAGTAACCCATAAAATGAGTAGCAATATTATAACACTCTTCTCTTTTGATTATATGTTGAAACTCATTCAATATATCATTAGCTGCACTATGTTCTGTTTTCCCATAGACAAGAGGCATGTAGATCTTCTTGAGAAGGTCTCGACTCAGGTTGTCGATCACTACCTTTGCGAAAGATGGTTCTCAATTTTGGATCAAGTAATCTTGGATACCATCTATCATCGATGTGTATCAATCTTGTATATCATTCTTATTATTAGGAATTTTTATTCAATTAGTGCGTTCAGCCAAGTCCTCATTGAACAGTAAATAACTCATCATCTGATAAGCACTTGAGGAAGCATCTCTAGAAATAGGTAAACTATATAGAGTATTACATATTGGTTGATCATGTATGAGATTATCGGCTCGTTGGAAATGAACTGAAAAGGTTTCTTTGCATTTACTGCATTCTGGATCAGTTCAGGTCCGTCTTGTCCAGACTTTAGATACATTTGATTTATATGAATCCTTGAATGCATGGTAGGTGTTTTTTGACTTAGCGAAATGGTACCCACATGTTTTGAATACCTCTCGTTTGACAGTCTTATATGAATCGCTTCCGAGATCTTTTCTGTCGTTTTCTCTTTTCCTGATCTGTTTTTTAGGCATATGTTCACTAAAGAGAATGAGACTTCTAGCTAGATTTGACTCGTGGAAATGTAAAAAACCAGTACGAGAAATTCTGGATCGGAAGTCGATAAAGGCTGGAAAATACAAATCGTAGTCCTTATAGGCATTGGCAAGAGTCAGTATAAAATGTTCATTGCGAGCACCTTGAATACGCTTATCTAAAATGGTAATGAAGTTGGTCAATTGAATTTTCTTCTTTCTGTCTTTGTCGACTATAGAGTGGATTTCCAATCTTAGTAATTGGTAGACTTTGGCTGGCTGGCCAGGAATGGCGGCATCATCAAGCCTGCTTTCACTAATTCATCTTGATTATTTATCAGAAAATAAAACATCCGTTTATTGATACGAAAGGTTTGACTTTGTAGCTTTGTCATGACTTTGCACAATTTCTTACAGCCTGTAACATCATCAAATTGAATATGAAAGTGATTGTAGTCTTTTGACGTTAATAGATTATATCTACTTCAAATAAAGTGTGACTTTTTGGACAAGTACCCACCAGTTATATCTGATATGCTAATGTTGCGCTTTTTCTTGGCTTTCTCATTGAACTTCCAAGGGGCTGGTTGACAGATCATAGGTAGGTTTGTTTTGACTGGCAATATTGAGACGTCAAAGTGACACGTTACAGTAACCTTTTTGAATGCTGCATACCCACCGCCTTTGACTTTCTTAATAACACGTTCACCCGCTTTTGGCGCCATATCGATTGTAGTAATGATTTCTTTTTCCAACATATAATCAAATACTCGGCATGCTATATTGATGTAATCCTTCAAGACATTCTCTTCTTCATCAGAAATCTTGTTCTTCTTCCCCGCTGCGCGCCCCTCAAGCTCGGAACTGGGGCTGAGTTTGTTGTCCGAGCTAGGCCTCCTTGTCTAGTTAGTAGGTACGAGTCCCCGCCTGTCATTGTTCTAGTCCCTGAGTAGTGGGTTGGCCTGGCTTTTCAATATGAGTAGTGGCCTCTCCTTTCTCTATCTTTCTGAGCATTCAAATTATATTCTATTCCTATATTTTGAGCTAATTGATTGGATTGTGTTTCTGATGTGAGCTATTGACCCCCTACTCGAGAACCTACAGCGAAAGTGGGATTAGTAACTACGCATACATACCTTACTCTAGCTCTATAACTCGGTCGAAAGAGTCTGATATAATGTATCAACGGCGACTAGAAGCTAGCTTTGACTTGCTTGAAGTAGATTTCTAATGGACTTTGACCCTAGGGGTAGGGCATCCAGGCAATACCAGGGAATCTTGGAGGGGGCTGTTTCAGGAGAAAAGAGAGATTTCGATGGCTCGGAACTAGCCTACGTATACGGCGGCCTGGAGGGTCAGTTTCCTAATTCACTATTCATTTGTCAATAAAATCTCGACAAAAATGAGTGAAAAAGATGCGATAACAGTGAATTTACTTACCATACCTCTTTGGCGAAGGCCTTTGCGCCAGATTGGACTTTTGACACACGTCTTCTTACTCAAGAGAATCTTGGTTTCCACAACGATAACGTGAGGGTGTGCGAAAGCTATTGTTGAAGGAATACAAGCGTAGACTTCTCGATCCACAAGGAGAAAGTCCTCGAACCCTTACAAGGATCTCAGGCTTGACAAGAGTGGCTAGGAACTACCAAATGAACTTTCCAAATTCCCCCACCCCAGATCAGAGATCCTAATATTCCTGACTGAATAAAGAATACCACATCTTCTTTCTTTTTGTTTGGATGGAAGATCGGTCCATTCCATCGGCACATAGCTGGGCGAGCGAGCCCTGACATGAAGGATTGGATTCCGGATCCATGTGTGAGTTGGCAATCTCTCTTACGAGATCCTTTTTGGTTTGTTCACCGGGCATAGATGAAAGAGAGAGAGGAGAGTTGGGATTTATGGGAGCTCACTGACGTCGGGGTTGGGTGGCTACTAGACGACTATGTAGATTCTATCCCTTCCATTTATACATGATCGCAGAGAGTTCAATCCCTGGCTACACATCTGCTTCGACGCCTTTCTTTCTTTTTCTATACAAAGTGTACGGTTGGTTATTTTGGTATACGTGATATGCTAATGTCGGAAGTTCCTTTCCATCATCAAATATACGAACTAAGTGACTCTCATTCTAGACTATATACCAGCTTATGAAGATACTATGGAAACTATGCGTTTAGGTCTTTAAGGAATAATCGACTCTATTTTGGCTACCTTATCTCTCCCATTCTGATTTCGACGACGACTTCGGATCTATCTATATAAAGCGACAGCGCCAGTCAAAGCAATTACATCAACAAGGCTTTTTTCTTCTTCATTTTTGGAGTAGGCAGAGAATGCCATGGTTGTTGTTCAAGAATAAGCCCTTGTCAGACTAGAAATGGAATGAACTGCTATATATATATTGACTAACCGCTCTGCAAAAGAAAAGAAGGGCGTAACCGGTATGAAAGTGAGAAGGGTCACTGCTCTCGTAGTCGTAGCCGCTCTGACTCTTGCTGCATAGAATGCCCGCCCTGAGAGAAGGCATAATTTGACAAAGTCAAGAAGAAGGATTCATGAGAGCAAGGTGCTCCCCTGACGAAGGATACCTCAATCAAACCAGAAATACGATTCATCAAATCTGATCTTTTCAAGGAAGGGATTTGTCTGGGTTGAGATCATATTGAATACATAGTTTCGTTAGAAGCAATCGATATTGGACCTCTCCAGAAACAACTGGTGTGCTGAAAGAGTCTAATTCCAAATCAAAAGAAATGAATAGGATGCCACTTTCCATCTGAGATTGACTTGTCTGGGCTGCTAGTTCGATTGGTGTATTTGAAGGCATAAGAGTCCGAAGCAATACTCTCTATCGATGTGTTTGATCAATGAGATGATTGCTTTGGGCAGACTGATTTGTCTTTTTTCTGAGGGCTTCGCTTCGGTCCTCCCTTCAAGTACATCTTCTTAGGATCTTTTTGGCAACAAGCAAGCTCCTTTTGATTGGACATGTGTCCGAAGCAGGTGAACCTTGCCGTGCCTACGAAACCACATTGATTCTCTCTACTTGTATGGTACCAGTTCTTTTCCCAATGGGAAGGCTGCAATAGATAGCTAAAGCTTCAATTAGAGACCAAGATGACTCAGTCACAGCAATAAGGCATTGGTGGCCTCGCAGCTTTTGCGGTCGCAGCAAATGTGACGATCACAGGGCGATAGTGATTAATGGGCAGCGAAGGATTCTGATCTCGGGATCGATTCACTACCCCAGAAGTTCAATCTGAAGCCAAAAAAAATGCAAGGACCAAGATACAAAGATAGATTTGCCCCCGCTGCGCGCCCCTCACTTCGTAATTCTGAAAGTTTTGACAGCCTCCGTAAAGGTGCAACCTGATCAAAAGTCCCATCACATGGGATGAGACGCAAGATCTTCATACACCAACCAGTCGTGAGCAGGACGCAACAATGCTTGCTTCACAGCGTTCGGGATCGCGAAGACTTAGAATAAGGAATAGCAAGACAAACTCAAACGAAGAAGAGGCAGCTGCCAAGGCTGAGATTAGACTACTTTTGTGATGAAAAAGAGATTGGTTTCCGAATGAACAGTTTACAGACTGCTGGAGGCCTGGCTTTATGTATTCTCGGGTCTCAACGGGCTAGGAACGATGAAGAGCTAAGGGTTTACCGACTGAACGAACTCCGGCAAAAGGACATGTCTCTGATACCGAGAAAGGTTCAGGGGATTGGACTACTACTGCAAAAGCATAAGCTTGCTCTATGACTTCGAAGGCTACAAAGAGAAGACCGAATGCAAGACGGAGGGAGTGATGAAAAGGATGAAGCCTTCCCCTTCTAGTATAGAAGACATAAACTAAGGAAGACTCCACATTCAAACAATAAGACATACCGGAATCCGAAGAAAGGGGCAGACCCATTCCCCGCTGCGCGCCCCTTGTTTGGTGCCTACTTCGGGAGATTGACCACAGCTGATTCCGTACTTGACTTAGACTTAGGCAGTCGATTTGGGAAAGAAGAAAGAGATGAGATGCCACCAAAGCCCGTAGACTGGGATTTCCCATAGCTAAAGCTCGAGAAAGGAACTCGGTAAGGGCAGATGAAATGCTATCCCCCCTTCTAGGATCACTTCACTTTTGGTTCGCTTTCCAGGTTACAGGTTACTCACTCCCTTTCTCTCGGGATGAACTAGCGATATGAGGCTTAGCCCGTCTTCGGCCAATTCAATTCCATGCCCGGTAGCAGCGGACGGACATTTACCGATGCTTCTCCCCGTTCCCTATCCATGCAATGTAACCTATCTCGATTGACCCGATCATGTGTGATCTTCAACTATTTTGATTTCCGGGTAGGATGCGTCGACTTTCTTTTCATCATCACCAAGGCCTCTTCTGGTAGAATCAGTAGAACGAAGAGGAGAAGGGGGTGCTATTTCAACATAAACAAGCAGATGTACAGATTCAATGGCACCGCCTAGCTCATCAACATTCCTTTCCGGCGCTTCATTGTCAGTCTTACCCAAGAGGAACCGGGAATCATTAGCTGAATGCGCCAGCGCTTGATATAATTGCATTGGGTAAACCCACCCATGAGATGTAGTTCGGTAAGACGAGAATTGCCCCCTACTTTGAATGCGCCAGAGAAGTCACTCTGCCGTTGCCAATTCTTTTGGGGGCACCAATATCCCTCCCTTGCCATTTATTAACCTGAACGGTGAAATACGCTTCTGCTGCGCGTCAACTCGTCCTCGACTCCGGATACTTCTTCCTTCCTTGTCAACCTCTTTGAAAAAGAACAACTTCAGAACAAATACCAATTCTCGGCGCATAGGGTAGTTTTCTCAGAAGGTATAGGAGAAAGGAGGTTTTCAACAGTAACACAGGGCTTTATATAACATAGGGCATCAAACTGTACCTCAGGCTCACCACACTTCCACTGCACATTCTCAAACTTCCTCGACTTCGTCGTCTCGAAGAAGAAAGAGATTCGATCCTGGATCGTCATGTATACTTCGGGTAGCTTAACAAAGACAGTATAATCTCCGTATAGCTTTTTCTCATATTCGGAAAAACAGTCACTTGTGTCATGCTCAGCGGAGTGTGACAACGGCTCGGAACACAGTTTCTAACTCCAAACTTGTGATCTCGGACTTCGGCCATGGGCCTTAGCGTTGGCTGTTCATTGGTCTGCTTCGAAGGTGTAAGGTTTGAGTCTAAATTAGAGTCTTCGGAGTCTTCGGGGGCGAGGTAATGTCTCCAATAGGTCACAGCTTGCACTACTGCAAAGAACTCTTCGTCGAGGTTGGAGAAGTCCTTGCTGGTATCAGCGAGTTCTCCATTGAAGAAGGTAATTGGGCCTTATTCGTGGTTGTAAACTGCACCAGTTCGGATAGTTGGGACATTGTGCCCGACCGAGTTCAAATACATTGTCGAAGTTTGGCACTGCAGAGCATGGAGCTTGAGCCATTTCATCTCTGTGTCCCTTATCTGGTCTGAGTAAGTAAATCAGGGATGGATTCGTCTATATAATAAGGAAACTTATGGATGGAAAATGAACAATAGGAAACTACTGGATGGAAAATGAGATCTATGTCTTAAGTTGGGTATGGCTCTTCTTTCAGATTGAAGATTCGTGATAGGCTTTTGCCTTTCAGGAAGAGATCCAACACCAAAGAGGTACAGGGGACTTCGACTTTGTCTTCGCTGTGAGACTTCTTTGACTTTTCAAGGAGTTATTCTTCTTTCTCTACAGTAGCTTGATACCCACTTAGACTTCCATGCTTTCAGAGGCTCCCTAGGATCTAAGTACGAGTCAGTCTTACCAAGTCTACTAGCTATGAATGAGTCTTTCCAATTTTTCTCTAGAAGGCGGAGGAATGTCACGAGTAATTAGATAGACATCAAGAGTTCGTAGTTGGTTGTACTTTGTGATCTGTTCTTTCTCCACTCTCTTTTCTTCTCAAGGAAGGGACTGCTGTCAAGCCTCTTCTTACTGCACTACTGTTGACTAGGTGCCTTCGAGTCAGGTTTCTCTTCTTCTTGTAGGGCAAGGAAGGTAGTCCTGTATTCGGAGAGTGCTTCAACCACTTTGACTTTATGGCTCATATTGGCTGTTCTCAAGTGCCATGCCCACACTTTGTTATCTATGCTTTCTCCCCTCTGTTCTTTCTCAAGGAAGGAGCGGCCTCCAGTCTTCTTGTTTCAGGTGAATGTATTCCACCAACTATCAGAAATGTACAAGCATGATCTGTGGCTGATAATTGAGAGTGAAAAGTAACATCACATCTGTTGTGGCTTGGTAGGTCTTTCTCTTTTCTCTATTCTTTCGGAAAAGGAGATTATGACAGTTCTCGAGAAGAACTTCTGCCTTTTGGAGTTCTTGCTTGATGTAAATTCTACCAAGTACACTATTGGCGGACACCCTGCCTGTCAAGCCTGGTCGCAGTTCAGACAGTTATAGTCAAGTCGACCGAGAATTTCTCTCTTCCATTCGCTTCCGATCATGACTTCATTCTTCTTTTCTATTTCGAACAACTTCCCGCTACGGTACCCTTCTCTTTCGAACTGATGTGGTTATCCCTATCGAAATCAAGAACTCCAAGTTGTGGGGCAAAAGAATGCAACATTCTATTGACTTTAAAATCGAATATAAAACACAATCACTTTTCCCCGATCAAATGCCCTACTAAGTGAGTAAAGCGAGCGAGGATCAAACTCTCTCTTTCCGGCTTAGCCGAACTACTTGACTGGGATGTCCTGGATGTCCCGAACAGGGCATTTCATCTTCAAATCAAAGCAGCAGCATTCTGATTATAGAATCAATCTTCTTCCAAAAATGAGGTTTCTTTTTATCTGGCACATCGATCTTGATAATTCCCCAGGAATTCTTTATGATCCAAATCAATTTGATTATTTGATACTAAAGAGGAGATTCCAACCAAAGTGTTACAAATCTTAGACCTCCCCCCCGTGGGGACGAGGGGCGCGCAGCGGGGAGTTTATTTATTTGCATTGGGGATCGAGAAGTAGAACCTATAATCTGTCATTGAATGAATGTCTCGTACTCCTATTGTGTCTTGTCTTGCTCACCATCATTGTAATTACTTACTTCTTACTTTCTTTCGACGTTCAGTTGAGTATACGTTCTTGCTTACTAGGTACAGCAGCTAACTCCACTATCAGCAGATGAGATAGGGCTTGCTTCTTCCTGGGATAGGCTTTGATTATAGGTTCAAGTAGTGCTTGGAGTTCTTGCTGCCGGATAATTAGTACGTACGGGCATTGGGTGGGGTCGTATACGGCAAGCTCCTGACAATTGTGCGGAAGTCCTTTTCCAAGAATTCCTACTCTCTCCTGCTTACTTGGACACCCGACTGTGTAACTGAGCTATTTGTTGATACCCTACCTGACTGCCCTACCGGCAGCTTGAACTAGTGCTACTAAGGAATCCTTACAATACATAGGTTAGATGCAGAAGATCAAAAACTATTCGAAATGCAGAAGAATCCAAGAAAATACATTAAGACACCAACTCATATTCTCGTATAGTTTCTTCTCGAAGAGTTCCGGTACTAGAGTACGACAAAAGACGAGTACTTGATGAAAGAAACTTTCCATAGTCCTATGTTTCCTAATAATAATGCCTATCCCGCCGCCCTATTTGGAAAGTACTAATCCCAAGAACAAGAACTCATAGATATTAGAATGCAGAAGACAGGAAGATGGGACTAGATTCCCTATTGCCCTATGTTCCCTACTTTACTAATACTCTTTCTTCCCTACTTGCCCCATACTGTCCTACTTTCCTAGACAGTACTAACCCGAGACTATTTACCGAGCCCTCAGCCTATTTGACCTATTCTCAAGCAAAGACGTATACTTTCTCCGTATTGACAAATCCTAATGCGCCGTCCTAAGCAAGAACTATTATTAAGACATCCAATCAATAAAGTCAAAGAAAGAAAGTCAAAGATAGGAACGTAGTTCTCCTTTGATACCTATATTTTCAAGAACCCTGTGACCAGAGTCAGAAAGGAAGACATATTCATATCCAGTCAGAAGTCATATCTATTGGAAAAGAAACTGAGAGAAAGCATATACCTATCTAGCAAGACAGAGTTGAACAACAATTACATACCAGAAGAATCGAAGAAAGAAACTTCACTCATCAACTCATCCATTAACGAATAGATGATAAAAGAATACCGGTGATCGATGAGAGCCTAGCCCTATTTGACTGAAACTCATATAGACGTTGTTTTGCTTCATGCCAACTAGGTACATCCGGGGGGGTCGCATTCTTCCTGGACAGCGATATGTGCGTCCGGTGTATGGGCCGTGAATTCCAATCAGGGTTGTCATTCCTGGTGTAGCCGTTAATGTCTGCCCCCGGTATGGCAAAGTGGGCTAACCGGTTCAATCAATTAGTCATTGAGTAAACCCTCGCAGTGCAGGCAGTCTTGGTTCTCCATACCATAGAAGTGTCAGAGGCTTTCTGCCAATCCTAATCGAATTGATTCTCCCTGTACTTTGACACAGTTCGAGTTGACTTTGCTTCTGTCTTTGAGACATCTATCAATCCTGTTACAGGTCCAAATCGCTTTCCTTCCTTTTTCGAGTTCGAGTGTGAAGGTCTTATCTTTGTGAGAACGGTCAATCTGTTGAAAGCTTGAAAGCACAGGCGAGGGAATAGTGAGTTTCCATAGTAGCGGTCCATACAGGCAAAGGCAATGTGGTCCATGCGAAATCCCTTCTTCACCATGCTCAATAAAGCTAACTAAGCCCACCTTTCTCGACAATCTCATAGCGCCGCCGCGGATAAGACTTGTTCAACACATGGCCTTCCTTCCCTTCCGTTCACATCTGAGTCCCAGGTGATTCAGCAACTGATCTAATAGCTGGAGCCTGAACCAACCAGTTTTGATCGCTGGAGGTTCTGGTCTGCTGTAATCGGAATCTGTTTGGCCTGGAACCGGCGCTTTGACGAGACTCATAGTCTATAGAAATAACTTCAATCAAATTATTGCACCATGGCGCAGATCCTCGCTCTTCAGCCTGCATCTCTTCTGTCAAATTGACCACCAAAGACCAATCAAGAAATAGGAGTGAACAAAGCTCGAGTTGGACTTTGAATTAGACGCAACAGGACGCGCCTCATCAAACCTGCATCCAAAAACAAAGAGCAACATAATAGCAGAACAAGAGGTGAAACAGAGAGTCTCGCCTATACAAGGAGCACTTTCAAGCCTTATTCGCCTATTGGCTTTTTATCCCATAGATGCTGCGGTGGGATTTCTACCTTTGAAGGTTGTTGGTGATTCGACGGTTAATACCAGATCATGGAGACTAAAAACGTCGATCTGTAGTCAAAAATGATCTGTTAACTGCTTCTCGAACCACTTGAAGTCAACCTCCCACACCACGGTGTTTGATTATGACATCATTGTCCGTGGTGATCGCAGCCCACAACTTGGGTCCCAAGGCGACTAGACGTTCGATCTTATACTCCAGCTTCATTTTTCCAAGAATAAGTGGAGAAACTTCATCCATATTCAGTTCATGATCCACAATAATAGAATCGGTGTCGGTATAGAAGCTGCCCTTCCTGTTAATAAATGGGGACATATGGATCCGCCCATAAGCAGTAATAGCGGCGGAGAAAGGAAAAACAGCACGCCGATAGAGCTGCTAACGCAGATCCCTCTCTCCAGTTAAGTACCTACCCGTGTCGAGCAGATTTGCTTGTCGTTGTATTGTGTCACATCGACTGCACTCTTTGAATCTATCTGTTATTGGTTGAATCTCAATCTTTCTCAGAATAGGGGGCTTGGCTCAGAAATGTCTGCAAGCTTGCAGTATCTAGGTAGAAGTAGACCTCTCTGGGGCTGTAAGGGATAGGGCAGGTTTTGACGAGTGGAAGACTGAGAAAGGACTCAAAACAAAATAAGTAGTATTTCCCCGCTGCGCGCCCCTCAACTCGACGATCCTAGGGTATCAAATGGAGAACCAATACTTGACTCGATTGACTCGATAGCTGCTCGCCTTGAGTCTTCAAAACCCTACGGCTTGGCGTATATATAGCCGAATCTGCCTCTCAATCTATTGAATTTCCTTACTCGGTTGAGAATTAGCCACTCGTTATTCCCTACTTGATTCAGCACTTGTATTTTCTGACGTCGAGAACAAGACTAGAAGTTCCAGGTACGGCAAACGAAGCCTAGCATCGGGTCGGTTGACTGAAAGTCAAAGCAAGGTTGTCTTTCAACCAGGGGTCTTTTACCTGCCTTATATGTTTTCAATTGGGGTCTCCATCCAAGACTGAATAGGTTGCCTCCCACTACTTTGAAGTTATAATTCTCCATCCTGTCGGATGAATCCTGGCAACGAGGAAATTGAGCCACTCTGACTTTTGATTTAGCCTTTACCTCTCCCCTTATCCTTTTGGGAGTGATGGATTATCAGAGGCAGCCGGTGACTGAAACGAATTCTGCTGCATGGATATGGCGAATGAAGGTCGGCTGTTTTTCTTATCGGAGTGTTCCGAGTGAGTTTACATATATTAATAAGTTACCTTAGTATGATATTCTGCAGTCCATCCACTTCTTCCGGAACAGGATCTCGGAATGCGGAAGAAGTCGGAAAAAGGTCCTCGTCGGAAGAAGTTGATCTTCTTCGGAACTTGATCTGCTCCTGCTCTTCCCTCTTTCACGCACCTCAAACTTTCCGATTGGAAAATGGCTGGCTCAATTTGGACGCTTTCTCTGAACTGGTGACCTCAACCTGGCAACAGCTTGACATTTCATCTTTACCACCATCTCTGAATCCAAAATTAGTGCACTTGTGGAAGAAAATGAGACAATGGCGGGATGCCAAAGTTGGCAACTTCACGATGCAGCTCAAAGTTTGCTCCTCTTGCCTGCCTTGGTTATACTCCCAATCTTAACTCAGTAAACTTTCTAGCTTTCCTCCTGGCAAAACCATATCGCGCCACTCACTAGTACGCGTGCCGGTGGGTCTTCCTAATTGGAGCTTGCCTTGCCACCAACAGTGTACCTTGGAAAATGGAAAAATAGGACGTTTTGCACAAACTACAAAAGTATTTGGAGAGTTTTTCTTTCATCAAATTGACCAATCAAATCTTATGTGTTGCACACCACCCCTCTCCCTAATGAGAAACTTCTGGCCATCTCTGCTCAATAGTCAGCTGAAATCCGTGATCTGAGAATTTCCGATGACAGCAAGATGCACGCCAAACAATTACTTTGTTTGGGAAATCATATCAAAATCGACTTTGATTCAAAAAAAAGATACGTAACTAAATTAAATAATGTCCATATCAAATTATCAATGCAATAGCACTGTGAAGCAGCGGAGTCAACGCCCCTTGGCCGCGCCTGGACCTTCTATAGCAAAACGAAATCTTTTATAGGTCTTGCGCTCAATGACAAAGGTTAGCCATGGTCCACTTTTTCTTCCTAGTCCTAATATCGATGCACAAGGCAGTGAGGCACCTACCACCAATGCGCAGAGCTTTGCGCGCTTCTCTGTATTCATCAGGCCTATCTTGATTAACGTATGTATGCATAGATTTTCATATTAAGAAAGTGTTGTGCACGTGTAAAGACAATGATTTCCAATTGTTTTTCTGCTAAAGTGATTTTGTCAATCACGCGCTTACTAGAATTTACCAGAAGCAATGATTATATATTGGCAAATAGCCGGCGTCTTGGTCATTTTAGCTATTTGAAACCAAAGTCAGAGATTTGAGGAACCAACAATTCACAATTGAGGTCGGGCTCCCTTTAATACCAAAAGAAAGAAATCAAGCCTAATTCATGAATGGCATTACCAACCCCTCAATAAAATCTGGAAATTGCTTCTTACTTAATAAAGTCGAAATCTTCCTTCCCATGTAGCTTGCTTCCTCAGGTGTCAGATTGGACCATTGAAGCCAAATCTTGGAACTGGCTCCTTATTTCTCTTCACCATTCTCCTCTCCAACACAGCTACAGGAGCCACCCTTGTCATTCCTTCAGATCCCACCAATGGAAGGATAAGAGAAGGAAGACGCCCCCTATCTTCTTCTTGAACTTAGATACACGAAAGACTGGCCAAACAGCCCTGAGGCAACTGCAATTTCTAAGCAACTGTTCCTACCTTAGGCAATTACCTGAAATGGCCCATAGTATCTGGAATGGACTTGGAGCCCCTTCCTTAATGAGACAGAAGTCTGCCAGGCTGCAATTTCAAATAAAGCCAATCACCTCTCAGACCTCCGCGTGATTCGTAGAAATGCTTTCCGATGAAGGACAAGTGAAGTACAAGTGAACCCAATTTCGTAGAACAGCTTTCCCAGCCATGACTTATGACTTCCAACTCTCCATTGACTCCGTTCCGACCCATGAGTTCTGTAAGGTCACTTTCGTTCTGTCTGTAAGGTCACTTTCGCTCTGTTATGACTTCCATCTCTTTCCCAGCCATGACTTAGGAATTCCATCTCTTCTGGAATAACTCTCGAACCGAGGGTCTTGTTACAAGTTGGTATTTTCCTTTTTTGATCGCCAAATAATCAAGTATAAGTTCCGATCACTTAGACTTATGTGGCGCATGCACGAATGAATAATAGTGTAGCGGAGCGGCCGTCTTTATAGGCCTGGGGGGATTATTCTTCTTGGAGACTCTCAACTCGTTTGAAAGCAGATGAACGGAGACGGGTGAAAGAGGAGCATCTTACCTTTCCCTCATTATAGGAAAAAGAAAATTCAATGAGGAGTTACTATTCGGAGAAAGAGCGGAACAAAGATGCAGATCACCAACTAGAAGATGTTGCAGAAAGGCTCAAACTGCCGCAAGTACTAAAGTGAGAAAATGACACTAAAAACGAGAGAATGTCACCGACTCACTCTTCGTTGTATTATCTCCCATTGACTATTTCTTTCACTCTTTGACTAGTGATGATCGAACTGAAGAAGTGCACTCGCCATCAAGTATGCGAGAACTGGCCGACACAATCCACATGTCAGATTGCAACCTGACTTGCTTAGGTGGCGCAACCATTGTCGAAACCACGGGACACGGAAGTGCTGGATGCGGTGCGTTAACCAAAACTGGGCACCAGCATATCATTTTCATTTCTCCCCACTCTCGAGCTCAGATTCAGGTGTCAAATCACGCGGCCGCAGTACTGTAGTGACTCTAGCGCACATCTTGTTCACCGGGTTGTAATCGTCACTCGGTTTGGTCGGAACCTCAACTAAAGCCTCATCTGAACAACCTTTTCATAAGGCGAAGAAAGGATACATAGGATGTGGAAAGTGAGCAAATAAGCTCCGTTACGGGCTTTAGAAGACCCGTAGCTGGCCGGCCATAACTCGAACAGGGCATTCGGGGCCTGAGGATTCTTTACTGACTCGTCTGATGTCTCCGGCCCTAAGCGTCTGGTGAAAAAGGGTCTGCCACCACTGAATCGGATGTCTCCTTATCCGTAAGCCCAGAGATCAGAGAGAATAAGTAATACATAAGCCTAGCCTAGAATGCCTAGGCAACAGAAAGAGAATGAATAGGAAGAGAAGACCAGAGAGGATAGTTCTAGTCAGAAGAATAATCATTTTCCAGTTCGAGAATAGGGAGCAACTAGGAGACAACATCCGAGTTAGCCACTTGCAAAGCAATTCGGTAAAAGAATCTGTCTTTTTCCCAGAGAAGAGTCTTCTGGAATAAATAAAGACATAGGGTTGCCCAGAACAGTTCTCCCAGCAAGGGGAATCCTAGAGGAGGAAGAGGGGGCAGCGCAAGTTTGAACATTCTTTCAAGTCAGATGAGATGGTGGGGGACACCATGATATGTTTTCTTTCAAAAAGTGATGGCTCTTCCTACTTGACAAGCCAAGCGAAGCCAATCGCCTCTCCTATTCAATGAACAACTTACACACAATGGTCAAAATCAAAGAGGGAGGAAAGCCAAATAATCAGTTTGTTGTCCGATAGTGTGTGTTTTCTTTGGTTGCTATAACCATGACTGTTCTATCGGTCGGGAGGAAGTGTGTGTACCCCTAGTGAAAGAGTGGAGGAGTTCATACGCATATCTATACCAAAGTTCTAAGCCTATTAATGCTGGAGAAGCAGCCTCTGCCAAATGCCCAATACTTTCAAGAAAGCAGGGGAGGCGGATTCCAAGAGAGAATGCCCGTCTTACTATGATATTCGAAAGAAAATAGACTCTCTTCTCACTTCATGAGTGGGGTAAGGAACGTATGTCAAGTCAGCAATTCTATGGTTGCTTGGTTCGTGTACCTGTCCATTCTACGATGAATTTCCAAATAAGCAAAGATAAAGCGAACTATAAGAGAATATGCCCATCTATGAATTCCGCCAATTCTACTGCTATTGATCGACTGAAACCATGACTTCATAATCCAGTTTCAAAGGCCAGAAGAGATTACTCAACAGAGTTAGAGCACGGACTAGCTGATAACTTCAAACATCGAGAAAGGCAACTGCCGGACTTTCTTCTTTCATTCCTCAAGAAAGTGGCATAAGTCAAGGCCTCTCCCTTCATCTCAAAGCTGCGAATTCCTTTTGGGTATATGCATTCGAAGTAGCTTATAGGCATGGGCTAGTGACTAGGGAGGGATGCTTTCGAGGGATGAGTTGGAAAAGCGGGAGCTACTAGACATTCAAGGATAGGAGTTGTCAAGGTGTTTACGTCACATTGCACCGGTAACGTATGTTTCGAAATAGACATCTGGAGCCAAGACAGGTCTTTATTGAAGTACCTGAGTACTAAGTATAGGAATATTGAAAAAGGATAGCCAGGTCATCAAGCAAAGAATAGTTGGTAACGGAAGGTATTGAAGTCAAGGTTTCTGTTTGATAGTACAAAACATGAAGTTGATAAAAAGTAAAGGCAAGTCACGGTAGGCAGGCTTTTGTTAGCAAGGTAGGTCAAGGATACCCTAGATAGGCAAGGGATACGTATTTCAAAGCAAGAGAGTAGTAAGCTGATAGAAAGAGATGAAGATAGGCTTGTGAGAGGAAGGACCTTTATTGGTGGTGTAGTAATAAGAAGTTGCTGCGGGCTGGTATTGTTCTTATTATGTAATCGTTGGAAACAAGGACGAGCATATGTTTTTCTCAAAGGATAGGGAAGATGATTCTTTGATAGACTCTACCCTGCTCGAGCTGCTCCTCTTTCTTATTGATGGCTCCTGAGCGCTGTTCGTAGGAATGCTCCTTTTTCCGTCAAATAAGAAGTGGTGCCCTTCTCTCTATAGCCGGTCTCTTGCTCACGTGAATCTTAAGGAAGCTTCCGACCTATTACGTGCTCTCTATTTCCAGGATATGCACGGAATTCAGAAAGATTCTCAGTTCAACACCCTGATTTTTGAATTCAGAAAGCGTGTCCAGAATGCTCGCTTCCAAGATTTCGTTTTGACACTGGCATCGGCATATGAGGGGTATGAATTCTATTTACCTTCGTTCTTGGATTTCCGTGGTCGTATCTACCGTTCGGGTGTGCTCCATTTTCATGAGAGGGATTTGGCTAAAAGCTTGATTCAATTTGCCGATCCCCCTCGTGGAGCCCCTGACGGTTCGAATATGATCCGCCGTGACATCGCATGTTCAGCTGCCTTCAAGTATGGCCGGTTCGCTAGCTTGGATGAAGCTTCTAACTGGTATCAATGTCATTTGGAGAAAGGTGATGTTATGGCTTCTGAGGACTCATTGATTATGTTTGCCAAGAATGGAAGTGATCCCTTTCAGTTCCTGGCTAAGGTGCTATCTCTAGGTGCTGGCAATGATCTGTTTTGTGTACCTGTAAGTCAGGACGCGAGTGCCAGTGCCTATCAGATCATGAGCTATCTCTTACTAAACCAAGAAATGGGTAGGAGAACGAATCTTCTTCCATCTGAGGATGGTCTGATTCAAGACGTCTACACTCGGTTACAAAAAGAAGCGCTGGAGTTCTTGAAAAAGATGAAAGTGGACAAGAATCTTTACCGAATGGCTAGTATAATCTTAACCCGAAAGATGGTCAAGTCACTCTTTATGCCTATTATTTATGGGAAGACGGTCTACACTATGGGGCTAAATATCCGGCATAGTCCGAATGGTTCTCTCCTAAGCCCTAAGGACTGTCATCGCCTCGCTGGCTTGTGTTATATGTTTTGGACTATTCAATATCCTGAAATCATCAATTTGATGAAGTTATTGAACTTAATTGGTTGGTTCTGCTCCAAAATAGATCTACCCGTTATGTATAGCACTCCATACCTAACGACTGTGCAGGACTATATGTCTAGTGAATCCGCAGATATATGGCTGTACGATCACCTCACGAAGAAGCGTAAGCGTGCCACTCTGCGAGTACCAACCGATATGCGTGATAGTAGGAAAACCAAAGTGTCTACTTGTGTCAACCTCGTACATCAACGGGACGCCTTCATTGCTATGGAAGTGGTGAGAAAACTGATTCAAAAGGGTGCCTCAGTCTATACGGTCCATGATAACTTTCTGACTACTCCTGAATACGCTCCAATGTTACCGAACATATATATTTCAGTCTTTAAAGAGATGGAACCTCCACTTCGAATCGTCAATTCATTCCTGAAGGTGAATATCCTTCATACTGCATTAGGCAGAAATCTATTAGGTGCTATTATAGATGAGAACAATGGAATAGAGCCCAGGAAACCCTTACCCTTTACTGATGAGACGCTTGAGACGCTCATGGATACACCTATTCCATCGGATCTGATCATAGCCGCTTTCGACTCACTCATTCCGACTCCCTTGGCCAAAACCAAAAGCAAAAGAAAGCCATGGGACAAACAGGTTGATGAAACCATCAGCATGTACGAGGAGTATTGTAGGGTGGTGTGCGGTGGTGCTTATGAGAACCAAGATGATGGTGGCAAAAGCGCACATGCTCAGCAGTGGGAGCGATTTCAAGATGAATTAGAGAAATGGGAAACTCAACCCTTCAACTACTCTCTCCATTATTCACAATAGGCCTTAGGGCAATGGCACTCAGTTCATAATGGTACTCAGTTCGCACACTAATACTAATGGCTCTCAGTTCATAGATATCCGAGCATTGACAAGGTTCAAAGAAAGGGTGGAATGATAGAAGAAGAGCTCCATTTCTCCGCCCTTATTAGTAGGTTCTATGTCTTACTTGGCTTCTATGGTATCAAGGGTCTCTAGTCTTTCGCACAACGAATTGGTATGGCTGAATGTGCCACGATCCGATTCAGTTCGCCTTATCTGGACGGACACTCTTGGCATGAAGTCAGCCACTCTCTAAGGGCTCTCTCCTTCTTTCTCTTCTTTGTCTGGCGACTCGGAACATTCCCAACCTGACCAGCAATGGCCAAGATACCTGTGCTTGAGCTAGTGCCTTTCTCCGTTCGGACAGCTTATCTGACCTGAGCTAGTAAGGGACATAGATCGATGGATGCTAAGCACGCACACCTATCTGACCTACTCTACGTTCTGGACAGCCCAACTCCTTTCCTTAGTCTTCTTCCTACGCTTCAGGTGGACTCACTCACCCAGTGCAGGGTCTTATTCCACTAACCGGAAAGCAAGGACAGTTATAAGCCCACCTTTCAGTCAACCCGCGGGAAGAGACGACTTCACTTCTCTGCCGCTATTGACCCGAGATGGATCTATATGTGTAAGGAATGAGCTATGGTGTATTAAGGAGGATGAGACGGAATCCAACAGCCTTTCCCTTACCCTGTGAATGAATGTATGCTTTGAACCTACGACTTGCCCCCGCTGCGCGCCCCTCTTCCTAGTAGTGCCTCTGGACGCCAGCCTTCCTTCTAGTGGAAAGGTGTTGACTGTCCCTACTTTCAGATTCCCTGAATTCCACTCAAGGATACCTGTAACAAACAACAAGAGGGTAGGGGTTTCAACAAAAAAAGGATGGGATGCCTAGTGCTGGTTCATTTGATTAACTAGTTATATACGCTTTTGATCTCAAGCAGATAGATTGAATCGCACGAGGTTCGGGAAAAGGTAGCTAGTGACACAACCGTGGAAGAACGATTTCTCTTTCTATTATATTCTTTGACCTAGGAATAACGTTGATAGATAGTAGTATATAAGCTAGCTACATTAGCTGAACTACTGCCTCTTTTCATTTCTTTGGCCTCACGCGCTTTCTCTTTCCGAGCTATAGAAGCGATCAGTGGTTGATGCGAGGGCGATGGTGGATCGAGCGGATGGTATTGAAGGTAGCCCATTACGGACCTATATAGAGTAGAGGGGAGGTCAAAGGTATTTTGTTCCCTATGGGGTAACACTGTTGGGAAATACGTATGTGACTGAAAAAAGACCTGCTCAAACCCCCATTCTCCTCTAGAATTATGCTTGGTAGTGTACCCGCCGGGTTGGATCCTTACTAGGCAAAACTCACCATATTAATTGAGTCATGGGAAATGCCAACAAACCAATTGAGGTATATTCACTCAAAAAAACCAAAGGATAGTGACCCAACATGTGCACGGCCTCTTGTGCTTCAGTCGAAGTCTTAATGCGGCGCATTTGCTTTCGGATTCATGAAATCCAATCGGCCCAAGCTTTCCAGGCTGAACATTAGCCTGTTAAGTCTCCTATGGGTGACCTGCTTTTCCTATAACAAGAACTACTTGACCACCAATGCCAGCCAATGACCTATGCCAAGCCCTAGTGCCTATGTTTGCCTACCGGCAGCTTATTTGGGCTACACCGAATTTCCCTACTTACTTTGTTCCCTACTGTCATTCAAACTCAATAAACACATAATCTAGTGAAGGTAGCTTATCGAGTAGTCAGTCCCTGTGGAGTACATATTCTATCTAGTTTGCTTATGCTTGCCGGCCCTATTTTCCAACCAAGAATTGCCCTCTTGCGTGACCTATGTGTACTAATAAATGCTACTCTGACGCCCTGTCAGAAGCCATAGGAGAAGACATAACAGACCTGACAAGAAGACAAAAGAAAAGCAAAGAGAGATGGGCGTATAGTAGAGGTTCCCTGCTTGCCTGCCCTATCCCATATACTCGATTAGATAAGACCTCCTTTACCTCCCAAGTGACCAGCTTTCCCTTGTCAATGCTAGAGTCCCGTGTGCCTATAAAAAGAAAGAACCTAACCGGCGTCTCCCCTAGTCACAAGCCCGGCAGCAAGAAGAACTAATCTTTGTCTACCTAAGCAAAGAATTTCACTCCCCGCTGCGCGCCCCTGATAAGCCATGCTTTCCCCGGGGCTAGAAATATATATCTTTGACTAATTCGTTGTGAGATTTTGCTTTTCGCTTGAAACCAACTTCTCTAGGAACATAGAGTGAAGACCAAGCACTAATTAGATTAGAAGAGCAAGCACTCAAGCGGATGACCGGATCCATACCTTACCAACATACTCAAACAAGTAGGATTGGCAACCGAGAAATCACCCTCTTCTTCTTGTTTACCAAGAGCGGAGATAGAGAGATATCAATTGGTTTTTCAACAGGTTGTTTCATTTACTAGGAATTACGGAAGTTGTTTCATTTCCATTTTCTGGCTTGCTCCCTTTCTCCAACAAAGACAACTACATAATATTCGCTGGTCTGCCATGACTTCCTGAAGAAGCAGCTGTGGCATCTCTATCAGCTAGTGGGCAAGAGATCAAGAAACTAGGGCACTAATAGACTACCCACTTTCTGTGAAGCGGAGTCCCGGCGCACCTATTGGCTCCGTTGCTTATCTTCATCAGCTCTAGCCCGTTATAGCCTTTGGCTTTCCGGAATCTGCTGAGGCAGGGCCCACTTGCACCATGATGGTGGAGTTCCTGACACTTATGGAATCCAGCACGAAGTCGCGGTAGTAGGTCACGGCGAGCAAGATGAATATTTCTTTCTTCCGGTTGTGAATAGTCAATTAGTAACCAGTTGATTGAGTATTTGAAGGTACGAGTAGTGCATCAAGGCTCTGTTCGTGCTCAAGACGACGAGAAATATCTCACCGCGCCTTTGCTAGAGTGAACAAGGCCTCGAAAAGAAATGGGCGAAGGAGGGACTGGGCTTCCTATTACGAATAAGAAGTCAAAACATCCCAAGCAGAATGGCGGTGACAATACACATCAAGAAGCAAGAGCTCGTCGAGGGATCATCCATGTCTTTCCGCTAATCGCTTCAATCGATCTCACTGCATCGTTCTTCCTTCCGTTCGCGCCGTTAGAGACGGGTGGTACGCAACTTCAGGAAACCAAGAGAGGCAGGAGTGGTGGGACTGAATATCAAGGGGTGCTAAGATACAAGGGTAGGATTTCTATTGGTACTGATGGGAATTGGAGATCAAAGATCTGAAAAGAGATGCATGATTTATCCATTGTGGGACATGGAATTGGAACAAAAGAATGACCTAATGAAGCTGTAAAGCTCACGGAGTTACTGGTTTGAACAGAGAAAGATCCGCATGTCTTTACATGAACTACCAGTAGAAGATTCTGGCAATAATTGTTTCGATGATTTGGTATGTTATGAAATGACAAGAATTTCCAGTTTCAGCTAGCTGACCTGACTGACAAGGGATCAAACTGTTAGTGGTGACCCGGTCGTACAATGAAGCCCAAATTCCACCAAACTGTGCCCTAACCAACTAAGCCACCATTAGCTCTTTATTGAGAAACTAAGCTGAAATCAGCATATTAGCTGTCCTCAAGTTCAATCACAGCAACTCGAGTGTGAAGAGCCCACTTCTTTGATAGCAACCCTCCTTTTTCTATGGAAGTAGTCCAAGGGAATGCTTGATCTATCCCTCCTGCTCCAAAGGCAGAAGGGGCGCGCAGCGGGGAGGAGACCCGGGCTTATCATATATAGTGTGTTTGCTTATTTCACTCCTTCCCTTCCCGGAGTCATTCTTTTCTTCAAGATAAGATAGTGAAAACCCCACTTACTGGCCGAGAGGAGGCAGTGTAAGCATCTCCTTGCGTTTGTGAAAAAGGAAGAATATCAATAGTCTCATTTTGGACTTTCAAAGATGAAATGGTTTAGACGTCATTCTGGACTCTTTCACTCGGTAGACCTTCGGTGTCACCTTGGGGGAACAAAGCAGGATTTAGGGCAGTAGTAGGGTCAGAAAAGGCAGGATGGAGTTCATCATGCCGCGACGATCCATATGGAAGGGGAGTTTTGTTGATGCTTTCCTTGATCGAATGAAAAAGAGGAGAGAAAGTCTGATGAGCAGGAAAATGTGGTCACGTAGATCTTCTATTTCGCCGGAATTCGTGGATTGCTCTGTACTAATTTACAATGGGAAAACTTTTGTTCGTTGCGGGATCACTGAAGGAAAGGTTGGTCATAAGTTTGGAGAGTTCGCTTTGACGCGAAGGCGAAGACCTCATCAAACGAGTAGAGGAAAGGGCAGAAAGGGGAAAAAGTAAAAGCAAACCTCGATATATGAACGTGACTTAGTGGCCTTTTTCTTTTTCCGATTGGATCTATCTATGTGGCTTTGTATCGTGAGTCATAACTAGTGCGCCGGGCTGCCAGGGGAAAAGGACATAGGAAAGAAGGATGCCTACTTCCGATCAATTGATCCGTCAACACTTGATGCTGCAGGGCAAAACCAGGGCCGAGACTGATAGGCTTGTTGGGCTTGCGGCGGGCAGTTCCCAATCCATGAACATCGTACAGAGCATCTTGGCAGAGGAAGATGAGCAAAGTTCACGGAAAAAGAAGAGAGATTTGGTCCATGTTTTACTGAAGAAAAAGAAGACCTTTGTGACCGTGACAGATGCAGGGGGTAATAAGAAGACTGGGGCCTCCGCAGGTAGTTTGGAGGAAAGAAAAGGGCGGTCTCGTCTTTCCCGGTATGCTGCTGAAGCAACTGCGGAACATGTCGGTCGATCCGCCAGAAAGATGGGTGTCAAGTCAGTTGTGATGAAAGTGAAAGGATCTACTTATTTCAGGAAAAAGAAGAAAGTGATCTTGAGCTGGGGAGAAGGGTTTCGAGGTGAAGGAGTTAGAAAGAAATCCCCCATTATGTACATCCACGATGTGACCCAACTTCCACATAATGGATGCCGACTCCCCAAAAAACGTCGTGTTTAAATAGTTCCAACCCTGCCTGTAATATATATCTTATCCATTTTCACTTCCAAAACAGAATTCCGGAACAAATCTGTGACTCGAGTCAGTGTCCTTTTGATCCCTTTCCATTGCGAATCCTCACTCAACTGCCTCCGGCGCAGTCCTTCCGTCACTCCTTGCACTAAGTAACTTGCTACCAACTCAGGACGTCGAAGTGGAAGGTCATTCAGTTCAGTCAAAACAAGACAAATAAGCGCTGAGAGGTATTCTCACACGCCGAAGCCAGATACCTTCCCTCTGGTCAAAGAGTTGGCTCGTTCCGGCTTTGACTTACAATAGTCGCCAGTCCCAAACAGTCAATCTTTGAATTGTGTGTGTGTGTCGGCGAAGAGGTGTATAGCTATGGCTTTCTTTGTTGTGCTGGTTGGCATTCATCTGCCATTCCTTCTTGATAAAGAGTGCGGAGGGCCTTTCCTGGCAGTCCTACGTACGTAGCCAAGTCTTGTTATGCGCTGCCCAGAAGAAAGCAATTTGACCAGAACTAGGTCTTCTGCTTAACTGGGAGCTCACTTTGAAAAGCGGGATTCATAAAATGTTAGTGAAACTTATCCAATAGGCTTACATCAGAATACCTATGACTCAACATGCCCCTTTTTGGATTGACTTCTTTTCCTTACTCAGGAATCTTTCCATTTGCTGTTCTCTGTTGCGCTAGAAATACTTAAGAGAAGAGGTCTGAAGACCCACAATGAAAGACTCAGACTGCCTGGAGGAACGCGGAAGAAGGTTATCTTGTTCGGAACTTGAGATAAGTGGTGAGTCGTAGCTCGCGGAACATGGACTGCCCTTCGCTAGTTACGGATCGGCCCAGCGTACGTCCGCCTCTCTTCCTATCTGACCTAGCTAACCAACCATAGGTCTGAGGCCATCAATACCTATCAAATTCCCGGTAGGGTAGGACTAGTTTCAACAACGAGAAAGTCAAACTCTCATTGCCAATGAACAGATCCGAACCTGCCGTTCGCTAGCACCGGACTATCCAGAAAAGAAGGCTGGTGCCAGACTATCAAGAAAGAAAAGAAGGCTGGTCACAGACTCCAATGCATGTTCACATCTTCCTTTCCACTGTACCAAAAGCAAGGCATGAGGTTGGAGACTCTGCGGACGGAGGTCAAGACCCTTGGAGCGTGAAAGAAAGCCTTTTCTTCTCTGCAGCAAAGGACTCCAATTTCTAATCGATCAGCCGCGCACTCTTCTCTTTTCTCCATTCTCTCGTCCTTCGTCAAAAGCTCTTCATTCATCTGTCCTTTCTCATTCAATTCAGGGTCTTTCGCATTCATGCGGGAATGATGGAAGATCAACATCAAGCTTCCATATGGGGCCAGTCAAGAAGAAGCAAATGCGTGGAAATAGAAGCTTTTGATGAGGCTACGAAAGATATCTCATTTTGTTTTGTTGTTACACGGCCTTTCCCGTATTTCCAACTACGGAAAATCCTTTTTTCTGTGATCTTCACGTACAGCTGCTTTTCCCGGGTATATCGCTGCTGCTATTGATCAAATAACTTGCTTGGTTGTTTGCACTACTTTTGCAATTGGGGATTGAAGGGCTTGCCTTCCTGGCTTGGTTTCTGTATCGGATTCAGCCGACCTTGTCAACTCTGTTCCAAGCCTAAGTGAAGCTCATAGCCGTTGCCAAATTCTGTTTGTATAGACTTTTGACGCATGGTTGACTAGCTAAAGGTCAGCCTCGGTATTAGTGGATACAAACCTCTGCAAATTATGCCATTCTTTTGAATGTGGATGTAGATCGACGATGGTTAGGCAGGGTGCACCCAAAAAAGAAGGAGTTGCTTGGGTCTCGCGGAAAAGGGATCCGAGCTATGTTCGCGAAGAAGTAATGGATTGCCTCGTGAGCTTGGGACTCGCGATGAGCGCTGTTAGTTCATAAGCAGACGTAGGTCTCACGTAGAACCTCTCGAGAGAGTAGGAATTTGCCATGCTTCACACAGCTTAACACATCCATACACATACTTCTCTAGAAAGCCAGAATTTCCCCGCTATTACTAGAAGTTGGGGAGGCTACCATAACACAAGATAGGACCAGTTATATAGAAGTTAGGCCTCTGCTGTTCAAAGAGACTCAGTAGCCTGCATCCGTAGTCCATTGCAGCTACAATCGGCTATCAGCGGGTGAGCATTTTATCTAGAGGAGCGACCTTTTCAGCTTATATAAGGGGGGCAGGTAGAATCTCCCGAGAGTCTTTCGATCCCTTGTCTAGTCCACTTCCAAATCCCTTACTCAATAATATCGGAATTCGAGGTAGCTTTGATTTGGAAATCGGCGCATGCCCCTTCTCGATCCTTCCCTTTGACAACCCTAGCCCACATTTCCATCAATAGACCCAGGAACGGAAGACAGAGGGCGATGAACTTGCGCTCAAACGGCGTGTCATTTTTCCAAGTTCTCTATCATAAGGGCCTGCTCACAATAGCTTGAGGCGGAGATAACCAACGGTCAATACAAGATCCCATCATACTTATCAGCACTCGGCTCGAGATGCCATTGGGATAAGCTCCATGATAGATTAGGTATTGGTCATCTTATTCAAAGGATACGCTTCAGAGGCCGAAGGCAAAGATGTAGCACTTTGAGGAAGTTCCAGATCTCTTTTACCGATCAGCTTGCTCATACCTTTCCTGCGAGACATCGGAGACCTCAAAGTCTTCTTTTACCGGGTCGCCTAATTGCGATACCACAGATCGAAGTCCCACGAGAGGGCGGTGCTCATCAGAAGTATATAAGAGCCGGCTACTATTCACACAGGTCTAACACATACGAAACACAAAGTATGAAAAGGCAGTACTGGGAAGCTCAATCAATGGAAAGTTCCGAAACATTAAGAGGCTATCTTACTCCACCAAGGCTTCCCCATAGTGCGAACATTCGAGAAAGAGTGGATCGCTCCCCGCTGCGCGCCCCTTGCATGCGGGATACTGAACTTCAGTAGATCGACAATCAAACTCAGGCTCTGGAAGATAAGGGAATCCACGGAAAGTCGAAAGAGAACTTCAAGGCTTTCCTCAAAGCTCACAGCTAGTCCTCTTTATTGAATCGAATTCCCAAGCAGGCGGATGAGAAGGTCAGGTGCCAAGGTCAAGGCTAAGCTGAGTCGAATTCTTCCCCTAGGTGAAATATATAAATAGAGAAGACAGTGAAAGCAGAAGACTAACTTGAGGAGTGGAAGCTTTCCTAAATCCATTTTAGGGAGAAAAAGTACTAAGTCAGGATATACCACCAAAGCTTAGCCTGACAAAATGAAAGAGATTGAACTATAGCAACTCAACTCTTCAGATCAGGAATCGCCTTTCTTTTCTATTGATTTCAGGCCCTGAGCCTGTGCGTTCTCATTTTTCGACTGGAACTCCGTCATCAGTCAATCCGGAAGTGACTTCGAGACCTTTCCCAGAATAAGGATCTGCCTTACTGAACCCCCGACTTCGCTACACTTGCTTCGAACAGGAAGTTCCCAGCCGAAGGCCCAGGTCCTAGTACTACACTACCTCAACGATATGATACCGCCAAAGGAAAGCAGTCTAGCAGTCAAGTCACGAAGAAAGTCACACCGCAACGCAAGCCAATGCAAGAACAACGAACAAGTAGCAATATGGGTCTAAATACATACCTCTCTCAAACATTTCATCGAGCATTTGTCTCGAGGGGATCAAAAAACGTTTCTCGCTGGGAGCGAAGGTGAAAATCCAATCGAGTAGTAGGGTTCAGAGGACATTCATGACTCGGGATGGGTGTCAGCTAGGTCATTGCTTCTTACTTGGGTAAGACGTTAACCACAAGCCCTTAGCCCGAATCAATTCAGCCAAGCCATTAAGCCCAACTCGTGAACCCTAGCCTAAAGGTCAAGTCCCCCCGTTGATCACCTTTCCTTGTCGGTAGTGTCCCCGCTGCGCGCCCCTCATATCTACCCCAAGAAGGAAGGATGGTGGTCATACCCCAGATGTGAATGCGCGTGGCCCGCCCTCGTCTTCTTTGGATTCAGGCACCTCTTGCAGTGAGCGATGACATGTTTCTCAGTACTTGGACCTCTCCTCTCTAATTCCCAACCCAATGGTGGAATCCAGTAATGAATGAAGCATTTGTTGTGACCAATTACCGATCTTCCTATGACTTCAACCCTGGTAGATGGATCGGGTCAAGCGATTGAATCACCAAAGCACGTTCATAAGTGGGGAGGCAGCCCATTCGTCGAGACACATTCAGACATCAGCAGTTAGTCTATAGCGAGAAAGCATCAAACCTCCTCTCGATCGAGTCGCGGGAACTCATCCCAGGTGGGAACTTAGATTGAGATGCGAAGGCTAAAGCTGAGGCTGACAGGGCAAGAGCTGGGGAATTGGGGACAAATGAATTGTCTGAGAAGAATACCCAAACAAAGCCGCCAGCCAAAACCAGGACGATGAAGTATTTGCAGTTCGAGATTAGTGGGATGAATCAGTTTCTTCAACAAAAGCGAATCCCTGCCTCGCCACTTTCCGAAATAAGCAATTTCAGCACGCGCAAACCCGGGCTCATACTGCTTGTCGGACGACTTGGAATTGGGTGTATTTCCCAACCTCAACATCGACCTCTGATTCTGACTAGTGGCTACGGCCAGTCTATTGGGTGCCGCTCCGCATGCGTCCGTCCGGCTTGTGTAATCCCTTAAGCGTGTTAGCAATTTGAGGAAAGCAAGAGTGCGGGATGGCTTGATCGCAAGCAGCCTTTCAAGCAGCAAAGACAGAAAGTCATTATATGGCCGTAGACTGAGAATCAAGTGAAAGCTACATGAAATACACAAGACAAGTCAATCCATCTGTCTATATATGATACATCAGCCTGTCTATTCAAAGCTGTACGCCAATGCCTATTCCTACCTATTTCCTATGCGCCGTGCTAAGCTGAAACTACTAGAACGAACTACTAACTCAGCGTCCCCTACCCTAGTACTCTTATTCAACTCCACGTTCTCCATATGAGAGAGAACTACTGTTGATTTACCCAATGCCTCATACATATTGATACGCAGAGTGGTGACCTGCTTGAAGTAGTTTATCTAGCTTCTTGACTAAGCCGGCAGCTTCTGTCTTGACTAATCCCAATGCATGTATAGAAATCCCTAGTCCGTAACTTCTTTGGGCACTTCCTAGACCCATGACTGAGTTCCATTCCCTACTTGATGACCTAAGCTTCTGTCTTTCATTCAAGGTCTTCTTCTGATTGGTGACCTAGCCCTCCGGCGCACTACTTGACCTATCCCTAGTCCTATTTAGCAGCTTCTGTCTTTCGATTTGCCATTTGCTCAAACATAGCAGACTTCTATGCCATACTAGATTCGGTAGAAGAATCGAAAAAGGAAGAAATAGTAGACATAAACTCTGACACCTGCAGAGTGACCTGTTTGACCCACACCATACCTACCTATTTTCGTGACCTAGTTCCAATAAAAAGAAAGATGTAATTCTTCTCTCTTTTCCTTTTCCTCACTAAAGAAAGTCCTATGGTTATCCTTCCCTATTCCGTATCTGACCTATTCACTGAAATCAAGTTCTACATCAAAGAAAGATGAAAGTAGATCCCTACCCTAGTGCCATTCCATAGCCCTATTTCACAACTTGAAATAAATGCCAATCCGAAGTCAGCTTGAATTATTAGATAAGAGTGGAGGAGTGCCTATAGCCCTGTGTAGTAAGAAAGGAGAACGTCAAGTCAGAACATCCCTTTTTTGTGGAAAGAAAGGAATACCTCAAAAACTCACAGACTACTTCATTTCTTGATTGACAAAATTCACTTTATATGAAAGAGAATTCCCCGCTGCGCGCCCCTACTCTAGGCTAGCGTTGTTTGTTTGTTAGCACAGATAAGCGGTATAGGCGAGATCAGAATGAACAGGTAACGCAAAGTATGAACGGATACGTGTTTGAGGTAGCCAAAGAAGGTATAGGCTTTCACAGATAGGTGTTTGGAAGGTAAGTCAACTTAGGCGAAGCACGTAATGCATAATGAAGAGATAGGAGAGACATGCGTCAAAGGTATAGAGCTAGCGTGGAGTAAAGGTTTAGAGCTGCTGAAAGGAGATGCGTCAAGTTGTCAAGTAAGTCACCACGGATAGCCAAGTATGTATGCCGAGGTTGCGGGGTAGGTAAGTCACTTATGTGCATGGGTAAGCTACGTTGTCAGGTATGCATTCACGTCAGGTAGTTGTTGAAACAGGATGGGTTTTTTGATTCCCCTTGGACCCGGAAGAGAGATAGAAGTATAGGTTTGTATCTTCCTTCCTTATCAACTATATAATCTTTCCAGTCTGGTTTGCTAGCTCACCCAGAAAAAAGAAAGGATTAACCTGACCTATTATGAGAACTAGTCGCTTGACATGGGCCCTCGTCGTACGCCATGGAAAAGGCCGTAACATTCGCTTCAAAAAGAAGAATTCAAAAAGGGCCTTTGAGTAACAGAACGTTAACTAGCTGGTATGGAACTAGCACTGGCTGACGAGGAAGTCCAAATCTAGCAGGCACTAGGATTGAGACTCTCAATGTATTACTCAAGGGACACTGGAGAAAGATTTCCCTATTGCTGTGTGCTTCCTTGACCACTGGGCTACCATCGAAGATTCTTGCTACCGCTTGGATTGCCGAGCTGGTCTTCTCCGTCTGTTTTCCGGTCTCGAATGATTGTTACATAAAGAATCTCACCATGATCCACACGTCTTTGACTCTTCGTTCGCTGTATTAGGCGAGAAGGCCCCGTCAACCATGTATAACTTGGCCCCGGACACGTGCCTTAGCCCATCAACACTGAGGCTTAACGCTAGGTCTCAGTTCCTATCCCCGCTGCGCGCCCCTCTTTGATGTGGTCAAAAGTGTCAAAGGGAATCAAAGAAGAGCTATTCTTGAACATAACATGGGGGGGACGGGCTTGGATGAGAAAAGCAGGTAGTTGAAAGGCGTCGGATGGAAATCTTTTGTTTGATGTATGTGTGTGGTTATGATGGCAAGAATGGAATATGTATTCTTTTATTGAATAGTTAGATCACCTGAGAAGTCAGACTAGAACGAAGTTGTTAATATCGAATCTATACTTGCTTCCTTTCTCTAGCACACACTTCTTAGATAGTAGGCACACACAGGTCCGCTAGGAGCAAGCTCATCGAACTGAACTGGTAGAGTAGAGTGAGACCCGTGCTTAATAGGGTGAATCCCCTCACTGGGACTACCACTTGTCTTCCGGAGAAAGGGTCCTCATCACCATTAGAAGCTTCTCGTTGGGTTGGCTTTTGGTGGACTTGACTACTGTAGAACGAAAGGATCCTCCTTTCATAAGGTGTGGCCTGTGCTTTTATCATAGCTGTACTCTTTGTCCAGGTCCGTCTATTTCTTCCTATTTCTTCTCATTTGCTGATACCACCGAATCGAGATTAGATAGACAGATCCCGCCCTACGGCTCACTACTCACTCCGGTTCCGAGTCATCGGCCTAGCAGAGAAAGCGCTTATGGTGCTAGCTGACTTTGGTTTCCAGATGGCGAGACTGACTGACATCCGAAGTACCAACAGGGGTCTCCACCAGGTATGTAGGTTCCGAGCCTCATCCTGACCTTTCTTGATGGAGTAGTCGTTCGTTGTGCGACAGCCAGTCCCTTACCAGCCAACGTTCTCGTCTTTGGTACAGAAGCTTCCTTCGATATGGGCATCTGGTCCATCCAATCCGGCTGATAGAGGAGGGGCGCGCAGCGGGGACCCACGGAGCGGTTTTGAAAGGGCCAAATTGCTGGTTGAGCTGATACGAGTAGTTAGAAATCGGATGCTAGAAAAAGTATCTTTATCTTGCCCTCCCTGCGTATTATGTATACTTCACTCGCTCCTCCCCCATGCTCTTCCGTATTCCCCAACTCTTCTCCTGCCGGAAATTGTCAATATGCTTGCAGTTGAGTTTGAAGTTGACTGGGCTTGGGGTACTTATCAGTCACTCTATTCCATATCCCCTTTGCCGTACGTAGGCAAAGTCAGATCTTACTGATATTAGAAAAGGGACTTCACTGTAAGATTCTCATCTTCCCACTTCTCAAAAGTGGCCTCGGATGGCTCTTCGTGAGAGAGAGGATTGAGCTTCCTGCTTCCGCTAAAGATTCGGGCTGATTGCGACCACTTCAAAGAATTCGCCCCATTCAGTGATCGAGTGGTGATATACATCCCAGGGTGGTCCCATCTGACTACTTCCCTGTTTTTGAGATGCATCAGCACTAATCACAGCGCTAGATTCATAAATTCCTTCTGCCATAACTGAACTCGAAGCAAAAAGACTTCCGAATCACACTCTGGCACTATAAGAAAAGATCCAACATTCTCATCACATATAAAGCAAAACATACTAAGCGAATAAGATGGAAAAAAGAAGCTCCCGGATGAAAAAAGAAGAGCAAATCTATACCTACCAGGTTCCAGATATGGAAGCGATCATGCCAGCTCTAGTGCACCTACCATATACCATATGAGCTACATTGTGGAGTATGTGTCGACCAAAGACAGAAGAGGATCGACCTCGCACTTGAGGTCATCAAATCACCACCGTCTCGTCAGCCTTGTTAGCCTTTGCTTCTTCTGTTGCTGTCGACGCGTCATAAACCGAGCGAGCTTCTCTTTTTTGGCAGACTACGGCGGAAAAGACAAAGATGAGACCTTATGGATATGACGGGTGACGTCCAGTCAGAGTATACTCTGAAGGAAATGCGTTAGGATAGCTTTCTTCTTTGTGAATAGAAGAGCGGAGGCAGTAACTAACTCCTTGCATTCAGATTATGAAAAGATCGCAGTGCATGCTGTGACGTGTGGGCACAAAACCTACCCTGGAAATTCATTGACTACACAAATCAACAGAAATGTGTGATCTGGTTCATTGAGGTGGGAATGAATCGTACACCTATGTGAAAAGTTATTGGTCGGCATACAGCACAGTCAGTTAGCTAGTAGTTGAAGAAGTCGGCTTTCTCTTGGACTATGTCATTCTTCGTTCTCTCTAAACCGGTGGAGAGACACCTGTGAACTGATAGATTGATGCGTACACTAGCTCCCGAATGAACTTGTTTTATGGTCTTATTAGATGAAAAAAACCACTCTCGTTTAAATAATGAGATAATTATCTCAATTCGCTTCACTCATTCCTTCTTTATGAGTTTGTGATCTAACTCCACCATATATCGCTCGTACTTACTTGATGGTAGCTCCATCCTTGTCTACCCGAAGATGATGATTTTGGGGAAGGAGGATTTCATTCCTGGCTTTATGCGAAGCACCACTCCTAAAGAAACGTATGTACCAACAAAAGAAGAAAAGGCGCCGGGGGAGTACTGACTTCCTCTTGGATCGTGCTTTCCTCATCTTACTCATCGCGGCTGCGCTCACCTGCTGTCCGAACGGAAATACCACTGCTTGATCCAAATCTACCCCGCGCTGAACTTTTGTTGTTGGCAAGAGTTTCTTTTTGAACGACCATGCGAGACTTCAAACAAATGGATTACACCACCCCGAGTTAACACGGAGACTTGTTTTTGAATTCTACCACAAAAAAGAAAAGAAGACAGAAACCGAAAAGAAACCAAACGATCTACATAGCCAAAGGATTTCACAGAAAACAAGTTCTTCTTTACCTAGTGACATCGGTCAGATGATCCACATCCGCCTCAGTTGAAAATGGGATCTGCAATCGGAAGGCTTCCCTTCGCTCCTCGCTACTTCACAGGCCTTATTAGGGCATTGAGTTCGTGGAGTACAGATCTATTTGCTCTAAGGACTGGGTAATCCCAAGCCACGCGGAGACCGACCTGCAAATCCGTCCCATCCAAATATGTTGATTTTGACAAGTGAGCATCAACTGGGTGAGCCGATTATAGAGATTCGTCAAATGCGAATTCTCATTCTTTGAAACATAGCCTTTCACCAACTGAATATATGCAGGAAAGACAAGTGCAGTTGAGGTCTCATTTGAAATGGGATTGATTCGTCGATTTATTTAGTGAACCACCTTCAAACATACTCACTCCTTCTATCTCATCAAAGCAGAAGTTCCGGCAAATACAAGACCTGGATTTCCAACTTCCGGCAGATTTGGCTTGCTCGCCGACTTGCTAGGGAAATCCCAGGTTATGATTCAGGCTTGTTATCTGAACGCGATGGCTTTGGCGCGCTAACTGATTGGTATGTTGGAACAGAACTTCCTACGATGCAGCGGAAGGAAAGGAAAAGAGAAATCAGTGATGTTGCCGGTAGGTGAGATCCACATTTGCTCGATTGTACGACAGTTGCCCGAGGGGCGCGCAGCGGGGAATCACTGATGTTGTCGGTATACGAGCATGACTTACATCCAATTTCTGACACCTTGCCTTAGTCAAATAGGAATCACTCAATGTCTCGGTAAGGGAGAACAACATTTCACTGCGCTAATGGGAGTCAGTGCCAATGCCCATTTCAGAATCAAGGTACGAGTTGGAAAGATCTGATATTAGGTCCAATTACTATGTATCTTCCGTTTATTGATGTTAGGCTGAAAGGTCTATGTTTGTACCTTTCCTTTGGCTTGTGGGTGGGGGGAAAGTTCCCTCTGCTGATTCTTGGATCGGAGCTGTCTGGTACTGCTTTTCACATTCAAGGTACGAGTAGGCTAGGCTGTCAATTCCAGCAGGGTTGACTGCTTCTCTGTCAACAGATAGGCTAGTGAATGTTTCTGGAGACAACTTCATGCTTTTTTCTGGGACTTTCTTGTTCGAATGAACTCTCTTTTTCGCAGAGGGCTTTCAGTCGTTCACTCTGTTCACTTTCTCCAGGCTGGGGTCGGGTACCGGCTCTCTCAAGTCAATCACTGAAAGTCTCGGGGAACTTATTGGAGAGCTAAGAAAGAACCAACATCAAGTCAGCTACAGCAGGATCTGAAGTGGCATTTCCCGTATCAACAAGCCACTTTGATGCCAACCCAATTCCAAAGGAACGAACTGACAACTGATTTGATCTTTTTCGTTGGGCATTTCTCGAGGGAAAAGAAAGTCATTGTTGATTGAAGTACGTCCGACGGATCTGTAGTGACAGGAGGGGCTAATTGTGGAACTGGGGTGGAACACTCTCCGTATAGTTTCAGTGAATAAAGTGGTCTCATATCAGCCTAACAGTTTCGTAACTATCATAGATATTCATTACGCTAGACCTTTTGGTTGAGTAACATACATATGACCTCGATTGTAAAGGCATTTTCTTGCTCTCTCTTGAAGTCAATTGCGCAGTCCAGACGTCGATTCAGTCTTCTCGTGATCAAGGTGATACCGCTTCAATAACAAGCAGATGGGGCACCTTTGAGGACACACGCGAACAATCCATATAATACCTCTACTTGATCTCTAGCCCGAATGCTCCGAGACATTCGAGTAAGCATTCCACAAGCAAGTCCGCATACTACCTGGAATATTACTTACTGCCTATTCCAAGAAATAGAACCAAAAACAATCGCACATCTCCCATTTGAACAGACAGACCCTCCCCTCAGAAGAGCCAAAGGACAGACCGGGACCAATTCGTTGACAACGGCAACAAAGAAACCAACGTTTTCTCCATCTGAACCTCTTGATTCCATTGCTTTTTCCCAATGTGGGATAAGGACATTGATATCCTGATATCGCTCGAGAAGTACGGAACGCGCAACAGGCTCTCCGCTCCTAGTCACTAAGTCCTAGTGGCTATATACTGCAACCCCGCTTTTGGCCCCTCTCCGAGTTGGACATCGCCTGCCAGTGATCAGTCTTTGTGATGGACTTTGAACACATTGATTTCCAATCATCGGAGTGTGGATCAATTCTTGTTGATGAAACGATCGACTGCTATCGTTGACCAGGGAGCTAAAGAGGAGAAGAGTTCCAGCCAGATAAGACAAGAATGAATCTAGAATCAGACAAGCAATGGTATTCCGGGAAGTAGGAAAGTGAAGTCTGGGGTTTTGGCAGAGAAAGAAAGTGACGGAGCTGTAGTCAAGTCTGGTTGGTCCATTCATTCTCTTTCAGTGCCTGCCCTACCTCATCGAGGGAGACTCACTATTTCCAATATAGTCAACATCCCATCCATTTCAGTATCCGGATCAAACCTTTCGTACCGAAGCTTCCACTCCTAACTATGGAATTGACCTCTGACTCTGCGTAGGTAGGGGATTAGGTCTTTTCCCCCCAACTTGCCAACCCAATGATATCGCGAGTAAAGTGGTAAAGGTTGAGCTTGATTTCAGTACTTCGGAGGTCGGTCCAAATAGGTGCAAGATGAACCCCAGTAGCTGCAGCTAATGGATTGCCTCGTGAGCTTGGGAAGATAGACAAGGTCGGGACAAGGGAGACTGAACAGAGATGGACGGGCGGGCAGGGGAGGTTGATCCCAAGGACACGGAGTCCCCTCTTTTCTCCTTTTGGCTTTGTCTCCTCCCTGCCTTATCCTGGAGAAAGTGGTCCACAGCTTCAGGCTCTTCATGGTCTTTCTGAGCATCTTATTCAAGAGAAGTGCCCGCTTCCCAGACCCTGGACCCCTTTTGATGCGTATTTTCATGTCATCAGCATATCGCTCATAGAAGACCGTACCTTGCTCCCAGGTCTCTAATTCGCGATCCACAAATAGAGGTTCGTTAGAAAGGGTGATATTGGACTGCCCTGCGGGATCCCTACCGTATCAAGAGATTAGGTATTTCCCTTCCTGTCCACTATTGGCGTCTTCAGGAAGTGACCAATAAGATCTACCATTCCTGATTCCTGGTTCCCTAGCTTCTTGATAAAGAGAGAAAGTAGGAACCCATGCTCAATCCGAGCGAAGCATTTGATGATATCGAATTGATCAAAGATTTCGAGGGCTGGCCAGGCGTGGACTGCTTGGAAGAAGGAGTCAGCAGGGATAATTGGAGTAGAAAGAACAAATGCTATCGAATCTAGCTCTTTCTGATTTCTGACCGGAACTTACTTACCTTTTCATACTCATAGCTTTATGGCGACGTCGCTACCCACAGACTTTTTGCTTTTGCGCCGCCTTGCCTTGCATTGGGAACAAGCGATAGGCTTAGACGCTCTCCATCAAATATGAAGCACCTGGATGGATCAGAGACAACCGAATTTCCTCTTCAGTGATCTGCTCGGTCATAACCCATTGAATGAACAGCAGCCTCATTCAGTCAAGAGTCAGAGTCGGTTCCGGGTGGGCCAGCTACGTCACTTAGGAAGGCCCAGCTACGCGGCTTTGGAACGCGCAGTGAAGCAACTTAGGAAGGCACAGCTACCCAAGTCAGTCGTCTTGGTTTGTTCTTTCAACATTCCAAGAAATTCTCTGATTTCCGACACAACCTTTTCTGGCCTATTCTACCTATGGCCTCGCTTTCTTCTTCTAGCTCACCGGTAAGCAAGCAGTCAATCTATCGATATGTCCCTATCTATAGGCCAGGCATTGGGTGGTAGTGGTATTTATCTTAGTGTGGGGCGGTCACCTTGGCTAGGGCTATCCAGAGACTATGGCTGTAACGAGTAGAAAGAGGTCTAGTCGAGGCTAGCAGACGCGTGGGAATGGCTGGTTCTTGGGGCATGTCTCAGGAATGGGCCCTCGTTTCTCTCTCTTCTGAAAATGCTTTTGAATAGGTCAATTTCTTTGATAGGTCGCCTGGATGTAAATAGCTGCATATACCATATGAATGAGGAGTTCGGCTAGTGAGTCTATTGAGTGAGTAATTCTTCCTTCTTATTCAATAGAATGAAAGGCAGGTGAGACCAACTGGTCTTTGTGAAAGGAGGAACTGCATATGTACGACTGATAAGGAAAGAATATCCTAAGTCACCTATCGTGTGGATCATATCGTTCGGTCATCTAGTCTGTTTGAAAGGGTTGACAAGTAAGAAAGAAATAGGATGAACCAATTATTATCCATACCCTCCCAAGGTGACGTTTTAGCTCTTCGTTCCGCTCTTGGTTTACAGGCTTTGTTAACCGGACCGGCAGGTGTAGAAAAGGGGGAAGTTTCTGGGTAGGTTTCCCGATTCAGTCAGCACCGGATCAAGATTGGAGGGAGACCCACCACAAGCAGAGAACAAAAAGCCTCAGAGTGGTGACCAACCATCTGCAAAGGAGTAACAGAGCACAGCAGAGAAGAGAAGGGGGAAGACAAAAGGTTCCTAACTCAGCGGCGAGGAAAGCAATATCAAAATATAGTCCTCCAAGGCCTTATTCAATTCACTGGTGTGGGCGCCTATGTCACTCGTTGTCTGCTTCTCAATATCCGTCCCCTGCCTTCTCTTCTCTCTCGATGTAGTGCCTTTCACTCTGCTCTGTTGACAAGCGGAAGGAAGCAAACCGAAGCGAAGGCACATCAAGATCAATAAATAAAGGAATTCAAGGAGGATGGGAATTGCTAGGGCGAGGCCGGCTATCTTCAAAGCTCTTGATCTGGCACGTCTGGCATGTCACGAACTGGAATCGAACCAGTCTTTCTAAGAAGGTAGCCTTATTCTTCTCGTGACTTTGTTGACCCAGTTCCCTAAGTTAGCTTCTTCCTTTGAAAAGACTACTTAGGTAGTCTGGGGCCGATCTAGATCGACAAATGAGAGTTCGAACTCTCTGGGATTGGATTCCTGATGACTCGCACGAACGAACGACGGCACTTTCTCGCTGCTCGCAAACAAAGCTGGTAGCCCGCCCCCTCTGATCCTTCTGCGCCTATGGATACTGGCCCTCATCTCCGGAATCCCAATTAAGGTATACCACTGATGTGTTGATTAGGACCCGTCGATATACGAAGTTCTTGATAGCTCAGCCTTCTTCCTGGCGCTTTTGAACGGACTGACTACTGCTCGTCTCCAGTTCGCACCAGAATGGGAATTTATGCGTCCGAACGCACTCCATGCATAGATCATTACACAATTCTACCTTCGTTGATATCATATCCTTAATAGAGAACTGGAAATTCTACCTTCAATTGATATCCAAACTCTTGGTCTGAAGGTCCCTCACCACTCTCTTTTCTAGTTTTGTCTCATAAATCAAATCAAAGGTTAGGTCAATTAGACGAAAGATTAGGTTGATGCTCTTCAGGATTTATTTGAACGACGACGAAACGGACCGATTAGACGACAGATTTGCTGCCTTTTTAGGTTCATGGTCCTAATGACGAAACGATCACTCTCCAGCCCTCTCTTTGTGTTGAATGGAAGAAAAGTAATGAAACCAGCGACGCCTACTAAATAACCTTTTCTTTTGACTTTTTTAAGAATCAAGCCTTTGACCTTCTCTTTCTTTTGCCAAATATTCAGCACATCTGCCCAAACTCGTTTTTGTCTGAATCTTTGTGGAAGAACAAAGGGTGAACCTTCCGCGTAATCCAAATCATTCAAGCTGGCGGCAGCTCGATCTTTGATCTTTGAATTACCGGCCAATATCTCGAGGAAGAATCTCTCAGAAAAGCGCTTTTTGATCTGTGATTCACCAGCTTTTACATGCAAGTATCCCACCTTATTGGTGAATCGTCGCTTTTTAGGAACACGCGGACATATAAGCTCACCTTTCTGACACGTTTTTGGGCTACCTAATCCTGTATCTAATAAGAACTTCTTTTTCCCTAAGCTGATAACATCTGATTTGATGGCTTGTCCATTAGATAATAAGAAACTGGAATTGGACATTTGAAAAAGTCTACGAAAAGAAGCACTCATCTGAAGCTCATCTGAAGCTTTCCTCCTGTTCCTATTAATCAGTAGCTATCTGAGACGTCACGAAATAATGAGGTTGTTGTACACACGGCGGACAGAGAAACTGAACACTAGCGCTTTCCTCCCTTTGTTGAACTTACAACGCTCTACGGTTACCGAGCCCCAAGCTCCGCAGAGCTATTACTGGGGCCACCTTGGGCCGGGCGCTTTCTCATTCCACAGCGGAGAATATCGTATCAAGCATCTCTGCTTTCTTTTCCCTCGAGACTCACGTAGTCTCTCGCTTGGTCTCAACGTGCCGTAGTTTCTCGCTGGATCAACATTGACCTTTTCCCAGAAGAAAGAATCACCAATACGTTCTGCGGTCTGAAACCCTTTCAACCGTGGGGTACGATGTTGTACGGTGTGTTAGTGTGGTACGATGTTGTACGGTGTGTTCCCAGATCATTCAGTGTTCTTTCTTTTGTCTCCTACAGGACCTTCAACCCATATCTTGTTGAGCCAGTTTAAGGAAGAAATGAATCTCACCAAAGGAGAGTAGCCTTTGTAACGTCATTTTCTTTCTTTTCTGGAAAAGGAAAGCTCTTCCCATCAGCACTGGCCTGACCGACCTTTCTTCAATCCGTACCTTCAGCTCCGGAGGAATATTGAAAACACACTTCTAGTTGAGCGGGCAGAGATGAAACAAAGGCTGGAGCGGGTAAGTCGGCTAAGTCACTTGGAAACAAAGGAGTGAGGGTCAGACGCACAGGATATGAACCCGTGGTTGAAGCATCAAAAGATGGGGTTGCATAATCTAAGAAAAAGGGCATATTTGCGTATTGATAAGCAAATTCGACTTTCCAAGATTCCATGCTTGATACGCAATTCTTACTTCTTGAACAAGAAGATGGTTGACCCAGAGCGCCTAGCCACGAGAGCTCCGGAATGGGGCCGCGAAGCGGGGTAAATAGAAGACCTTCGTCAGTTCAAAAAAGGAAGAAAGCGTAGTCCAAGTGCGAGTCTTTCCTGGAAGGAACATTAGGAGAATCGTTCCGAGCACAAAAGACGAACTCGTAGGCACGTTCCGAGCATAGAAAGGATACCTTTGTTGTTTTGTTTATTGACGACATCCTTATATACTCCCGGGACCGGGAGCAGCATGAGGAGCATTTACGTATTGTCCTCGACACACTCTTGAAGAATCAGTTGTATGCGAAATTCCAGAAGTGTGAGTTTTGGCTAGAGTAGGTCTCATTTCTAGGGCATGTGATTTCGAGTGATGGGTTGAGAGTCGACCCGGAAAAGGTGAAGGCAGTTGTTGACGGCCGCAGACAGTGACAGAGATTCGGACTTTCTTGGGTGGGTATTATAGGCGGTTTGTTGAGGGTTTCTCGAAGCTTGCACTCCCTTTGACGCAGCTTACTCAGAAGGGGGTCAAGTTCGAGTGGATGGAGGCCCGTGACGAGAGTTTCCAGGAGTTGAAAACCCGATTAGTTACGGCACCAGTGTTGACAGTGCCAGTGCAGGGTGTGGGGCGCGCAGCGGGGGTATATTGTGATGCTTCTAGGCAGGGTTGAGGGTGTGTTTGAATGCAGGGGAAGCAGGTCATTGCTTATGCGTCCCGACAGTTGAAGCAGCACGAGCTTAACTACCCAACCCATGACCTAGAGCTTGCGGCGGTGATTTTCGCTTTTCAAATCTGGAGGCATTATCTTTATGGTGAACGGTTACAGATTTCTACGGATCATCCAAGCTGGAAATACGTGTTTTCGCAAAAAGAGTGGAACTTGCGCCAGCGCAGATGGCTCGAGCTCATGAGTTATTATTACATGGAGATTCTATATCATTCCGGAAAGGCGAATACGGTTGCAGACGCCTTGAGTCGGAGGAGAGGAGTCATTGAAATCTAGCGACCTTGATTCCCCAGGATCCTCATTTGTTGGAGGAGCTCAGGCAGATGGACATTTATGTGACGGTGCATGAGGAGCATGCGTGTCTCGGTGCATTGGTTGTGCAGCCGACTTTGACTCAGAGGATTCGAGATGCGCAGGATAGTGACCCGAAACTCAAGGCTATTCGGGAGCGTGTTGAGTCTGGGCGTGAGCCCCAGTTTTGTATTGACGAGGATGGAACCTTACGTCTTGGGCGCAGGTTTTGTGTCCCTGATGACCCGGACTTTCAATTGGAAATTATGGCTGAGGCACACGAGTCGGGGTATACGATTCACCCCGGGGAGACTCAAATGTACCAAGACTTGAAGGAGTACTTTTGGTGGAGTAATATGAGACGTGAGATAGCGCGTTTTGTCTCGAGATGCTTAGTGTGTAAGCAGGTGAAGGCTGAAAGGAAGAGACCTCCAGGGTTACTGCAACCCTTGGGACGACCTGAGGATAAGTTCGAGAAGTATGGATTTTTTCACCGGTTTACCCCGGACGCAGCAGGGGTATACAGCGGTGTGGGTCATTGTTGACCGTTTGACGAAGGTCGCTCATTTTATTTGACTTCCTCTATTCTAGTAGGTGTCAGACATGCCCTTACAGGGAGATAAGTTCCTCCCTTTGCTCCTTCATCCTGCTCTTAGACTAGGCTTGGTCAATTCGCCTTCTTTCTTTACTTATGGAATTGGTTCCTTCCAACGTGACTCGAGACTTCGGAGAGGGAGTGTATTCATGTGAGATTTGAGGGGATTCTTTGCCTTGCCAATGGGTGGGTCGTTTTGAAAGAAAGAACTGGTTTGATGTCATGTGTGTGGTTCCTTCGTATTATCTGATTATTCTCGGTGAGTGGGAAGAAGACTAGCTCTGGCTTTCAAGCCCGCATGGTAATGACGAAATTCACCTTGCTTTGATACTTCCTACTCTTCAAGTATCCGAAACTACAAGGAAGACAACGAACTAATAACATAAATAGAACAACTCGATACCAGAAAAGACGAAAACAAACAAATCCACTAATATCATAACTAGTCTCAATTCATCTCTATTTACGTGATTATGAGAATAACAATTGACACCGATAACAAAAATGTATCTATCTTTCTTTCTACACCACAACGAACTGGTGCAGCCTCCAAGATCTAAGGGAATGACGGCTTCGTGAGCGATCGGTCTTCACGAGATGAGTGAGATAGCAAAGGGGCGCGCAGCGGGGGTCTAAGTCAATCCTATTCAAAGACCTGGCTTTCTATGCATCATAGGTGCGTCAGTCGAGCAACTTGGCCCATGTCTCAGACGTCGACTTCCTCCGCGCAAGCGCCAGGTAATGAGATCTACGATGCATGCCTCGTCGCATTAGGTCTGTCATACTTGACTACATACAAAGAAAGAAGCTGGTGGATTGCGGCGCATTCTTTCCTATTTCATGAACAAAGTATGTTGACTCTACACTTCGGGGAAATAGAGGAATCGATATTGCCAGTCCGAGGATCTAGTCTACAGGTTGGGTCTCTCCTTATTCTAGCTTTCTTTGCTTCAGCGGGAAGTCAAAGAGTTCTGGGATAAAGAGTAAGGAATTGGCTTAGATTCTATTCGATAAGAAAGGAAGTGAATTCACCGGACCGCTTGACTAGCCCCCTTGCCTCGGATTTGAGGAAAGACAGCTGTTGGTGCCATTGATTAAGTTGAGTTTGGGAAAAAAAGAAAGATTCGACTCTTCCTCGAGAAAGAAATGTGATTGACTAAGGTGCAGAAGAAAAGTATGTCATCAAGCAGCACTTATTCCAGAAAGTCAGAAGCCGGGCTCACTTAGATTGGATTTTGATATCAACTTCATCACGTCATCTAGCCTAATAGGATTGAGTGTTTCAGTATCAAGTAAGAAAGTCAGTGCTAATCAAAATGTTGCTAAAGTGTTGTTGCTGCCTAGCTTCAGAGTAACCTGTCAGAACAGTACCAACCAGGTTTCAGTTCCTGTCCAAAACTCTAGCCTAGACTGATGCAAGCCCAATTAGGTATATCTCTTTCAACTGGCCTCACCAAAACAATCTATTTGGATATTAAGAGCTGAATCAATATGGAAATTCCCATAAGTGAGTCCAGTCGTCAGTTAGTAGTGAACATCATCTAAGGTTTGAGAAGAAAGACGAAGCAGCAATGATCAAAGGTGAGTGCATAATCAGGTGTAGAACGGGGGGATATGCTGACAGCGCACAAGTGCTTCCTCTTTAGGAAGTCGATTGCCTCAACCAACTCAATTAGATAACTAGTTATCCCCGCGGGACACGAACTTACATGAAACTACACTTTGAACACACGTTGACTTTAGTTAGGGATCCTCTCTTGAACTTCCCGAAGCAACCTTCTTTTCAAATTGCATTTCTTCCTGACCTGTGATCAGAGTTATGAGCTTTTTGACTCCTACCCGAGGTAGATGCCCAAGGATAGCCTAGCCCGAGGGACGGTCTCGTTACTTCTTTCGTTCTTTTCTTATTAGGGTTGCGGAGAAAGAATTGAGGAATTCCTCTATTTATTAAGTAAGTAGAGCATGAAGCTTGCGGGTCGAAAATATCACCTGCAGCCAGTGAGGAATCAAAGTCAGCAGCTTTTGACTCAACTGTGAGCGAATCCGCTGCTAAGTCTGACTTTCTTTCCAGAAATGCGGGAACAACAGAAGAAGAATATAGATCTAATTCGGCAACCGAAGATGACTTGCTTTCGGGTAGAGACGGAACAGATTCATCAAAAGTTTCATATGAATATTCAACTTCATATCCTGACTTGCCTAAGCTTGGATCAAGGGTTCGCCTACCATCTACCTTTGGTGGACGAACCAGCCCATGATCCGAAACCCTTGTTTATAATATCAAAATGCCGGTAAGGTCAAAGTATCCGATTACATACCTTTCTCGCGCTATTCCCAAAGGAAGAAGCTGACAACTAGGTTTTCTTCTCGAGTATAGATTGAATGAAACTATCTTGCTCGTCGTCCTCTTTATAGACAAGGGTTTTCGGCGGCCTCAAACTAGGATCACGGGCGGGAAGGTCTTTTATCTAGAGTACCCAACTAGGGAATGGATAGCATATACCGGAGATCCGAACTCACGCTCGGAAGAATGGAATTATTTCACTGTCATTCATTTATGATATAGTTGTGTTACGGTGGATTATCATCCCTCTTTAGAATAGAAAGGAGAGACTCAAACCTTCTAAGGCTTCTGAAAAAGCCTCTTTGAGAATAGAAGACAAATCCCCGGTTTTGAAAAAGAGCTCACTTTTCACATGCGGATCATGGAAGAAAGTAGCTCGAGTGACAAGGTAAAGGACCGAATTGTCTTTCTAACTACAGAAAAAAGGTGGATGTGCAGGTAGCGCATCAAGAGATTCAGATTCTGGTACTGTCTTGCTTGCTTCCTCGCTAGCTTCCCCGCTAGCTAGTAATGAATTAGGATAAAGAGGGGCCACGGGTATCTGTTATCCCGGCTCTGACACCCAAGGAGATAGCTGGAGATGAAAGGAGAAACAAACGTATAATGTTTCGACTTTAAGCACTCCTACTTGAAAGACTGATTCAAAGGAATAAGCTTAGTCCTTTCACTCCCTTATTGGTATTTTGGTTTATTGGGCTAGGGAATCTGTTTCAAGATCTGTTGCTAAAGATGATACAGCAGCTCAAGATGCTAGTGATGCTATTGATTCCGCTGTACCCTCTCTGTATCATAAAAGGAGAAGACGATATAGCTACAAATTATTGCCAATAATGGAATTCACATAGTCACAGCTGAAAGCCAATGAGACTAATAATAGAAAGAATGCACTAACTCAATACCCTTTTTCTTCAAGTCTGCCAGGAGAGGACGGATGTAATGAAGCAACTTCTTCTGTGGAGGAAGTGAAGGAGTCTGTCTTTGTTGGTACTAGACCAGCACTTGATGCGCACAACCTGCCCTTGGGCCAACCCTTTTTTTCCGTAACATCATCTAGCTAGCCAGCTTCTAGAAAGTCTGAACTAAGATGTTCTTTTAATAGCGTCGTAGTATACCATACCCCAACAAGTGAATTTGAAATTAACTTATTTATTTACCACTTTTCGCGGGAACATAGCTCAAAATTGAAGAACCCCTTGTAAGCGAGTAAGCTTGTACGGAAGAAAGAACGTGTAGGATAGACTCACTCCCTAGGAGAGACTTTGGAGACGAAATGAATGGTGATACGCCACCAGAGGAAGTTGAGTAACGAGACCGATTGGCCCTTTCACCTAACGGGGGGAGGGGATTTAGCTACACACTGCTAAAATGGTTACCTGCCTTGGTATTGGATCCGCTTTTCTGAAAGTCAAATCAACAGCTGCCAGTGGAACGAGATTTGATGATGACGATTCAGAGGAATGAGAACTGGCAGAAAGAAATGAGGCTGACTAGTATGTATTTCACTGGGGGTACGGAATAAGAACGAGTGGAAGCAAGGGGCGCGCAGCGGGGATTAGTCGAGTGAAGAAAAAGTAGGTAATAAAAGCTGAGGCAAGCTAGCGAGTCAACCACTGCTTCTCAATATGCCGAGGAATTCCACACGTCTGGAAGTCAGTCAAGTAGTATGTATTAATGAAAAGTACAAGCGGATAAAGCACTTGTTCAAAGACAGGGTAGTAGAAGGGAAAGAAGGCACGAGAGGTTATTGATACTTTGATGGCTGCTTCTTACCACTCCTTGTGATTGATACTTGACTTGACAGCTCTCTTTATGACACGAGCAAAGGCACTTTTCATAGTCAGACTTCTGCTTTGTTTTGGGGGAAGGTAGGACTGGCACATCTCTCATCCCACGAGCATAGGGAAGGGTAGGACTGGAAGGTCAGGCTAACTATCTTGACTTTCTTGATTTGGATTTCGCTAACTTGCTTGCAGAAAGACTACATACAGTATGCATAAGAATCAAAACTAGTCTAGCCCGTCATAGGGGACAGTAACTTGACGGAAGAAGCTTTCCAAAAGAGGCTCAAAGGCTTTCTGACTTCCGTCAGTCATCGTTTTCTTCAAACGTTCGTTCCTGCCCCGCTGCGCGCCCCTTGCCTTCTTCATTTACCTTACCAGCTGGGTTTACCTCTTTTTATTTACCATAAATTCATTTCAAAAGGGGGCATGAATGAATGCCTTACACATGCTATCACATCACAATGGCTTCACAGAATAAGGACTCATACTTGCCTGGAAGTAGCAATGAAAATCGGACATACTGTTACTGGGAATCCCACAAAAAAGGATCAATTCTTTCTCAGTATCTAATGAACCGAAGGCTTCAGCCCTGTCGGGTGAAGTAAGTCTTCCAAAATGGCCAATTCCGTCAAATATATGATGTGTTTTGTCTTCTGAATTTGGAATGTCAAGCAGCAATCAGTCAGCCTACCCTGTGTCAGCAAGAAGTGGGGTCTTGTTCACCCCTTCGTGGGATCTTGGATGCGTTCGAAGCGAGGTGATGAGATTGACTGATCCAATAGTAGCTTACCGGTGAGCTAGAAGAAAGAGAACTTCTCTCAAGCAATACCTTACTGCCGAGATCCTATATTGAGATTTCCTATTCAGTGAGAATAAGCTAAATCCACATATTTGATAGGTCCTCTGATGCGAGCAAGAAGGGCCTGATCAAAGGCTACTTCACATATATTGCTGCCTTCAAGTTCAAGTTAGAGACGGAGATCTTAGTTGATGCTGATATTCCGTCCGAAGTGATTCAGGTGCTGAAAGAGTAGAATGAACAAGAAAAGAAATGAATAGGATGCCACTTTCCATCTGAGATTGACTTGTCTGGGCTGCTTCCTAGTTCCATTTGTTTGATAGATTTCAGAATTCCTTGTCTTTTTTTCACTGGCCTTTTGGAAACTCATGTATGTTCGTTCAGGGTCTTTTTTCTGCCCCTATGTTGCCCGTGGTGTGAAAAGAAAGAAGAGAAATTGGGAAAATAATAAGGTGAGAGAGACTGCCTTCTCTCAGGCTAGCAGTCTGTTCTAGTCGATTGCTCTATGACGGTCTGACTTCTTGACTGGGTTCTGCTCGCTCATCTACGCTCCGACCAAACGTACATTTGAAAAAGGAAGGACGCATGCGGCCTTTCCAAAAGTCTCAGAAGTAGTAGTAGTCACAAAGTGTACTTTTGACATCTATTTCGATTGATGTGGCTCGAGACACAGGGATAGCCATATATCTTCTAGATCTCTCATTTCCTCTAGACTATCCTCCATCCGGATAGATATTCCCTATGAGCGACTAGGCCGAGATTTTCTTATATGTTTTGACCACGTCCGTTTCCGCTCCGAAGAAGAAGGTTTGGATCTTTCAATCTTATGTCGTGAGGGATGTGAGCTATGTTAGGCCCATAAGATACCACAGCTTTGAGTGTTCTATGATTCACCTCCAAATAATGAGTAGGCAGTTCGATCCTTTTGATTCTGATCTTCCTAGTCAAAGGGGAACCGGAGCAATAGGTCGATTTATTATAAAAATAAGACTTTTCAACAAAAGGACTTTTTGCTGGAGTAGGAAGAAGAAGGCCGCATGCGTCCTTCCTTCTCTTCAATAAGAAGAAGTATTGGAAATGAAACAAATTCCTCTTCATTCTGTTGTGCTCAGCGAAGTAACTGCCTAAGCATACTTTTTCGGATCCAAACTTCTTTGTTCTTTCGTTGTCTTCTTCTTGCATAGAAGAACGCAACTCTTGCAAAAACGGGGAATTGAGTAGTAGGTGGCACCCCCTCTTTGTTTTGAGTAAGCGGAACCATTTTGTTTTGGTTCTTCTCCACATTCTGACTGGAAGGAATTTGCCTATGATTTTGCCAACTAATATGTCGATATAGAAAGATCTCCTGATTTCTGAACCGCGGGTTATCGCCTCATTTTCTGGAAAAGATATGAGATCACCATGGGAAACTTTCCAATTAGTAATGCTGACCAGTCCATTATTAACACAAACCCTTCGATGACTTATCGGCTGCCTTGCTTGAGGAAGAGTGTGAGTAAAATGTAGACGAACCGGAATCACGTCCGATCTTGTTTCTTGATTGAGTAAAAAAGGGATATATTCAGTTCGTTTTCTTCCTCTTTGCATCTCCTTGATGGGTAAATCCCCATAAAAAAGGGACAATTTTCGTGTAGTTTGTGATTTGATGTTACTGTTTAGATTTTCTCTCAGAGACAGATTTCTTTGAATGGATCTCCTCTTGTTCCTCAATCTTCGGAGAATGCGGCGTTGTATTATAGAAAGTTCTTTTTTCCGAACATTTCCTAGAAGTAGACGACACGTTTTAAATCTGAATGCCTGCATGTGCTCGTTGCGTTGAATGAGTGTTTTCTCCACATCGCGTCTAAAAGGTAAGAAACCAAATTCTTCCACGAACTCCCACGAATGGACCTCCCTGAACTCAATGAACTACGAGGTCAATTGGTGGGACCCGCCCTTGGAGGATACCGGCCAAAGGCAAAAAAGTAGTGCTCTCTGGCCGAGATTTCCGAATTGAAATCCCGCTTTCTTTCCAAGAGAAAGTAAAGGAACGACCTTTTAGTCGTGGCGACTCCCAAACCCTGTTCCCAGAGTTTGTCGATCCACTTCTGCAAGCACCGCGGGTTCAATCCTCCTTCTCTATCATAAAAAGAAAGAAAGATTTGATCCATATTTTGGACCCAGTACGGGTCCCACCCATCAAGTTCCCAGACCTTGAGGATAAAGCTATGCTGCAGGGCCAGGATCTCCGCCGCCTGGGCCTCGTGGTTATCTTCGGTTCCCGAAAAGTCAACGTCTTGCCTACGCAAGTAGGCACTAAGACGAGTGCGCGCGGCCACGGCCATATGAAAGGGCTCGGGGGCCCCGGGCACCAGAAGAGGCGTATTGACCTCAGCGGGCTGCCCCCTCAGGTCAGGCGAAACAGCTCGAAGAAGTGCATTTTCCTCGGGCTGCCCCACCTGAGGGGGGGCATTCTGGCTCGAGCTGCCCTCTCCTCGAAGAAAGGGGCGGACCGCCCTGCTCAATTCATCCCCCCCCTCGTCTATATCATCATCATCGCAAAATGCGATTTGGATTGAAAAAGAGGAGGAGATGAGAGCGACTACCCCAACAATGAACCCAGCGCTTGGCTTGAGGGGCTCCTTTGGATTTGGATGAGTCTCGCCATGCCAATGATGGCAAGTCCAAATAAAGAGAACCCCAAGTACCAAGAGGCCAAGTAAGCCCCAGATCAAATCTGAAGAAATCATTGTTTCATTCAAAAGGCCCCGACCAAGTATTTTTGACATGAACCTCTCTTTTATAAAAATAGTCAAGATTTTCATTGGAAAAAAATCTTCCTATTTCCCCTAAACTGCCCGAATCACTATTAGTGGCTATTCCACTTGAACTATCTCTATTCCTATTAGCTCCTCCTCATTCAGCTCGCTGTTATAACCAATTTCCGCTCTGTTAATCCGCCCCAGATAAACTACCCACCTCGCACTGTCCCGCCACCCCCGAATGAGGGCTTTGGCGGTTAGGCATCCTTAGACGAAAGAGTGGTCTTTCAGGATTGGTCGTTGTGTGTCACCACCTCCCACCTATCCTACACATTCGATCAAGGTTGTCACTGCGAAGCGATAGTCAAGGTGCACGGGGTCTTACCGTCTAGCCGTTGGTACTCCGCATCTTCACAGACTCCAGATCAAGAGCGCTGGTGCCCCTCCTGTGTGAAGTGAAATTCCTACTCATTTTAGGAGGCACTTGGACTACGCTTTCTTCCTTTTTTGAACTTACCGCGCTCGTAGGTTACCGAGTACCGAGCTCCAGCGAGGAACTACATTGGGCCTGGCGCTTTCTCGTTCAAGAGTCAAGAATTGCGTAGAACGGATGGGATGTGTAATTTTCTTCTCAATACGAAAATATGCCCGCCCTTTTTCTTATAGCACCTCCGGCTTCGTAACTGGCTCACTCCCCCGTTCCGGCGCTTGGTCTACGCAGGGAGGAAGTGTGTTGATATAAGTGGTGAGTCGGAGCTCGCCTTTGATATAGCTCGGCGCTCGGAACTCATCTCTTCTCAACGTTACCTTCTTTTTGATTCCGACCAAGTTGCGATGCCCTTAGCGCTCTTCCTAGGAAATGAGTGATTTCTTCTTTCTCTTCCCCGCTGCGCGCCCCTTTGTTTCCTGCTAGAGAGTCTGTCTCCGAGATTGTTCCACCTTTCGTGCGTGCTTATCGGGCAAGCCCGTTCCGCGGGGCTTCTCTCCCCCAATGTCATGTTCTGAACGAATCGATTTCTCGGACCATCTTGGGCAAGATCCATTGAATGGATTTTGCGGAGATAGGTTTGGATCTTATTATATGTATATCAAGATATTCTAGTAGAGGACTGGGCTCTCCTATCTCTATGCTTCGCTTTCAGAGTGAGGTCAAACCTTTCCTTTCTTTAGACGCTGGTTCCACTTTCTTCTCTTTCTCTTTTGGTATTCTATTTCTTTCTCTTTCTCTGAGAATTTAGTGCACCGGGCCTTATTAAGGGATTCCTATTCTTTCTTGGAGTAGAAATTCTATGAATAGCGCCGGGGGTGGATTCTATGGTTGGCAAGAAAGTGTCTATGAATAGAGTGCACTTTTCACTGCCCAATCTATCTATCTGCCTAGTTTGCCTAAGAGAGAAAGGGACAGGGAGGTATATTTCTCTATACCATATTGTTTCGTCTTCATCGAACTGGATCTTGCTGGATGTGCGATCTTAAATGCCTATGGTTCATGAATTCGCTCCTTTTCTTATTTGGATCTTCCATGGATCGGCTGGGAGTGGTGAGTTCGAGTTCCAGGAGAATGATAGCTGCTTCCAATCTTCCTTACCTTGGTAAACAGAAAATCTCTCTACACAGATTGGAGATGGTCCGAAATAGAAGGAAAAAGATTCCGCGCCCCTTATCCTTCCCGCAAAAGACGGAGCTTAGTGAGCTGTCCGGCTCTAAGTACTCTATTCGATTGAATGTTCCTGAAATCCCAATCCATTGTACGAAAGAAGGAGATCTTGTGAGTCAACCAAGAATATCATAAGAGAAGGAAAGTTTGATTCGGCGAAGAAAAAAAAAGAGAAGAAAAAGAGCGTCTTCAACATACACAAGCAAAAACAATAGCCAGACTCTAAATCAGACTCAGGTTGAAGCCAATTTCCCAAGTCATCGTCCAGAGCAATCAAGGCCTCGCAAACACAGGTAGACGGGTGCAATGCCATGGGACTTAGCCTGAAAGAGGAGGATGCTGGGAGACCAAGCGAGACGTTATCCTCCTTTACACTCATCCTACACATGTCCGAAGCCTGGATCGAATGGAAGTCGTTCTGGAAAAGGGTCTCCCGAAGCCATTAGGGAAGTGAGCATAAAGCAAAAGCCTTCTTTTTCTGGTGTGCTCGCGAAGCACTAAGTCTTGCCTACAGAGTGGTGGAAAGCATCTGAGCCATTGGACGGATTATGGAATGGGGATCAGAACAGGATCGATTCTTGGCCCAGCCCTGGCTACTCAGATTGGATTGACTCCTTCGCCAGTCAATCCTTACCTATCTAGCTTGATCCTGCTCGTTAATGAGTTCTCCTCGCCGGCCCTTTTCATCCGATTGCTTTCTGGGAATGGATTCGAAAGATTGGTTTGTCGGGATTTTGTTATACTATGAAAGATAGAGACGGAGCCGATGCCGTTAGAAGAGCTCTTGCGTCAAGGTCCGACCAATCAAAAAGAGCGAATAGACATTCGACTGAGGCGAGAGATGGTAGAAGGACGCGTCTATCCTTGCTCTGTATGTCAATTGGCCCGATCCAAGTTATCAACGAAGGATTGGATCTCGGGCTGAACCTGGATCGGTCGGTGAAAAAGAGTCAGAAGCCCTTCCACGAGAATCTATTAGTTGGTCAAGATAGTGCCTTATTGTCAGGCAAGAGGTACGAAAAAGCCCTCCACCAAACCTGTATATAATATATAATGATAATGCTAGTGACTTATTAGCAGGGCACTTGGGGGAGTGTACGCAGTAGATAGGAAGAAGAAGCAGAAGATGAAAGCCAGGGTAGAATATTCATTGAATTGATGAGAAGACGGAGGCACGAAAGAAGACCCTCTCACTCACATTCTTAGAACATCGCATTTACGAACCCTATATCGAGGGTTCAACTCCATTCCAATAGACTATCCTCAGGAGTGGTTCTGGGAGACTTCGTGCAGAACAGGGCGAGGCACAAGCCGTTTTCCAGAAAGGTTGCTAGGAGAGATAGTTGATCGAGCAAGGAGACTCTCTACGACAGGTAAAAGCATTAGCCAGAGGCGGAAGAAGCGACTGGTCCTGTCAGTTCAGTTGGGAGTTGGACCTATACTTGGTATCGTGGCTTAAAGAATCTTCCGTTGACTTCTTAGGGCTAGGCTTGTTTGTGGGCTATATCTCATGAAATTAGGGCTTTCAAAGCTCAATCTAGTTGTTTGAACTTACTTAACAGAGCTCGTGAATAATCCATAGGGTTAGGGCATTAAGCCAATCAAGTGCTAAACTACTATGATCCCTTCTTTGGAGTTTTGGAGTGCGCGTGAACGTCAAACCCTGCTGATGGCCGGGAGGAACTGCTTACGTCCTTGCCCAACTTCTCTACTATTGACCTGTCCTAATCAGGGAGAGCATTGCTTCTTTTCTTCTTTTGGGGGGAACATCAAGGCAATGGCTGTATGGATGTCCAAAATGAATGGCCTTTAACTGAACTATTGGAAGATCTGGTTCCGAATAGAAGGACTTTCCAGAAAGAATTCTCGCATGGATCCTCTCTCCCTTCCATTGGCTGAACCTTGTCGACTGGTCCAATCGGACATTCTTCGGAGGGAGGTGTGCTTTCGGGAGTCGTTGGCTGACCTTCTTTGGAACTTTCTTCTTTATTCGTTCTCGTGGATCTCAAACTTGCTTCCAGCTAGGGGAAAAACTGACTAATTGCATTTTCTCAAGGAGAATGGCATTGGGACAACCAAAACTCGCGCATTTCACCTATCACCTATGTCGAAAAGTGACTCAACCGATTGGAGCTAAGGAAGGGTCATGAATTCGAATGCATGAACCACGGGTAGCCATGCTTGAATGCCCCCAATAGGACGGTTCCAAGAGAGAGCTAAACTAAAGGGCGGACAAAACAAGACTGGTAAGTCATTCATTTTGTTGACAGCTCTATAAAGAATCGAACTAGTACAAGCTAACCAAGATTTCCGTTAAAGCGCTAGCAAGGCACTGAACACTGAAAGAGGACTTCCTATGCCTACCAATTGAGCCCAACTCTCTTTCCATTGACTTCGTAGAGGGGGGTATACATTGGATTCTTATGGCTTTGAAGCTCGCTATTATGGTCTAGAAAGAGCTCTGAATCCGTAGGGCGCCAATCCAGGGTCTAACGATCTAGTACGATCCGAAGAGTGGTGCAGCGAATGAAAGCCCCGAACCGGACAAGCAAGGCAGAAAGAGAACTTGAAAAGGTGAACCATTTTGGGACCGGTTCTCGCACTCGATACCATCCGTCTTCCGTTGTGGACACAGATGACTAAGAATCTCGTAAGAGAAGACGGTCGAAAAGGATCTAGGAATTCCGGAGCAAAAACAGCTAAGAAGCGCTCCTAAATAGACGAAAAATGAATCAATTAGAAGCTCGAACGATTCGCAAAAGTGTGAAAAAGTCTTAGTTCGATATGGAGAATAGAGTCATTGTACCTTTAGGCGATCGGGTTGAGCAGCAACAGACGGGCCATCTTAGTTCTCAAAGGACAGCTTTTCAAAGCCTACAAGCATGGGTTCGCCTCATTCCCATCTTTTGGAGGAGGGAAGAAGGCTGCTTTCTTTTTCTCGGATTCGAAGATGGACCGAAAAAGAGATAGAAGAAAGAAGATCGATTCCGTCTAGGCCAGGCATGGTGCGCCAGGAGACGAAGTGCTAAGATCGGAGTGCATTCCCTCTTCTAGTGTGACAACAAAGACCAAAGAAATGCAGACAGACGCCTTTCTTTCATGACCCTGTACAGTTGTTAGGAATCGATTGGTCAAACCTTCGTACGATGTGATCCACACCTAAAGTCTGAAAAGATCTTCCAGGATCTACCAATAAGAGGGGATAGAAGGCTAGGATGGAATTCAAGCCTAAAAACAAGCCTAAGTCAAAGAGAAGATATCGACTCCACCTTGGTCAGGCAGCTACCGATAGCCAAAGGAGAAATCAAAGAAGAGAACAAAGAATTTCGAAGTTGATCCACGAAAAGAAAGAGCGCCAGGATACATTTTCACTAGCAGAAAAGAAGGACCAAGCCTTTTTCTCCTTGAGAGACACTGCCTAACCACAAGGCCTGACCCTTAATAGGTTTGATAGAGCTGAGGGCAAGATGAGTTAGAGGGATAAAGAGAGTGAATAGGCTCTGGGAAAGAATAGAAGAGGAGTAGGCCCACTTTTTGAGCAATGAACTCTTCGGGTCATGACATTGTTCACTTGCTTGTTGACTTTATGCCTGGCCTGGCCTGGCCTGGCCTTATAGTAGCGATTGTGTACTTGCTTTTTTTAACTTACCCATGCATTCTGAGAGAGTAGGAATTCGCCATTATAGAACTCTCAGACAAGATTGGATTGGAAAAGTAGAGGTATACTTGAGTGAGAAGAGAAGGCCAAATCTCTTCCATATTCCCCTCAAAGACTGTAAATAAGCCAAAAGAGACACAAAGCGCCGCTTGCCCGAAGACATAATAAGACAGAGCTTTCTCCTTTGCTACCTATGGTACGTACAATAAGCCCCAGTGACCCAATGCCCGAAGAGAAGATATGTATGTTTACTTGACCCTATCTATCTCCAAGAAAACACATTTCTTTTCTTCTTTTATTCATTTGCTACCAGATTGGATTCTACATCCAGACTAGAAAGTGATCCTAGCCTGCCGTCACAGACCCAAGTGACTTGCTTAGAGGCTCTGACCGTCCTACTCTTGATTTGCTTGATTTGAGAATGACTTTTGTAAAGAGTAGTCTACCCACGCCCTTTGGACTATTTGACTCCTTTCCTTTTCTTTCCTTATCCTAATTTGGTTATCGCTTTTGCTATCCCGACTCTGATCAGCTTTTCTTTGCTTTGTTCCGAACCGCAGAGAACGGCACATTGAAGGTCAGGCTCTGCTTCATACTAGTCAGACAATTGGCAATGGTTCTGAAAAGTGCATACTACACTACCAATTAGCAATGAAAGACAGAGTAGTTCTAGGGTTTGACCACATGGCCATCACTTTCAACGTACGGTACAGCAGACAAGGTAAGTACACTAGGTCAAGGGCGTGCCTCTTCTCTGTGAGTATAGTGGCTAGGTCTACTAGTTCAGACTGACTAGCAATAGGTCTGCTTTGGACTGGGATAAACATATGAGATAGCTGCCTTCACTCTCCTAGAATATGAGTGAGTTAAGACAGAAGTGAGGGATTGGTCCAGTTATTAGTGAGGTAGTGCTTTGACAGTGATTAGGAGACTATGGCATCTTGTAGGCTAGTAAGGTCCAAGGCAGACCGCTTACCATAAAGACAAGATGGATATCCCACAGAAGGCTTGTCAGTGAGCGCAGATGGATTGATGGAACAAAGGAAGACTCAGATATATGATGTCGTCAACTCAGACATGATGGTGATGAGGGGCCTCTCCTTTGCAAGCAAGATAGCCAACTTTTCATTCACTTCCACTTCTCAAATTCACACTCTTTTTCCCTCATCGCACAAATCAAAATCCAGAGGCAAGAGCCGCAGATCAAGCAATTAGCGGATCCCTTTTGCAGTTCCTGGAATAAGTTCTCGACTACCGCACTTACCTCATCCTTGATGTTGATCTCCCTTTCTTTGACCATGCAAAGGACCTTTTCTCGCGGGGAGCCAATTTGCATTGGGATGCACGCTCGTGATGCAAGTCGTCAGATATTTATAGCTCATCTGCTCTTCTGATACGTGGTTGCTGTCATGCTCAAGAAATCCCATGACAAGGTTTATATTTTGAAATGAACATTTATGGAAATTACCGATGATCATGAACTACGAAAAAAAAAAGATCAGATTGAAAAGTGAGTATTCAGCGTACTCTCTACATGCTTGAAGCAATGAAGGTTCGAGGTGGTATGAACTTGATTCTTGACTCGGGCTGGGCTGACAGACTACAATAACGAATGGAGCCTCCTGTCTACCTATTGTTTTACTATATCCCCCTGCGAGCAGCAAATCCAAGAAAAAGGGAAACCGGTGCTTCGTGTTATCCTAAGCTATGGCGCTTTTCAGAGTGCCGGCTGTGAGCATGTAAGCTCAAGACCTCCACTATGCTTTGCCTTGAACAGAAGCGGTATAAAAAGGAGCCCCCTGTAGAGCTAGATGTGGATTTGAGGTTGGCAGATGTCAAGTCGAGTGTTATAAGAATAAGAAGTGGATTCGTCCTTCAACATCTCCATGCGAGCCAAGGGGAGGTGGCCGGTCTTCCACATTTATTTCACCTAGAATTTCTATTATTTAACTTGTATAATGAGATGAACCAATTCCGTATCTTTAGTTTAGCCATTCCGAACCTAACATGGTATCTCCGAGAAGTTTATTTAGGAAGTTTTGAGGGTCAACTCAACGAAAAGATCTCTCGGAATCGAAATCGACTACATGTACTGTAAAGCACAAGTCAAGGGTTCTACCAGAAAGAATAAGCCACATGGTATGCGTCGATTGTAAAGAAAGTGAAGTATGATCTCATCGCTGAGGAAACGAATGCACCGGTTGGGATGGAATATTGTACGTATTGAACTTGGCATTGATGAAGGCAGCTTGGGTCCAGAAGAGTGAAGAAAGCTTGCACCATTGAGCTCTCAGTTGATGTTCCAGTTCCTCGAAATTACTTGTTTTCTTGCTGATATCAAAAGTTCAAACTTTGATGTAGATAGATAGTGGCAAAGTAAAGGAAACTCGCATCTCGCTCTAGAGAAATGGGCTTTTGAAGCTTCCTTTTCCCACCAATGCACCTCAGACTTCCTTGTCCTATACTGAGTTCATAGTAGCTCTTCTGTACTGGTCGCCTGTATACTTCTTGAAAGTTGTATACAGAACGTATTTCTTTTCCCACCAATGCACTGCCTATACTGAGGATTCGTCGCAACAAGTTAGCCTCCGATTCGTAACAAGGTAACCATAGGGGAACCTGTGGCTGGATTGAATCCTTCGCCAAACGATCCACAATCACCCATATGCTCTCAGAATGCTTTGGACCTTCATCCGAGTCATGTTTCTTCTTGTTCCTGGCTCGTCCTCCAGGGTGTTGATGGGAGGTTGGGCGTCATTGCGGCTTTTCGAAGAAGAACGTATTTCTTTTGTCTGATTCACCGCCTCGAGATACAGAAGATCAAACGTATCAATGACTATCCATTCCCTAGTTTTGACTCAATTGCTTTACACTAATGCACATCCCGGACATCGGGTAATCGCTCACCATTTCAAAGTCTATATCAGTGGTTCAAGAAATGGAATTGCTATTCTCGATTCAGACAAGACACTGATTTGTTTACGAAACGCTCTTCGTTTTATGGAATATATCATTCGTCAAAAAGGAAGTTCCTTCTTTTTCAATACCAATAATGTCTTTCTATGTCAAATCATCCAAGAAATGCTGGCACGTATCAATGATCGTCAATGGAGGGTCGGAGCCTTTTTCACTTCTTCTTTTTCCAGTCCAAATCAGATCCGTTCTAGAAAGAGTAAGATCAATATGGGTTCGAAAGCCCAACCGGATTGTTTAGTGATTCTGGATGCAGATAGAAAGTCTTCGATCATACAAGAAGCTGATAGAAAGCAAATACCTATTGTATCCTTAGTGGATTCCACGACCACAAAGGCATTCTATCAAAGAATCACTTATCCCATTCCAGCCAATAATTCTATACAATTCTTATATCTATTTTGTCATTTGATCACAAAAACAGTCATGCTGGAACGGGGAAGAAGAAATACAAAGAGGACGAACTGAGCTGATGAAAAGATGGCCTGATGTTATGACTAGTTCATGACTCAATCCACTCCGCTGCCTTTGTGGAATTAGGTAGAAGAGTGACCCTGAAATGAGACGGGAGAGCACTCTTCCACATAGATCGTACAACAACCTGAACCGCACAAGCCTGGGCTGGGCCTACCCCATCCCGAGAGGAGCCGTATGAGGTGCAAACTCCATGTACGGTTTTGAAGCCGAGCCCTTCCAGCAATGGGGCTTAGGGACCGATATGATGATTGGTTTAGGTAGGGCGGCCGGACGTATAGCGGAAGCGAGCACCTGTAGGGATGAGTGCGTGAGAGCACAATACAAAACACATGGGACTCACCCTTGACTCGGGAATGGAGAAGGGAAACATAGCATGTCACAAGAGCGAGGATACGATCTCCTACTTAGAGAGGGACGACTCGCGAGCCGGGCTTTGGAGATGAGGCTTTTGGCAAAGCCAAGTCCATTTAGGGTCACCAAACCCAGTTTGGATAAGGACCGAGGATGTTCCCACACTCCCTGCCTGACAACGGTGCCTAGAGGACGGGCAGACGCAGCAGAGCGACGGGAGCCAATTACCCCACTTCAAGGGAACAGGAGACGGCCATCTCCAGCCACATTACGACCTACAGGCGAGACCGGCGAGACCAGGGAAGACAACCCATTGGGAGTCAGAGGATCCATAGTACCCTAAGCTGTGAGCACTTCCTCTTCATCTTGTTGTGGGTAAGCGATCTCTTTTCTGCAAGGCTAAGCAATCCACGGAGCAAATTGGACTCAACACAACCTAACCATACATACAATACCAACACTCTGGATTCGGGGACCTTGAAGCCAGTCAGTCTTCCTGGGAACTCATAACTCGGAACAAGAAGGGGAAGAACCGGGTCTGAGGGCAACCTCGACTGAGAGGAACGAAAACAAGGGCTGGAAAGCAATCTGATTCTTATCAGGGAATTCCATTACATACGGCACTCTTTTATGGTTATGCCAATGCGGGACGGGCATAAAGAATGGATCTATACACCACAGACAGGTCGTAGTAGTAAGTTGCCAGACGCTCCTCCATAGGCTTGCCAGGAAGTCAATGTGTCAGACTCTGTTTCACATCTTAATAATGAGAGTCGTTCGCTGCTGGGTCCTTGTCAAAAGAGGTGCTTTGTCCCAACGGGTCTATGAAAAATCAGATTAGTGGCTACCCAATCAATTCAAACAGACTACTCCCAGCCACTTCAACCGAATGGTACAGAAAAAGAGGAAGATCTAACTAGTAGAATGAGCACTGTCAACTATCTCCTAGGTTTCTATCTTGGCGTGGTAAGTCCAGAATTTGACCCGGAGTCAGACGAGTGTGTTTGCCCCTCCAGTATGTTTGGTTGCGTCTCTGCTGGAGTTCACTGGTAAGGATGGGTCTTAGGCCTTTGAACTTCCTATATATTAGAGGCCTGTCTTTGCATCAAAGCCCTACGCTACTGCTCCCAATCCACGTAGCTACTCGACCGGCCGTTGAAAGAACGAACGTACGATAGAAGTTTATGGAGGCAACGAACAAGAGGAGCACGCCAGCTGCGGGAAAGTGGTCACCACCAAGGGCTGACTCCAGCCTACCGATGTGTCAAGAAAAGGAGCTGTTGGTTCCCCGCTGCGCGCCCCTGTAGCAGTCTCAGTAGTAACAGTAGCAGTCCCAGGGTCAGATTCAGTAGTTTTTCTTGTTCCCTACCCGTAGCTAGTAGGACCCGTAGACGCACACATGGAGTGCCTTGAACAAAGAATAAGAACCCTAAGTAGGAGGAGATCTGATTAGCCAATGGAATTCACTTGGAATACTATACTTTAATAAGATCGAAGGGAAAGGAGAAAAGCTATGATCTCAGGACGACGGAATCTCTGTTACGGGCGAATCACGAGTTCAAAGAGAATCAATATTCTGGAATCAGCGAGTTAGGGGTTGGAAACTGCGAAGAGCCGAGGGCAAATAAATTCACTAAAATCAGGGAGGTTCTGAACAAACGAAGAATTCCCGTAGTGAAGTCCGGAACCCCAGATGTGTAAGTAGCGGCCAAGCGACTCTGTCCTTTTCAAACAGGTTATCCTTCTCTGTCCCCGCTTGAACGTTTTATAGGGTAGCTCCCCATGAAAGTCAGTCACTTTTCCCGGGCGGTTGATAAATCACTCTTCTTTCCGTATCATACTCTCCATAAGAGGGAGAATAAGTGCTATTTTCTACCGGGAGAGGATCGGCAGAAGCTGGTGCATTGCGGCGCATTCCCACCTTCATAGTCAAGATCTTGCAGTTCCCCCTATGGTCAAATATGCTGCCCCTATCGGTCGAGAAGTCAACTCCCCGGGTGGGGAAAGAAGCCTATCTGAATCTTATCCCGACGAAGATACTGGAGGACTGATTTGAGTGGATCCTGTTGCCAGAGAGTTCTCTTTCGTGGTCGAACTTGGTCAACAAGATTTTCTACACGAGTCAGCTTGGGCGGATCTAGGTCTCCACTTAGAAGCTTCATTCAAGTGAAGCCTGTGTGAAACAAATGGGTTGCGCGGGGCAGAGGGGCGCGCAGCGGGGGAGCGTCATTTTGTCAGGTATGCCAGAAAGCATGAATAGAAAACTCATCTAGTTTGGATGGATTTCAGCCACTGAATGATTGGGCAAAAGACGACGTAGCGTAGGCGCTATGACATTGACTTTGGATTGGATGTACCCTTTGTTTGATTTAGCCCAAGCTACGTGTAACGGTAAGGGGGGCTACTGACTTTGGAAAGAAAGAGAGCACCAATCGGGAGGATAGGCTTTCATAAAGCGTTGGTCTGAGGTCTCCGAGGTTATTCGTAACTGCTTATTAGAAATCAAGAAGTTCTCATTCTGTAAAGAACTTTCCGTGCTCACTTTCATGAGGCAAGATGCGCCGTTCTGATCAGTGTCAACGGGGTAGCACTACAACTCGAGGGTTGTTCAATCGAGGCACTAGTACATGGCTTCTGTGGGCATTCAAAGCATGAGGGTTACTTGCTTGCAGAAACAAGGGTCAGTAAAGGACGAAGACTGGGGTCAGACACATCAGTGAATTTGAGGCAAAGATGATGAGGCATAGGCTTCCGAAGGGAATGACCGATCTCTTAACACAAGCATGCAATCAATCGTCTTTCTCTGAGTTCGTTCTGCCAAGACAAAAGCCTCGCGCGAAAGAAAACGACGAGGAGGCCATTGGAAAAAGAGAAAGGGTGGAGATGGAGGGATTCCCACCTTTACTGCTTCTGGTCGAAGGTACCAATTTCAAACGAGAGGGCATGTTCCAGGAAAGAGTGCTTATCTCACTTCGTATTTGTGAAGACGAAGAATCATACTTGAGTGCTGTGACGTGGGGCCGGAACCGATGATTGAGTCACCTGCTTAGGGAGAGTTGAAGCTTGTAGTAGGCTTGGGGTGCCGAAGCCATGGGTTGTGTGGATTGGGGAACTAACTGGCTTGCATTTTCCACCCCATTTCCTTCCCCCGTATATTCATACTCATTAATAGACTGACTCGCTTCGCTCTTATAATTGCATAGAAGAGAGAACATCATGTTGACGGCAGGAATGGTACTACTACTTCCAACTTGATGAATGGGAAGAGGATTTGAGATAAGGCTTGTCCTCGGGAATATCAGGAGCTTTTGATCAATGAGGTCCTGGACCCGATGTTTCAAATTGTAGCAGTTTTCCGTGTCATGACCAACTCCGCCGGGATGAAACTCACACCTCGAGTTGTACCATCTTGGTAAAGGATTAGGCCCTTTCCTTGGAGGGATGGACCTTCATGCTCTCCATTGCGGCAGAAGTTGTGACAGGGTCGAACTTTCGCACTCCTTGCTGCGACAAGCTGCTCTCCGGCTGTTGGTACCACTGTGCTTGCTTGGGGAACCAAAGCGGTTGTACCCGTGATGGTATGAGGAAAAAGGCTGAGTCACAGCTGGTTGAGCATAGGTTGCTTGCTTTTTTGTATGATTCACCTTATAAGCTGACACCATTTTCACTTCTCCTTTCTGAACTCCTTTTTGTGGTAGTCTGTTGCTAGTAGAAGCTCTGGACTCTTGCTCGAGTAATGCTCTGACAGCTTTTGTGTCTAAGAACTCACCAAAACCAGACTTGACTTTGTCTTTGACCCTTTCTCCTACGAAGTTCGACGAAGCTGTGCCCAGATGGACAAAAGAAAAGGTTCGAATAAGGTCTGGAGGAAAGCGGAGACCATTCCCCTTTCGATCATGGGTGGTTTCACCTGTGCTGCAAATTCTTTCCATTTTGGACCCATTCATTGCTCTTTTTTTCTGCATTCCTTGAAGGAAGAGCTTCAATATCTTACTTTCTCAGGAACGAATTTGTCATCGAAATCAAAGGTAGGCCCCGATGCGCCTTTCAAGTGGTTGAATTACATTCAAGCCTATGTGCTGGCACTTTCTCTTTCCGGTGTGGAGTGTAATTGCTCTCCCGGAGAAGATTCTCAGGTGGATCTCGGAGTGCATATCAACTACCAGGTTCCCCATCAACATGAATGGAGAATCAAATGGTTTCAAACCGGGAGGGATAGGCCTAAGACAAGGCGACCCAATGTCACCCTACCTCTTGTTTTTCTTAGCTATGGAAGTCTTCTCTGGTTTGATGACCAGCATGGTGGAAGAGGGCAATTTCGACGTTTGATTGGAAGTGTTATAAGGAGCGGCCACTTGTGCTTTGCGGATGATCTTATAGATCTTTTCTCGGGGGGAGTCCTACTCGGTTTCTAGGGTTGCTGGTTGCCTACAGCAATTCAAGGTCGGGTCTTTAGCCTAATACGGATCAAAGTCAATTATTCACTAGTGGAGTTCCAGCGGTTGTCAAAGAAGAGTTGCTCAACATTCTTTGATACAAGGTTGGCTCAAGTTCTTGACTTAGTAGGGGAGGACAGTGGATTGATAAGGTTGATCATAGGACGCAAACTGAAGAGTCTTCATCCGTCACTCTCCACCACCTAAGTCTCTGACGAACCCGGGAACTATCACAAAAGTATATTCCGGGGTGGGATGAGAACTGAGCCAAGAGCAAGGCAAGACCCTAAAGAGTCAATTCAATGGGAATCTGTTTTTAGGAAGTATAGCATTGAAATTGATGAATAAGAAAAGCAAAAAGAGGTCTTATTTTCGTTTGATCTATGATTGAGCTTTCTCTCACGAAAAACCTTTCCCTTTCCTCTTTGAGTCAGAACTAAGAGGGGCGCGCAGCGGGGGTACGCGGGCTTCTCACCATTGTGTTTAGGTCAAGAAAAAGCTGTATGCCGAAAGCAGTTATCAGTACTTACTTATGATTAGCCAAAATAGTATCACTGTGCGTAGCTAATCAGGCTGTGGAGTATACCACTTATGAGTTGCATACCATTTCCTGATAACGAGGGAAAGTACTGGTGCACTCAGATCAGGTAGAAGGAGTCAGGAAAACAGCGAGTGCAAATCTCTCTATAAGTATCACAAAGATGTGATAGTCGTTTTGTACTCCACATAGTAATAGAGAGGGGTAACGACTAGGGAGTTGGAAGACATTGCTCGACTGTTGACTTAGTGAAATGATGAATCAGTGAATGTCTCGGTAGGTGAGATCCACATTTGCTCGATTGTACGACAGTTGCCCGAGGGGAAATCGAGATTGAGCACTTTCTCGGTAGGAGAGTCTAAGCTGTCATCCCCGCTGCGCGCCCCTCTCATCCCCCACCTCTCGGTGCCCTCCCTCTCGCTCCACTATTCAGCCGGCTTCACCCAAGCATCTCAATACTGACTCCCACCGGTCCCCAACCAATTGGAGTCCGAAATCGGTGTCCGTATAGTGCCTCAAAGGGTGCCATACCGATGCTGGAGTGGTAGCTCTTGTTGTACACAAACTCGGCTAAGTGTAGGTGGTCCGCCCAGTCACCGGACATAGTAAGCGCACACGACCATAACATGTCCGAACATGTCTGGATGGTCCGCTCTGACTGAGCGTCGGTCTGTGGGTGATAGGCTGAGCTGAAAGTCACCGTCATCACGAGAGCATTTTATCAACCCTTCCAGAAGTTAGAGGTCAACCGGGGGTCACGGTCATCAATTATTTCCAGCAGGGACCCGTGCAACCTGTGTAGATGCTGCATGTAGAGCGCTGCCATCAGTTCCTCTGATAGTCCGTGACGGAGGGGTATGAAATGCGCGACCCTGGAAAGAGTGTCTACAATGATCCAGATTGCATTATACTTCCGTCTTGCGAGTGGCAATCCCGTTCCAAAATGCATTGTGATACGGTCCAACTTCTTCTCGGCCTTCGGAAGGGGCTGTAGTAATCCAGGAGGTCGCTGTCTATCCGCTTTGACCTGTTGACATACCAGACACTTCGCCACGTATCGGGCAATCTCGCCGCGTCTCATGTTGCCCCACCAATAGTAGCCCTTGAGGTCCTGGTACATCTTAGTCTCGCTGGGATGAATGGTGTATCCCGATTCGTGCGCCTCTGAGAGAATCTCGTTCTTCAGCCTCTCTATAACTTGAGTGAGGACGGGCCCCCTTTTGAATAAATTGTTTCTGAATTATTCTTAGTGAAGAAGGCAATGTCGCTAATTCCTACTTTTTGATTATCACTTCCGGTTTCCAAGTAACGAAGATAAGATTGAACACAGTTATTAGCCAACATGCATGCCGCTGCTATTTCATGCCGCAATATCTATATGCTGCTATTTGTGGACTCCCATTCTCACTAGAAATGGTTGATTATCAAGAAGCAAGATCCTAGCATCTGCCAGTCTTTCTTACTATCTCTTACTTTTGATACTTGAAACACATACTCCAGGGCTTCGATAGGACTGCCCCGGCATGCGGATTAATGCTTCCACCAAGTCTTTGTTCTTCCCTGAATCTGAAGATCAGATCGCACCTCTGAAAGCTGCACTTGGTCTTGCTGGAAAATGAAGGCCGGCCACAAAATGAACTACACTTCCTACCTAGAGAGAGGAATCCTATCAAAAGTGAATGAAAAAAGGAGAATAATTGACTTGACTAAACGGAGTCCGGCGCTTGACAACAACTTGCTTTGAGCTTGCTGCTTGCTTGCATAGAAAAGAAAGACGCTGATCTTCTTGCGATGTCAACTGAAATGCCCTAATCTGGATTGAGCCTCTTAGAATATCTATAGTAAGAAAATAGAATATAAAAGAAAGCAAAAAACACGGAAAGAGAGGGGCGCGCAGCGGGGAACCCTCGGTAAACAAAAGCCTACATAGCAGTTCCAATGCTACGCCTTAAACCACTCGGCCATCTCTCCTACATTACATAATCTTCTTATTGACAAAAAACTGAATGAATGGTGAGTTTTCATATTACTAATAAAGTCAGGCTACAACCGATCATTGCTTTCATCCCATAGGAAAAATTCCTTTCCAATTTCATCTTTCTCAACAACAACTTCTATCATCAGCTACCCCCACAGATCTCTTCCAAATTCATGACTCGTCCCATGTATGTATATCAAAAGATTTTCTTTATGGCGTACTTTATGCAAGCAGAACATATGGGTACTTGATTGACCTCTATTTTCTCATGGAATGATTATCCTGATCTTTGGATCATCCACCAAATTGGCGAGTTATCATAATCCATAGTCAAATAAAGTCCTTGGTTATTCAACAACGATGAAATAGTCAGAGTTCCGCTCATTGGTATACTACGAAATTTCGAATGAAATCCAATCTTATTCCAATATTTCATATAGATCTCCTCTAGTCCAAACAAAACAATCTGAGCAGAAAGCCCTTAATATCTCGTAGATTTTGGAGAATCTAATGAGTTTCGTATTGTCTAATTCCTTGTTTGTGGGATCACCAATTCCCTTAGCCTTTCTGTCGAAACCATGCTAGCCCTACTGCTTTTTGATTTGAGTGGAGGCGCGCAGCGGGGTTTTGGCGATCTTCTCCGGAGGGTTGTCTCGCGCTGAAGCTTGGATAGAAAGAAGAATCCGGATAAGTAATGGCGACTCCCAATGCTGTGACTTAATCCTTGGAGGGCAGTCTTGTTGGCATAGGACTGCGGGCCGAATCTCAGTCTTGATCCTCCATGCCAAACATATACACATGAAGGCTGAACCCAGTTAGTGAAAAGATTGTCCTGGTACTTCTCAGCTTGGGCAGTGTGTCTCCTCACAAATATCTAAATAGTTGTTTTCACCTCTTCTTTTTGAGACGAAAGGGACGAGATTGCTATCATTACTATACTTGGCAACCAAGCTCGCATGCCTATCCATTAGGCATTGCCACTCTTTCCTACTCTACCAGTATTGGTGAACGAAAGGTGTCAACTCAAGCTGATCATTCCATTTTGAACTCTTATTACATTACAGTGACGACACCTCTTTCTCTTTATGGAACCTGCTCTTTGACTCGTGGGTTGAGGAGTTGCTTTTGGGCTAATCTAATGCTGTGGGAGTCGCTGTCTCCAGAATCACCCTTGTCCTAAGCGGGCAGAAAGCGTGCTAAAGCGACTGAGGAAAGGGTTGTTGGCCAATCTGAATGACTTCCCGAAGGGGATGGAATGTGGTACATAAAAGGTCTTCCTTCTATTCTAGCTCGAGGAATAGGAACTGGATGGTCCAGGAATGGGCATTTACCGGTTCTTTGAAAACAAATGGATCCCAAGCGGATAGGGAAAGTCATGCCTTCCTACATCAGAGGAAAGAAAGTCATTATAAAGGAAGCTGCGGAAAGAAGAAAAAGGGGCGCGCAGCGGGGAATGAAATCCACTCCAACTTCCCTACACTTCATTAGGCATTCTGGCTTGCTTGGTCAACAACCCTTTTCCTGGGTATCAAATCAATAAGCAGGAATGAATGGGAAAAACGGATGAAATGGAAGGAAGATCTGACTTTACCTCCTAGCTCCTAGCCACCTAAAGTGCTGTTGTTCACCCTAGGCACAAGTGTGTATCAATGTGGCAATGCACAAACCAAAGACCTGCACATCAATGCTGATCTGACCTCAGCAAAGACAAAAGCTACTTCTCATATCCACCTGAACTCTTCTTAGCTAGAGAAGGCACTTTGACAGACTTCCACGTACCACTCATACTCGCCTGCCCATCATGCTAGACGACTAGGTCTAGGTTCGTTCCTGCTTCTCAAAATACCAGACTACGGGTTTGCCTTCCAAAGGGAGGATTTCCTTCGTCAAAGTCAACGATTGGCGACCAAGTCTCTTATCCTTCTGGTTTCCAAGGGAGGGGAGTCCCCGTATCCAGAAGTGAGGTATGACGTTCAACCGGGCGTCAAGGTACTCTTTCTGCCTGCCGGGAAAGACCAAATCTGTGCTATGACTTTCTCTTCCTTTTCGCATGGAAATGGAAGTGGCCCGTGGCACTCTGTACATTCTCTACTGACTGCTCGGACACTGACTGTTGCGGCTGCTGCTGAATGGTAGACGTCCCTGCTAACTGAGCCTCCACCTCAAATGTCACACGTCCTACTGCTTGCTTTGCCTCTGTATCAGCAGCTGTCCTGACTCTAGCTGAAGTGGAACTCGCTCAAGACTGAACTGAAGTAGCGAACTCCCCCCCATTCATTGGAACTTGCGAACTCCAGGACTGCTTTCGCTCATATTGACATAATTATGCTCCAGTCTATGGGACTTTTTTGACTGTTACCGACTGGATTCAAAAGCATAGCCGAGGCTAAACGAGTACGGCTACAATACAACTTGGATAGGCATCTCGCTGAGCGATCAGGTTTGATCCCAAGGCAATTCAGCAATGAACATGATGCTGTTGAACAACAACGAGGCAATCGTACTTAAGGAACGTGACGCACCTGACTCTAACTACGCAAACTCAGCATCAGTTCCCTCGGATGAAGAAGTTTCGGCAGACTGCTTGTCATCATCCCGCTTCCTACTCCAAAGCCTGGCGCTTTAGCCTCCCAATTTGCTTAACAAGTATTTGATCCCACAAATTGGTTTTGTCTTCAAATGCCTACGGAAGTGTACGTTTTTAAGTCAGTGCCCTACCTGACAGTCCGTACATTCATAAACAAGAGACTGAGTCAATAACAACATAATACGGAAAGTCAGTAATCGGCAGAAGTCTATCAAGTGAGTGAATCACTTTCTTTTGCTTGTATATATACGGTACGAAGCCCAACTGCCGCAAGTGAAAGAATAGGTGGTCTCTATCCAGATATGTTGGATTCTACGTTGTCCAGGCAATCCCCAACGCGTTCACTTTTTTTTGATTTTCCTCGTCCAATTGGAATATAGATTGAGGTACATTTCCCCGTAAAGGCACTCACCCGCATCTGCAACAGAACCCACATTTCCATTTGCTGGGCAAGATGTTAGCACACCTTCGTCTTCCATCCCACTTCCTTTTTTCAATGTGTCTGGGAACCATCTAATATGAAAAGAAAGATCATGCCTCATAAGCAGTTTCATCAGTGTCCATAACTTGCAGACTATGTTTACGAAGGGGAATGAAAAGAAAGAAGAAGGAATCTTTCCTCGGAACATTTGATTGGAAGTTCCTTGCATCGATCGACTACGGCATGTCTCGAAATGAGCTACCTTTTTATCTCTACTCTCACCAAACAGGAATCCATATCTCTGTAGACGAATTGAGACACTTCTTGATTGACACCGATTGTATTTAAGTAATTTCATATAGAAATGAATGTGTTTCACACAACCTCGTCTTCGTTCTCGGGGATAGATAGTAACGAAAGAGCTAAGTCGGTGAATTCAGAGATGTTGATTTCTGTTTTTGGTAATTTTCAGAATATCGAACATTCACGTATAGAATCTCCAATTATGCGAGAGGGAAGAGAAGGTAATGATTTCGCTCAGTAGAAGGTCACCTTCCTATCAAGAGGAAGCCTTTAAGCTCAAGCCGGTTGGGAACTTCATTGAGTACGCACCGGCGCATCGTGAATGACGGCTGGAATCCTTCTATAAACAAAGACGAACAAGAGAAGTAGCCCCCCAGTCAAGACAGCTCGCAAAGGTCAAGGGAGCGGTAACTGGGATAGATAGAAGTTCCATGCTTACAAACTCATAACTGTCTGAGAATTCGTACCTTGCACTTATTATAAGATCAGTCTCCGGCCATTGAAATCATTTCTTCCGGCTAGCATAGTGGAAGAGTTCTGGCGGTATTGATTGCGTATACTGCCTTCAGTCATTTATTGAGATCTTGTTTTTCTTTTTTGACTGAACTGACATTAGAGTAGTTGAAAGGCCTCTTGAATCTCGATAGCTAGATTCCAAAATCCCATGAAATCGACTCCGTTTGCCCAACCCACCAAGACCGGTTATGTCAACCGAACCAAAGTCAAGGCTGTTTTGTCATCAATGCCAACGCCAAGAAATCAGGATTTCTAATCAAAGAATAGAAGAAAGCGCCGCAGCTCTCGAAGGAGAAAGAGAAGGAGACTGTTGATGAGCCAGAATGAAATGGAGTATGTTGATCCCAATCAAGTTCCAGGAGAAAGCAAGCTAGTAAACGGGGAGTTCACGACCAACTGTTTGAGTGTCAGGGGTGAAAGAGTCTGGCGAAAGTGATGAATCACTAAAGTAGGGAAAGACATATTCAAGGAATTCCTACAATGACGGAGCGTCAACAATGGGAGTAAGTAAATTGAGAGAAGGAAGGAGCTAGTCAGATAGGCTCATCACATTGTGAGCTTTGGCTTCCGATCTAAGGTCGTTGAAAGGTAGATGATGATGAAGTCACCCTCTTGGAATCCAAGATAAGAAGATCAGATGATTCAGTTATCTCTTCTCCCTATCCCGTGGATGTTGACTCACGCGGCTTGGATGATACCGGTAACCGGGGCTTCTCATGGTGCAGGTACAGGGACTGGTTATGGCGTGCACGGTGTACTTCAAGTGCTGGTACGGGTAGTGGACTAGGCTGGTACTTGAGTGAGCTGGTACGAGTAGTTGACTCGGCTGGTGCTGGAACTTGACTCGGTTGGTACGAGTAGTTGACTCGGTTGGTACTGTAACTTGATTCGTATGGTGCATGACTCGGCTCTTTGGGTAGATTGCTTCATCTGTTTCCTTTCCTTCCTTGGCGTAAGCACATGGCGAAGGAGTTAGCGAGAACTAACACTGTCGCGTTCACGGAATGCCTGGGGTCCTAAGAAATGACAACCGTCAGTGCGGAGTTGGGAAGAGTTGATCCAACCCCTCGGCAAAGTAAGTGAATAGGTGACTCCCAGGAGAATTCCAGAAAATCGGGAGAACAGGTCCAACGTGTGGGGTAACCGTCAAGAGCTAGAGTAATCTCACTAAGCTCATATACCCACGAGCAAGTAGCGATCCCATCATCAGGGTGACCTGAAAGGGAGCAGTGTGAAAGGCCAACCGTGAAATGCCACTTGAACCGTTATCCGACAGATGCTGAGGGGCGCGCAGCGGGGATCTCTTTTCCCTTTCTTTCTTAACCCTTCGATCGCTTGACTTTCACCTTCGGTCATGGAAGAGGCGAGCTATCAACTCCTGCCTATACTATCACAGGCATACAGACATACTAATGCACCCACCAATGGTGGGCCTACTACTCACCTCCGACTAATTCCTCAAATCAAGCTTCACAGCCGGAGGGAATAGAAGAAGAGAGATTTCAGCAAAAAGAGAAAATAAATTCACTGAAGCAACAGAAGGGAATCGCTTCGGGCAGGCAATTGACCAAGTCAGTGGCCCCTAAGCTCGGCGCTATTGGCAAGTGTGCCCCTAACTCCGTCCGGCAGGCAAAGACAAAGTGGAGAAAGACGACTGTAGCTTTAGATAGAAATGGAGATAGCATCTGATCGCATATCCCACTGTTAGTAAGTCAGCGCGCAAAAGAGCTTTTCTTTACTGAGACTAGATCAAAAGTCAAAGTCTTGTCGAGACCAAAAGCAAGCCCTTATTTTCAAAGAGAAGAGATCGACTACACTAGCGAGAAACTCACTACTGAGTCGCTTATGGTCTTCGTCACTCCTAACGTTCGTGAGTTCTTGATTTCGAAACATAAGCCCTTGATTTATCGCTGGGACAGAAGCTTCCTTCGAAAGTGAGGTGGAAGAGAAGGGGTCGGAGGATGCTGAGTCTTCTGAATCTACTCAATGCAGAGAAGAGGCAGAGTCTTCTTCTGGTGACTATTCTCAATGCGATCAAAGTCAAGAGGCCAATTCTTCTTCTGGTGACTATTCTCAATGCGATCAAAGTCAAGAGGACACGTCTTCTCATGATGACTCCCGGGCTCGTTCTTCCAAGTATAGTGATCGAGAAGGTGTGATTCTGGCCAAAAGTTGGTTCGATTCCACATGGAAAGAATTCATGAAAAAGATAGAGAGTGAGTCACACAAAGAGCCATATACAGGCTTACTCTTAGCTTCGATGTCCTTTCGTGCCCCATACATAAGTTGTGCCGAAATATATCCTATCGTCTTTGCTATTATGAAACTGCTCATAAAGTATGTTTATGGTACGGGCTATGAGTTGGGCGCTTTTACGATAGGTTATCGTCTTCGAAAGCCAGATGGTACGCGAATCAACTTTATTATAGGTGGTGCTCTTCCTTTGGTGGATCACTTGGGTAATGCTGTTCCTAACCTGACTGTCTATCAGTGCATTCTTGAAGTGGTAGCACAAATGGCTGAGCGATATCACGATTCCATATTAGAAGGCGTGTACGTGAGAGTCTACCTTGGCTCAAGGTATTATAAAGACATCAAAAAAGATGTTCCTATTCTGAGCGATGACGAAATTGGTAACATTATATGGGAATGGATTCTCAAGAGTGTTCCTGGAAATGATGATCGAAGAACGCCAGGTCGTAATCGTAAGTCAGAGTTCATCAATCAATTGAAAGCTAGGAAAGGGGAATGTAAGCCTTTCATTGTGGCCGATCTTGAAACTGTTCTGATTGATGATAAACATGTGCCTTACGCGGCAGGTTTGTTATCGTTGCGTCCTGGGGATGATGTTGCTTGCCTTTCTGATAGAATTGAGACGTATTTGAGTGAGGATTATGGGAATGTAATGCCTGACTTTCCGGCCCGTAGTCAGAAAATGTTAAGGTCTTTCTTAGAGCGTGTAATCCAACTTGCTTCGAGTAATAAAGAAGTGATGAATGTCTACTTCCATAATTTTGCTCAATTCGATGGTATTCTTCTGTCAGAGTTTCTTACGCGGCATATGTCAGAATACGAGATTACGAATCTGACGAGAAACAACCGTTTTTACCAGTTCAAACTCTTTCAGAAAAGTACTGGTAATAAGAAGAAATTAGTGTGTACTTTCCGCGATTCATGCACCCTTTTACCGAATAGTCTAGACGAATTGTCTAAGAGTTTATGTCCTGAATTAGGTTCAAAGGGAAGCATCGCCCACGAGGAAGTGACAGTGGCAAGTTTGATGCCGAATAGAGAGACTTTGGTGGATTATCTGATACAAGATATCCGACTATTAGGTGGTATAATGGTGAAGGCCCAATCTCTTTGTTGGAAACTGTACACGGTAGACATTTGTGATTGTCTCACGCTCTCATCACTTGCGCTGAAAATCTATCGGTTGAAATATCACCAGCCTAAGGTGTGTAATATTCACATCCCCAATAAAAACATGGATCAATTCATACGGAGTGGTTACTATGGTGGCCATTGCGATGCTTACAAACCATATGGTTCAAATATGTGGTATTATGATGTCAATTCCTTATATCCGTATGTTATGGGCAAACATAAGATGCCTGGGGGGAAGCCTGTCTTGGAGGACCGATGACGGGCATTGGATACTTCGCTCTATAGATTGATGGCATCGTTCATTCTCCGATTCGAAGGCTTCAAGTATTCGACCAACAGTTTGAGACACGGACCCGACTACGTCAAGTTAAGAAGATTGCTTTTCAGACCTTCACGACGGCTACCAATTCGAGATCTACCGTCTACTCCGGAAATTGTGGTCTCAAGATCTGCCATAATAAACCGACTCGAAGTAGACCCTCCCACTTCTGTGGACGTTGGTCAGAGAGATGTACGAGACTATGCGCCTTCTGTAAATGATGTCTACGTCGGTCAACGAGCTGAACCATTTTGTGTACGAAGTTATCGCGCGAGAGGCCCCGGAGATAAATCTACGTGAATTCGATTTTCGACTGAAGCACTAGCTTCCCTCGTTCGCAGTTGGATAGAGATCTGCCTTGCATCTCATGTAAATTCTTATGAGGTTACCCCCATTCTTTTACAAGAGTACAGGATCGGACCATGACCAACTAGCCATTGGTTGTGCATGCTTCCAAAAATGAGTGTGGAGAATATTCTTTCTTCGAAGGTTGGCTACCAAAGAAGTCAAGGATACGATCCGACATTGCGGTAGTAGCTCAATAGACTGGGGACGAGTATTACGAGTGTTGCCGATTGCTCGACGAAGAGAATCAGAGACTTCTTGCTGTCCAGAACCTAGGCTGCTTTGATGATGGCAACGCAACTCTACCTATGACGTTGGAAAAGTAGCTTGAACTGCCTAAGCGATCCACTTTGAGTTATTCGACGACCTCAAATTCTACAAGACGAGACTGACTTAGACGCGTCACGAGCATACTGCCAAAATCTGACTTGAGTCTTGTTCGAGCTTTAGAGACAACTGTCGAAGATCGTATGGTAAGATCAGAGTTGCGCAGCGGAAGCGTGAAAGGACCTGATGACGAGGATTAGACGGGCACGGATCAACTTCTTGATGAACTCAACTCGTCAGATATTGGTCAAATCTCCGAATGCAGCTTTCAGTCCGATTATATTCGACGATTTCAATCCAACCAAAATAACTAGTTCGTGTGAAGAGCGGCGTAAGAAGCATGTGACGATCAACGCAGAAATATTCGAGTCAGGAAGTATGATTCGTCCGGATTGGTCAAAGTTTTGCGAGTCCCAAAATGTTTGACTTCGAGAACATCTAGACTACTAGTTTACTAGAACTTCGCATCTGGCTCGTGTTTGTGAATACAGACTCCAAAGTCTAAGAGTTTGAGTTATGATGCCGAGCTAGACTTCATTTGTTCAACGTGGAGATTAATACTGATCACTCAATTGAGAATTCAATCTTCTGATAGCTTATTTGAGAGAGCTCCTTCGATATCACTTTTTGGCATGCTCTGGCCTTACATCACGACTGTACAACGAGTTTGGCTTCCCATACCCAAACAAAAGAGTATGTACTGATATACTGGAATTAGGGAATGAAGCTTCTTCCTGCTAGCCATCGCACCAAAATACTAGCGCCCTGCCATCACAGCAACCGACTCTTCCGGTATGGATAAGAAGCCTTTTTGAGGAAAGAAAAGAATGGAAGCAAGAAGAGGGGGCGGACTTCACTCGCATTCGGGGAGAGGCTAAGGAAAGGTGAAATGAGGATGAGCCCGAATGCGGCGATCGAGAAAACAAGGTCAACAGATTTCCTTTCACTTATGGCCGGCCAGTTGGAAGGTCTTCTTATTTAGACGTCAACTTCTTGATTTTAGATAAGCCGGAGTCAGCTCGTCAAAAAGAATGATCGGAATAGCTGGAATTGCTGCAATCATCTTCTGACTTAGAACAATGAAAAAGGAGAATAGTTAGAGAAGAACATCATGAAATCTACAGATTGGAAGAAGAGGTTTGTCGCGCGCGTGGAGCCCCGGTCAAAATGCTTTGAGAAGGGTGCATGAATTAGAAGGCTTTCTTAACTGGAATTCAGTGACGCTTTTCGACGCTTATGTTTCATCAATGACGACATTGCTGGGCAGGCAATCAACCTGATACACGAGCTTTCTTGGGCTTGATGAAGACGGCTGACGATAAAGCAAAAAGAAATTGTCTAAGCTCTGACTGTCACTGATGACACGAACGAACCTTTGACATGTTGAAAAATAGGCAATGAACTCGATAGAGATAAACTACATAAATTGGCTGGATGATGATCGGTAGTCTTTGGTTCGGATGTTAATAAGTCCCCTGGTCCACGCCTCCTGAGACCTTCTTTTGGGGGTTGGTCATTTCCTGCCATTATACGCATTACGGAGACAACATTCTGGATCCCTGATTGCGTTAGTAGCTTCTTGAAGACAGGTCAGATTCTGCGCTTTGCAGCAAGGGCACATAGAGTTTTCCGTAACCACGGGTTCAGAAGGACTATAGGCTCAAACGTCTCATAAACTCATTTCCAAAATTCCAAGAGGACCCGAATGCGAGAGGTCATGCCTCTGATCTTCTTTGACAATTCTGATCGACTTCATACTCATCCAATCTTCGAACTGATCCGGCTCATCTTCTCTGGTCTGACGTATCCGGTCAGCATTCTTGTATACTTCCTAAGCTAGAATCACAAGGCGTCTGACTCTCTCTTCTTCTTTTGAAGTGAGCAATTGGCGTCCTTCCAACGCAGAAGACCAGCGACCCGCAGGTTTCTTGCAGCCTCTCCCTCTTCCGGGGTGGAAATGGGACGATCTCACAATGGACTTCGTGTCCGGATTGCCCAAAACCCCTCAAGGTCATGATGCTATTTTGGTAGTCGTCGATAGGTTAACCAAATCTCTCAACTTTGACGCACCCAAAATTCCATTTCCCCTCCCTCGGTAGCCCAGCCCTAGTCAAATGAGAAAGAAAGTAGGTTCCATCGATGTGTTGAGTTCTTGAATGGCCTTTTCCAAATAGTCAGTCTAGATTGGAAAAAGCGGGTCAGTCAGATATGGTACGGGGCTCTACCTACCATGTCTGGAGAGCGCACAGGCTCCGTAGACTACTCTAAATCAAGGGAAGGTTATTCAACATATGCTCAGCTTTCCACGTCTAGGAGAACTCTTCATTCCAGAATTCCTGCATTCAAATAAGCTGAGTTAGTTGCCTTTATCACCAAAAAGAGCTATTATATATCAAAGAAATTCATTTTCATTTGACTAGCCACGCTTTTGAACCTCCGTGTGAACTTCCTCGGATGAGTTCAAAACCCTTTGTCAACTCCGAAGGAGGTCAACGAGACGAGAATTCTTATCATAAGGCGTGGCCCCCGCTGCGCGCCCCTTCCACCACTCTACCTTTTAGGCCCCGGACGCCCTAGTGGAATTAGATAGAGGCTAGGCGGCGTCTGTTAATGAAATAGGAAGAGGCTGAAGAGAGCAACTTTTCCACTGATATATACCGCGTCACCTTATTGATTTATCGGCAACCTTCTCGGAAATACATCCCTTCTGATCATTTACATCTGGGAACGGAGTTTTGACTACGTCATCTTTGTCTAAACTAGCAAGCGCTTTTTTCCAAAATGAAGGAACCGTACTGAAGTCAGAATTTGTTCCTACAGGAACCCAGGAAACGAAGTGTTTGTCCATTTTGTCCGTAAGGAGCCGAGAAAAGGCCCAATTCAATACCAGTGCATTGATTGGTTTTTGATAACAATGATGCGCCAGTACAACCAGCAGTATCATCCTTCAATGATGTTCATTTGTCAACATTATGGAGCAAGGTGATTGCTATTTGTACAAGGAGTTGCTGTTTGCAAGATAGATGCTCCTGCCTGTTTATCTCCTGTCCTGAGCTGTGTTAGCTGCCACAGATTGGTTGAGCTGTGAGTGTAGGAGCTGTTCTGAGCGAGTATCTGTTGTGAGTAGCTGTCTGAGTAGCTTCCTTCCTTGTTCTGGCCTTGGTGGAGTGAGTTATAGGCTCATTGAGAGGCCTGTATCTGATGGTTCAATTCTAGGAGCTGTCCCTTTGTTCTCTTTGTCATTGTAACCTGGTCATCCCTGAGCTGTGGTTCCTGAGTGTCTTTGTCTGAGCAGTGAGTGAGTGCTCAGTTGCTGTGGACAAATTGGTAAGCTAGTAGCAGTTGCTGGTCTTTGTCTTTCCTGTTCTCAGATAAGTAGCTGCTCTTCTCCTCCGTTCTGAGTGAGTAGGCGAGTGTATCACCAGCTAATGGGCCTTTTTCTATGCTAGATGCCGCTTCGGTTCTTGTTCTACTGGTTGTCTTTGTTTTATGCCCTGCCTTGGTGCTGCCTCGTTGTTTGCTAGCGGTGTTGTTGTAGCTGTGTTTTCGTATGAGGAGCTGTTCTGAGTGTTTGCCTGCGCTGCTTGGTTTGTTGATTGATGAAGCGAGTTCCTGCCCTTGTCTTCAGTTCTCAGTGTTATCGTGAATGACCTGCATCAGTTTCATGTTGACTAGCCCGATGGTGGCTTATAGGCACTTCTAGGAGTTCAATATGCCTAGCGGTAGCGGCCTTGTATGATCCTTTCTGCTGCCTTGATGATGTGAGTCAACTTCCCAACTCCATCCTTCTTCCCTGTGTATTAGAGGTGCATGAGAGTACCTATCCTCAACTCCATAGACCTCTCCCCGAAGACCACCACTAAGCACACAACAGAGCTTAGTTACCTCATGGTGAAGCCGGTTACTAGTGGGTACGAAGAAACGGTTTCTGACAACAAAGACCTTATCCTGTCCCCGCTTGCGCGCCCCTCTTCTCGGAATGTCTGAATACTCCAAACCTAAGCAGATATCTCCGAAATGTCCACACATGTGGAATGTACATTACAGTACTAATATCATCCCCAGTGCCCTATTGTCATGCACACATTACGAAGAGAGTTCCGAATTATCTCGGCTTCTTTTTTTTCCGAGGTCCTTTTACCAAAGAAAAAGTTCGTTCTTATCAACGGAGTCACATACCTCCTCCGATTATACACTCCAAGTGCTTCTTTGAAATGGGCTAGTGTTCCCGAAGTTCACGGAGACTATGAAGTGAGCCTAGGCCTTGTTTTGGACATACTCCGGATAAAGATAACTAAGGAGTTCTTAGTTACCATACCGGATGGGACTTCAACAACCTCTCCTTCCATGCAAAGCATACAACTCTGAATCAATTTCCGTTTCAGCCCTACCATACCCAACAGAAGTGAAAATTGCATAAATCTTCAGGAGACCACCAAATTTCTATGGAAGATAAGCAAATAATCCTACTTCGATCTCCATCTCTGAGTCCTTGAACTAAGATCACGCGGAGATCTCACTCGAGCCGATCTTTGGGTGACGCCTTTCGGTGCCCCAATGAGACTAATGCACTTTCTTTCTCAATGCCCCCGGCACAACGATATGAAAATGAATGTCTTGTTTTTTATGTGTCTCGGTCGAAATCAGAAAGAAGGCATCGGTAATTATAATGCTGCTCGATCCTTTGCTTTATGCAACTATCAACGCTTAGCAATGCCAAAGAATTCCAAATAGACATTCCCCGGGGGGTTCCACTGCTCGCCAATTTCAGAAATAATGCTTCCTTCCTCTTGATGGATTGCTTTTCTCCTTGGCTTGACAACTACCCCATGCGCTCGAGAGCACGGAAATCCAAGAGGGGTCTGAACCTTTAGGAAAATAGCGATTCTCTTAACAGTGGGCTTGCCCCTACCCTAGCCAAATACTATGAAAAAAGTACACTTGACACCAACCGATTAGCAGCTATAACCGGCGTATGCGCCTAGATTAGGACTAACTGCTTATGCGCCAATCCGCACCATACCACCAATTACTGCTCTTCCCGACAAGAGTTTGAAAGTGTTAAGCAAAGTGGGTGGCATTTGTTTATCAAGTGCTGAGAAAAGATAGATTCGTTGATTTCAGACCAACCAAATCGTCGAATTGCGTATAGAAACAAAACGAACCACTTCTATTCTCGGAGCTGAATATGAAGGAAGAATGGCTTTGTGGTCCCTTTCGTCCAGTGGTTAGGACATCGTCTTTTCATGTCGAAGACACGGGTTCGATTCCCGTAAGGGATAGGTACAGACAGTAAGAGTGTTCAAATCGCCCTCCAACTAGGCCATGGCTAAGTCTGATTTTCATAGAGAAATGAGGAGACGACCGGGTCGGGTCTATCAACTCTCTGGTAAGAAAGCGGCTTTCAAGCGGCTTTCCTTGCTCTACTACTCACGATCTTACTGGATGGACCCCTCGCTGTACTGTTCATCTGCTATACTCCCCGTGAAAAAGATCAAACCTACCAAAAAGACGGATTATTCTATTACCATACCAACAAAGGAATCGAGCGAAGATTCCAAAGTCCGGTTTCTTGTTAGGTTATTTAGTTTAGGTACAACTTGTCTTTTCTTTTTTGGAAGGATGTGACAGTACACACAATTGACAAGAAAAGTTTCATTATGAATTCTGGCGCTTTTATGAAATGGAGAAAGCTCACAAGTTCCACATCCATATTTTGGCCCATAGGAGCTTTTGAACCCATGACCTCTTTCAGGCCATCCCAATACCTCACTCACTAGCCAGCAAACCACCAATTCCCTCTGTCTAGAATAACAGCTCACTCCTCCTTTTCTGACTGGAATGCTTTGGTCCTCTCATATGTGAGACTCTGCCTTCTTGTATGAAGATACTAGTACTTTTGATGGGGTCTCCTTGTTGTACCCCGTCTTGTAATCGTATTGCCTTGCCCTTTGCCTCTTTCCGTGAGGGAGGGTCTTAAAGTAATGACATCTGTCTGCCCCTTCGGTGCTGATTTGGATTATCCTGTGGAGCTTTTCCCTGGTGATGCCCCCGCTGCGCGCCCCTCCTTTTGAAGCGCCTCTAGAGCAAGAGTTGGGGTCTTCATTCCATGCCTTTCTACGGGCATTAGTTGCTTCTTCTTCTGGTAAGAAAGGGTATGTATGCTTTGACTTTTGTACGATCCGATCACTAAACGCGAACAACCTTATCTGGCGTCTGACAAAGTCTTACCGAAGACCCATAGCCTATGAATTCTTGAACTACGCCATTCCCCGCTGCGCGCCCCTTAGTTCAATCATTTCAACTAACTTCTGAACGACCACACATTTTCATTTCCACTTGACCTGTTCACGAGGCCACTCAACGTCCTTGCCCATCACGGCAACTCAAAACGCAGGCAAGCTTTTCTTTTCCAATCTCCCTGCTTGCTGATTGCTTGTCTATGGTCGGTCATTGTCACCTCGAAAGTCGCTTACAGCTTATCAAAAAACCGAACGTCGAAGTAGTGGTGAAATGTGCCAGAAAGTGATTCTTTACGAGAAATTCAATGAATTAATCCACTTTTGATATCTACTCAATTCTGCCTTTTTCTTCTTTCAATTCGAACCTATACTGATTTCCCCTTTCTCATCAAGATTTCAAATGCACTCTTCGCTGCCCTGTCGTCTTTCTTTGAAGTGGTGTCGCTGCCCTTTCTTTGAAGTGGTCCCTATTTCCATTCTTTCTTGGAGTCTCATCTCATTGTCTTCTTTCTGTAGATTACATCCCCGATTGACTTCTTCCTCGGACGCTCGGGTGTGACTTTAGTGATTTTCATAGGGCAACAAGACTTATGGGGCAGGTCCCCGCTGCGCGCCCCTGATATATATGCCTTTGATTAGGGCTAGCACGTAACCCATACTGGTGAGATCCAATCCCCGCTGTGCGCCCCTCAGACTCAGCCAGTGCTTTCTCTCCTGGCTAATGTACCGACTCTAGCCCTTGATCCAAAGAAGTCTTCGTTGAGAGGATTTATGACACTTGTGGAAAATGGGAAATCTCTTCTACGCATCTCCGAGATAGCTAGTATTCTATCTAGTGGTAAACAACTCCAATTTCCAACCTAGTGTAACTCACTCTTCTTCCTATTTGATCCTTCCAATCTCAACGGCGGGAAGGGAGAACTGCAGTGAGTGTTTTTGCTTTCCTGAAGTTGCTTGCGAAGGGCAGGATAGATGGTTCTCTGAGATTGTCAGGAACTTTGTTCGTTCTGTGATTGAGTCAAGGAAGAATGCTTTTGGATCAAAAGAAGGACAGAAAGATAGAAAGGCGAGGCATTTACAGCTCTCTCTCATTCACTTAGTAGGGCAGGCCAGCGCACATACAAGGAGTACCAAACCTTCGAAAGACTGATTGATGTAAGAAAAGAAATGCCCATCCAAGCCTAGCCGGCGCTATTCAAAGATCCAATATTAGCTCTTTTCTATTCTTTCGTCAATTTCAACTCAATTGTCAGAAAGTGGCCCGTATTTGAAACTCAATCCCATTGCAAGTGCTGGCCTACTATGTTCCGAAACTGACCCGATCGTTCTAGCCCAGCATTAACCAAAATCTCACTGCTCTCTGCAAATACGCCGCATCTACTCGCTCGACTCGGCTTTTTCTTCCTTCGCAAGATGTCAGTCAGAAGAGAGGTACTGCCTGGTGGTCATTTAAATCACCCTATGATATGGAAGTCAGTATCCCGCCCAATGGCTAGTGGAATTGGCTAAACAAGCCTACACGAAAGGCACGAAGGCACTCTTCTTCGGGTTTTGACATCTATATTGTAACCAGGCCAGGCCTGACGCTAGGCTAGACGACTTCTTCCTTCTTCTGCTTCAGTCACTCCTTCTCGCGGATGTATTCTTGTCACAATTCCACCTCCGGTAGACACTCGGCACTCGGCTCTCTTCTGTAGAATATTGATCAATGTCTTCAACCTGGAAAAAAAAGCGACCCATTTCCTGTCAGAACTCTTAAACTACTGCTGTTGGATGTTTGAAGAAATTCTTTCTCTCAGATAATATTGACAGGCCCGTGACTAACTCAGAAAACAACTCAATAAGTAGTATAAGCAACCTTTCAAAGTACGTGAGTATCCCTTGGTTAGAATACTGGTCTGACCCGCTATATAGTATTTCGACGTATAAACTACATAAAGTGACTTCAGCCATTGAGAAGGACTCACGTTACAATATCAAAAACTAGCCAACAAGGGTGGGAAAGTCAAAGAGGTAATGTAGTGGAGGAAAAACATCGAGAGCAATCTGCCTTCCAAAGTAGTCGTCGTATGAGACCTGAGTCCCAAGCACCTCGCAAAGGCTGAGGCCGGAGATCAAAAGGGCCCAAGCCCAAAGAAAACCTTCCGAAGACGACTAGAGCGTTGAAGCACAAGGGGAAGAGTACTTTCAGAGATCATTTTCCACGAGGTCTGGGACACATCCATTGCTTTTTTCAGTTTGAAATCTAGGGCAACGAGGAAAAAACAAACTCACTTTTCATAGTGCCGCAAAAGTAGGGAAGGAATACGTTCCATACGAGACAATACGCTCCAGATAGGCCAATAAGGCCCTTTTGAGATGAGTTCAGAGAGTAAGCAGTTAGCGAGCAGGCCTTTTTCCAGGGATACCAATAAGAGGGAGGCTATAGGCGAACGATAAGATTATCTTGTAGGGCGTCGGAAGGATAATAGATGGATTGCTTATTTGACTCTCATTTCTTCTTCCTTTTTTCCTTCTGTCCAGCTCCCAGAAAGGCAGCCAACTCGATCTTCTTATGCCGCTGCTAGTCCTCCTCCGCTAATACTATTAAGCGAAGCACACCCGTAAGGGACCTTTCCTCTCACTTATGTACAGTCCTTTTTCCCCTTCCATCTAGATTGGCCGAAGTCACTTTGGGCCCTAGTGGTGCGCCTTGCAAACCATTTCCCCGAAAAGAACAAGCGAGCATCGAGCAGTTCTTATTATGGATTGACGATCAGAGGACTACCGACATGGGCTACTCATACAAAGGGGGGCTTCATCGCTAGAGATAGATCTAGCTCTAGCAAGCCAGCTTCACTACCTCCTTGAAGGTATTCATTTCACCCAGGGCTAACACATTAAGAATTCGAGGCATAACCTCTGAACAAGGTCAATGGAGCACCTCTCATCTTCCTCATCTTATTGGCTACCAATCCCTCAACTAACCGGATCAGGAAGAGAAAGGGACCGCTCTTCAGAAGATGGGCTTGACCAATCCCAGGTGTCATCGATCAAGCAAGGAGCACAACCCGGCGCACCATAATCAATAATCAGAATTGGGCGATCGCATACTTATTTCTTTCAATTCCCATTCAAATCAAGATAGCAATCGAATACCCCGCTGTAGCGCCCCTCCTCATTCTAGTGAACGAGCCTAACATCCGGCTATTGATCTCATCAAACAAGCGAGCAAACTCCACTGGTACACTTAGAGCCAGTTTACTTGAAGTCTGAAAGGAGGTAACTCCGGAAAAGGGACGAGAGACACTACACATAGTCAACAGACCTTAACAGAAAGGTCCTGTAGGAGACAAAAGAAAGAACACTGAATGACTGAATCCACAAGTTGCTAACCCAGTGAGGTACATATGGTTTGTTTGAGTAGGGCTTTCTCTGCAACAAAAGTCAGATTCCCCGCTGCGCGCCCCTCTCCTCTTACCGCGTCTCTTTCAGTACTCCTTCTATGACACAGGGATCGGTCCTCTGTTTGTACTTTGTGCTTTCTCGCTTGGGTGATACGCGCTAAGAAGGAAGGTAGAAGGAGAACTTCTCTCTAGCTAGGGCTCTTTTTGAACTAAGCCGAAGCTGTGGACAATGGCTTGAGGGGTGCCGGAAAATCTCTTGATTAGGAGTGCAGGCGAAAGGCTCAAGGCATAAAGGCAATTCCTTCTTATTGATAGCGATAGGACAGGTGATCACATCCCGTGAGGAATGGCCTAGCTTTGCTTCTTGCTCTCTAGGCTTTTTTGTGGCAATCTAGCTTCCATTGAAAGAAAACGAAGGAAGGAAGATCAAGTACCAGATGGGGGAATCCACCACTAAATAAGAGTACCAGATGTAAGGTGAAGCCGTCGGTTCTTTCCCCGCAGCGCGCCCCTTGCTTTAGATCTATGAACAGAGTCCGAAGTTGGCTATCCTACTCTAGTTGTGACAACTTCTGCATCTGCCGACGGACGGCTTTGACCTATCAAATGCTTCCCTCGAACAATGCCTAGTTGTCCTTTCTTCTCCACCGGCTAAAGCATATGCTGAGAGGACTCTTTCATTCCAATTTCTGTCTTCGCTATTTCCGTGGGTAAGCAAATCCTTTTTCACAAGCCGACTACTTCCTTTGCCTATAAGCATCGAGTACTTTGCCAAATGCAATATATTATCACATGAATTGTGAGAAACTGAACACACATGCTTTGCTTACCTCGAATGCCTTTCCACTCCAGTAGTACGCAAATAAGCAAGGACTTCTTCTTCTCCAATGGTACCGGCTAGGGAAGAAAAGACATATCAACCTGATATCCCTTCTCTGACTAAAGCATCCGCTTAGGGCAAGTCCTATCCGACTACAGTAATATGCCTCGTCAATGCTTTGCTTTTTGACCTCAACCACTAGCTAAACCTTTGCTTGGAACAGACCCCTCTCCCATTCTCAAGCAATTGATTCAGGCCATCAGCTACTAATACAATGAGAGACCTGTCTATCTAATCAAAAGGAAGAGGCTTCTTCTTCTGTGTGCTTAGGCTTAGAGGGTACCTTATTGACTGTCAGCCGCAGTAGAGAGATCAGAGCCCTCCTTATTGACTGTCAGCCGCAGAAGAGGCTTCCCATGACCACTTGTACTTTCCTCATTCCTTCAGTTGATTTACTGCGCAGTAAGGGAGATTGGTCCTAGCTACCAAGTGAGTATCCTTCCTTCTTGACCTCCCTACTCCACCATTAGTACGTTATCCCTTTCTTCGCCCAATGCCCCTGAGTAGACGTTTCTCCCTGAGGTTCCGGTCTCACTATTCCCACTGCTTCCTCTCTCCTGTCACCACCTCTCTCTGCTGACTTTCCTTTGATGAGGTCTCAGTGAAAAGATATCAATGAGGAGCCCACCCCTTGTTCCGCTCTCCTCATCCACCTAGCTTCCTGCAAGACATACTCACTGACAATCGCCCACGTACTCTTCCAAGTTGATCTCATATACCGAGACATTGAGTGATTCCTATTTGACTAAGTAAACAGTCTGCCAATAGCTGGAAATCTATGCTCATATACCGAGAAAAGTAATAACTGCTCTTCTCCCCCGGTAAGCAGTCCACCGATGTCAGCAAATCTGATCTTACCTATGTCCAAAATCAGTGAATCGACAAAAGCTCTCATGGTGGGGCCCGCCTCTTCCCTTTCCCGCCACCCGCCTCGAGGCGCCCTCCCACTCGATCAACATCAACGTACGATATGATCTAAAGGTACCCCGAACAATAACTCGTTTCTCAATCTGACTCTTTCTCTTGACATAGTGAGTGCTACTTCCTTTCCTCCTCGAGCACATTACGAAAAAGCGAACGAATGGTTGTTTTTACGTAAGCCCCTTCAGTGACCAAATTTGGCTCTATGGGCACATTGTAAGCGGCAGTATCCCTTTTCAGTCTAAACAGTTTGCACACCTGCCTGGCGCTTTCAAGGCTATAGTTGAAAAAGAGAGGTTCGCCTTTACTGCTGCCATTCTGTTCTCCTCCACATCGCTCAGATCTGACCATGGTATGTACGATTTAGAAAATAATGTTCTCACAAGCCACCATTCCTGGTTTAGGAGTAGTTTTGCTGTCTTACAGTACTGTTTGGGGAAGGCACACCTCTAGGGTTTGAAAATACCGGTACCAATAGTCTAGATCTTCTATCCAATGTGAATAAATGAAAGTACCAATGCAAACTGGTTGGTACCAGTGGTTTATCTCCTATACTACGATTCTAACCGAATCGGCCGGAAACCAAGCCCAATATACGAAGGCTATTTTCTGGCATTTCCTTGAATCTCAAGACTTCAGTGAAGTAAATAAGCGAGTGAACTCTCCTGGCCAGACAATTACAGCGGGAGTGCCAGTTTTGAGCCCACTTGCATTTCGAGTTCGACTATGGGAGCTCTGTTCCAGCTAGTTCATATACTCGTTGATCCGGCAGCTGAAATCACTACTATTTCTTGACTTTCTGTTTTCTCCTATTCGTTCACTTCATTAACTGTTTTGTTTTGGCACATACTTGACTCATTTACTTTACTAGATAGTTGACGTTTTCGAATTAAGCAAAGCTAGCTTACCTGCTTGCTCTATTAGACTTACCGAAGCCATACTTGATTGAGACCTATGCCTATCTCATTCCGTACAAGAACCCTGCCTATGAAGAAAGTCAATTGACTCTTGCCCTAGTAAGCATCAAAGCCTATCTCATATGCAACTCCATAAAATCATACCTCCAAAGACAGATGATAGAATCGAGTAGCATCCCCATATAGCAATGACCTAGTGCCATTCTCTAGTGGAGTGACCTAGCTAGTTCAGATTGACACCTGACTTCACAACCTTAACAATAGCAGGAGGGGGTTTACACGACCCATCTACATACATGGCCTTGCACAAACTAACGTAGCAAAACGGTTCAAAATACCTGCTTCCATACAAGAGTTTTCGAGTCTTTGAGTTCCATAGGGGCCAGCCCTTTGATGTTCACAGAGGGTCAAACCATACCAGCAAAGAAGAAAAAGACCAGGGTTAGATAGATAGGAGAGTAGGGACGGGGAAGCAATGTAACCAACTAAACTAGCTGTCTCGGATCTGTGAATAGACAGAGAGAGATGCTCTTCCTGCGGCCCAAGAATGTATTCGTTCAAAGAGCGAGCAAAACCTTTATTCCAACCCGGAAATCATAGTAAGACGGGATAAACGAAGTATTGCGAAAGAAGGAGTGCCTCGATCTTGGCATTCCACAAAATGGCTGGTAACAAATACGACTTCGCCTACTGCAACGAATAGAACAAGAAGACGATAGGGATATGCGACTAGACCTGCAAGACTCGCTTTGGCTTACCCCACTGAAAGGGCAACCAAAGGAAAGGGTAAACCGCCAGAATTCCATTTCAGTAAAGCCTTGTAGTTATCCTCTGCTCCCTCACTAGCTAGCCTCTCGTATTTCAACCAATTATGGAGACAAAGTCCATTATCTGGAAAACCAGCTAAGTGTTCCCTGTCTCAAATCAAGAAAGAACTCGTTGGACCAAGATCTACTATGGAAAACCAGTTTCTCTCCGATCAATTCGGGAAAGAAGGAAAGAGCGAACGAAGTGAGAGCTATAGGTCTGTCAAGCCTGACGGTCGAGGTTTAGGGTGGAGGTTGAGTCTTTCTTTGGGAGGAATTCAATCTCATGTACATATAGAAGAATAGAATAAAGGAGCGACTTCAAGAGTTAGCAAGGTGGTAAGCTTTTGGTCTAGCACAGCCAAAACCATTTGGAAAGAAAAAGAAGCTAGCTAGCACTGGAAAAAGCAGTAATCAAGCCAAAGCAATATATTGATTTGATTCTCCAGCAACAGGCTCGATGTGGTAGCATCGTCCTTTGTCACGATCAAGACTGGTAAATCAGTCCAAACAGTTGTCCATGTACCAGTAGAAGATTCGGCAGCTACCGCAGCTCCTGCTTCTTCAGGTGGAACTCCGGGTTTAGGAGTTACTCGGAATGCTGCCAAGATATAAGTATCTTTGGTTTCGTACTAAGGAGTCTAATAAGTAAATTGAGAATCTTGAACCAAGGAGAGACTACTGCAGGGACAAGGCACAGGACTATCAAACACCTTCTGTGCGCAAGTGCCGGAAAGGATGGAAAGCAGAATAGGGCTTTGCTGGCTTGCTTCAACAGGCTGACTTTTCATAGTTGTGATAGCAGAACCGCTTGCCCCATTGAACCGGTTTGCAGGTAATACTGAAAGAATGGCTTTGGAGAACCACTCTAATAGACTTGCTTTTTTCATGAATCTCAATGTTCTCACAATCTTCACTCTCACTGGAAGCCCTTTCCTAGCGACCGAGCCTTCCCTTTAGGAAACCTGACTTAATAGGCTGAGGCCCTATGCTAATTAGTAGATCTTTCCGTGTGTAGTTTGTCATGAAAGCTTTTTTAGGAGGCTCCTTCCCATCCTTCACTGGACGTCGCCCAAATTGACTTCATTTTGGAACTGAGCTTGGTTGACTTCTTTTCTGAAAGTGGAAAGGGTGAGTGAGATCCGAAAACATTTCCCATTCATTGGGGCTTTCCGCTTATTCAATAGCCATTATACCGGATGTCATGATTCATCCCCGAAAGACAGGGTAGATCCCCGCTGCGCGCCCCTTTGTTTCCTGCTGATTTGAGTCTCATTGTCTTCTTCCTTTCTTTCCGGCTTTGACTCTCATTTCTTCTTCCTGTCTCCTTATCCCTATATCTCATTAATAAAGGACCTCTTCTTCCTGTCTCCTATCTTATATTATCCTCTTTCTTGGTATCCTTTCCTTGTCAGCTTCCTATCAAAAGTATCCTAGCAAAAGTAGTAGTTTTGGTCTTCCTGTGTATCAACTAATGCCATTCTTATTCTTCATCGACTGCTGGGAAGAGGTCTTCCCACCAAGTAACAAAAGTACATACACATTTGTGCAAACCTTATGAACACAATCACACAAACACAAACACACTTGGAGAGAAGGTGACAGTAAAGGTCTGATTCATTTTCCCTTCCAGCTCTTCAAAAGTAACTGCTGGTATTCCAGACTATTAGGGCTGACTTGAGAAATCACAAACAACTACAAGGAAAGGTGGCTCAGAGAAGCTGCAGTCATTCTCAAACTGACTTTCTTATTATTAGGGCATACAAGCAAAGTGGGAGCATACTTTCCTTATCTGATAGCATAGAAGCGGGAATGATCAAAAGTACCAGCTAAGTACCAGGTAATGAGTACCACGTATTAAGTAGTACCTCCTAATTCGTAGTCGGAGAATGGTCGGATGGAGGAAAAAGTACCAGTTACAAATGAAGTGAAAGTACCCAGAAACACTTAGCCCTATTCAAAGTACCAGGTATTCCAACAACAAGAACAACAGGAGCGGAAGAGGGGAAAGTACCAGGTAAGATAAAGTACCACTGACTCCCCGCTGCGCGCCCCTCTTTCTGGTTCCCTTTATGCAGTGGATTCCGAACCATAGCAAATAGCATAGCAAATCCAGTCAAAATCAGACACTCGCCCTAGTGTCTTGCCAGAAGTTGGTGCTCTTGACGTCCCTAACAATTTGATGGAAACAGCATCTCATAATCGGTGCGGTCTTCTCCACCCCTTCCACCTCGTATATTATTCGCACGCATGCACCTGTGCTATTTAGAGCATTCACTTCTCTTATGATCCGCTTCACATCCTAACCAATGCTAGCCACCTAAACGAAAAGCTACACACTTTATGTTACTACCGCCTAGGTAATGGCAGACTAGACCTATCAAGTAGAATGCCAGAAGATGTATTCACAGACTGGGGTGCGTACCTCAATTGCAGTTATGTGGCCTTCCCCATTCAACTAGGTTAGCTGGAAGGAGTTGTCTTCCTATAACCTCTACTCTAAGGTATTCCCTTTGAGCTACTCTTCCTTACAGTAAGACCTGACTTATTGCCCTACTGAAGAAGCGATACACCGCAACCAATTTCAATAACTTCGGAAGATAGGTTCTTTTATGAGCTCGTAGCTACTTCTACTCTATGTCTATGAATAGGACTTCAACAGAAGAGGACTTATGCGTCCAAGAATGGGACTTAAGACCTAACATAATAGGGAGGTAGCTTAGCCCCTTAACCTGTCAACTCGGCTACAGTTGCTTCCTATCTTTCAGATCCTGCTGCAGGGTTCAGTTCATCAACGAGATCCACGGATTCCAGAAAGTAACCTAGATCCCATGATTCTCCTTCGGAAACTACTGAACCGTAGGCTACAGTGGCACTCTTTTTTGGCTCCTTAACCCCACAAAAAAGCCGTATCGCGCAGGAGCGACTTATTCTGATAGCAAAGTATACTGAGTCCTCAATTGCTTTGACCTAGTTTCATCAGAAGATTGAGTTGAATCATCAGCAGTAGTATCTTGATTGGCCCACTTTGAGAGTTCCCTTCCATCAGTTGATCGAGTTGAAGCAGCTTATGTTGATTCTCAGATCATCGCTTACGCTCTCTTGCACATCCTGCATCTACTGAGTCCCTAAAGTTTCACAAAAAGCTTACTCTTCAATCTCCCCGCTGCGCGCCCCTGATCAAGTGGCTTTCTTGTTGCTTATGAGATAGTCCGACTATGGCAATAGCGCCAGAGAAAACGAGCACTTACCCTCGCCAGATACTGCAGGCTTGATAAAATCACCTCTCCTTCACTCCAATATCCCATCCATTCTTGTTCTTTTTTCCTGAATGAATTGAGCCGTTTTTGTCTTTTTTTCCAGGAATGGTATTCAAAGTAGTTTCAAATAGTTGGCCAGGAAGGTAGTCACTGGCCCGATAGGGAAGCTAGCTAAATACGCAGTATAGAACGAGCTCAAGACTTGTACTTGACGCTGAGAGCGTAGGATCAAACGAGCATGAAAAAGAATCAAGGAGATGCTTCAACTGAGGTCCTAGTTTCATCGGCATGTCAGGCCCTAGTGTTCAACGTGTTTGTAGTTGAGTTGAACCGAGAAAGAAAAGCGCCGGGGAAAATACTTGTCAACCTGTCTGGCTTTCTTCCGTGATGCCATATTAGTTTGGACTTGCCTATGGGGCCAAATCCTGAAGAGTGCCTTTCATCATTCCTTTTCGGGCAGAAAAGATAGGGGCGCGCAGCGGGGACTGGGAAAGAGAGATTACAGAAAGAGGCCGGCCTGACTGATTTCATAGCCGCGGATCGGTGATCCTTATAAGCTTCGGTTGAAGCAAGGAGTGATGTTAGAGAAGAAAAATAGGAATCTACTTCATTCACTCGGTCGAGATATGGTGTGAACGAATAGGCTATGAGAAAGTGAACTTGACTACGCTCTGTCGGGTATGGAGTTGGTGGAAGAAAGAGACATGAACCCTACAGCAAATTTATTGATAGATTCTCTAAGAGCGGCATCCACATGATCAGAAAGCAGTGACGAAGGCTCAGGTCAAAGTGCTAACATGCAAAGGCATTTTGATGAACCTTTTTGGAATACCTTCAGAACCCAGGGGCGCGCAGCGGGGAGCTAATTTCGAGAATCTCATCTCTTGATCTTATCGCCGCTATTTTTAGGTAATTGAAGTAATTGATTGGGAGTAGTAAGTAAGTTGAAACTTGACTGAAAAAACTCCATTTAATGGAAATGTGTCAAGAAAGAGATAGGAAAAAACATATTGATAATGGTAGACAAAGCGAACAAAGTTGATCAAATTTGTCAATCAACGCCCTGTTAACAAAGAACAAGGTGACTATTTGCACTCAAAACTAGGGCTTCGATTTTATAGGCTCTGGGTCTCATTTCCTTTTTGAGCTAGGGTGCTCCCTGGCGGACTTTGAGAGATAGGGGTTGATAAACCAAAGGAATGGGTTGATCGAGGAATCCTTCTCGTCAGTCTAGCTCGCTCCGCTTTCCCCAAGCTTAATGAAGTTCAGTAATTTCTTATATTAGGCTTGATACGCAGTCCACTTATGGATGTCAGTCTTCAGTGCCGGTCGAAGTAGTATCAAAAGTAGACCTCCGGGTTGACTATTGAGATGTTCTTGGGACCGCCCTCTGACCCCTTCGCGGTTCTCCCGCTCAAGTCTTCGTAGAAAGCTCTTTATTGGCTCGAAACGTGCCGTAGTTTCTCTTTGAAGAATCGACGCGACGGGTTAACTCATTGCCTCATCAACTTCTTCTTTCTCTCCGTGTCTTCTTGACAGAAAAGACAGAATTCCTCATAATACTTCACCCTCTACTTACTGAGGCGTCCCGGCGTTACCTTATCTGGGTCGTCGGGGGCATCGAGGGTGGCGTGGCATACTTCTTCTTCATGCGGGACAATTTGCACATGCGTCGGGCCTTCTCAGGGTCGAAGTTCCAGAAGAAGGGGTCGAATTCTCAAAAGGTATTATAAGGGTTGCAGAAACGTTCGTACCGGGACGATGTGAAAGGCGCAGTACGCTTTATGAAAGTGCCAATGTATCGCGAACCACACCTTGTAGTAGTGCGCAGGGGGCGATGAGCGCGTGGATAACGACCAAGCCGGGCTCTTTCGGGTACACATTCCCGGGTTCCTCTGCTATGACTACACGGGTGCAGGGTAGATGGTCCGAGATAATAGCCAAAATGGCTTTGTACTCTGCCATCAACCATTCGCCAGGAATGATGGAAAGAAAGAAGTACTTTTTTTTCCTTTGAAGTAGGTACATGGACTTGCTTCCATATGTCTCTCCAAAGGTCAATTTGATATTGGGATCTCGGTCCACGGTAAATCTATAGCGCATGGTATAAGTGCTTACTATAGCTCCGCCCCGTTAGAAGCCTTTCCTTCTCGGAGGTCTTTTCATCATACCCAACCATCATTTCCAATGGACTTGAATGCCCCCTTTTTTTTGGCAGGCCCCATCAAGCTTTCAAAAAGCGCCGCTATGATCAAGATATGTAAGCCCATTCTCCATCATGCTCTTTTCTACATTGATGACATCCTTTTGCTCTCAAAAGATGAGCCAAGTCATAAAGTTCTTCTTCAATATTGGAAGAATCTTATATTATAAAGTACGCAAACCAGAATGAATGACCTACCACGCCATGGCTATGGAACTCATGAAAGAGTTCGAGCTACGCCAATTCTGCCACGTACAAAGGAAAAAGAACGACAAGGCAGACGCATGAGCCAAGTCAGCAGCCTTTTATGATATTCAAGCATTTCTTTTGAGTCAATCGGCTTGCCAATCAACTGACCCGCTTTCCTGAGTAAACAGAGGAACTCACCATATTCCGACTTGGAACAGGCTTCTTTCTTTCTAGCCTGTTTGTTTTGGCCTCTCTCTCTCATAGGAGAGTCAAGGTCTCATTTTTTTCATAGGCGGTGGCGGGTGCCTCCCAGAGGTTCTTTTTGGTGAATCGGGATCCCCGCTGCGCGCCCCATGTCCTTGAAACTATCATCTGCGCCTCTGGTCTCTCCTCTGGAAAGCCATCACTCAGGCACAGGAAGTTTCCCTCTATCCGTCTCTATCAAGCCATTTTCAAAGTAAGCTGATCAGTCTTCTGTCAAGTAAGTTAGTCACTCGGAATCCATCGGCCAATTCACATTGCCGCAGATAAAGAATCTTTCATTCCGCCCCGCTGCGCGCCCCTCGAGGTACCTGCGAATGCTTATGGATGGAAACTCGCCTTTCGGTAAGCTCCGGTCTAACTAGTTTCTTCTTGCTTCCCTACCAACTGACCGGGCAAGGCACGCAATCTCAGACGTAAGAATATCAGATAAGAAGAGATTCTTACGTCTGAGATCAAGCCGAAGGAAAAAACCTGAGGAGTTGTTCGCAATTGTATGGACGGGAGTGAAAGACTTCCGTCAGTGGTCGATACTATGCGTATGGGTGCGAGACTGGCTACGTTATTGCCAACGGTACTACTTTACTGCGTTATCGCCTGGTGCGAACATCGAGCAGTTCTTTGCCAGTTGTAATGAATTACTGGAAGATCAAAAGGACCATGGCCTTTGAAGCGCCGGTACATTGGCTCCAATCAAGACTAGTCGTCAATCCTAAGTCCGTAGGGCCTTCTGGCGAGAAGATGAGCCGCTTAAGATCCTTTGTACCTTTATCTGCTACGGTGCCCCGACCCCTAGGGAGTACCATATGGCTGCCGGTGTCTCCATTGGAAAAGTCCTCTTCTTTCATCGTTCTAGCAGAATGGTCATATTCTCCAATTCGTTCTTCTCCGATCAGTTTGACCAGGTGGCTTTTTGTGCTTTTCTTGGTCACTATTTTCTGTATTCTGGGTTATGAATGCGTGAATTGCTTTCTTTCCATTTTCCTTAATGACAATTCCATTCAATTCATATAAGTAGTGGTTATATAACTTCTCAAATCAAAAAGCGATGTGAATTTCAAGTGAGATATCCGAATGAAGCGCAAAGCAAAGTGATGACTAATTTGCTTATTTTCATAGTATAGTGGTGATGTTTTCAATATGAATCATTTCTATTACATATTCACTTATTCATTGTTCTGGCCATATTATGCTCATCACATTCTGCATACTAAGATAAGACTGGTACAGTTGAATTGCGGTCAAGTTCTTCCTCTCTACTAGTATAATAAGGCGACTTTCATGAACATTCACGCGAGCACGCCTTCTCTTCTTTGACAGACGCCAGTAGCTAGTGCGTACATGGCTGGGAGCAACACATCACAGCCAATCAAA